CTGCAGCGGTTGTCCCGCCCCCCCTTTTGCATTCCTCGTCGACCGTTGATGAAATTATGAAAATTATCAAGGACCACTTATCGATGAGAATTGGAAGGCCAGGGACCCGGGGTCGAGAAAGCAAAGCCACTCTGCGCGGCACGAGTCCCGTAGGGCAGTTTACTTTTCCGTGCGTTGCATAAACCTACCAGGGGTGCAGATTTAGGTGCTTCAGCCACAATTAATCTTTTTTTAGCTATTGCCTCGTCCATTACTATGTTTCCGTACGCAGGAATACCCCCGTTAGCTGGATTTCGTAGCAAATTCTAGTTGTTTCTCGTCGCTTTTTCGGGCGGGGGCCTACTTACTAGCCCCAATAGGAGTAATTACTATCGTTATCAGTTGTTTTTATTATATACGCTTTGTGAAAATAATGTATTTTGATACACCTAAAACAATGAAATATCCCTCAATTTTAATGCGTATTTCATCGAACAGGGCGCCGTGGGCGGAATACGCCTTGAACACATTGATCAAGAGCCGCTTGCGATCGGGCAAATTCAGTCCTATACAAATTATCCTGAACTGCTGACCTTAGTTCCTCCGCAGTCTTCCCAGGAACCTGGATCGCTACGCACTGAATTTACTGACCAGCAGTCAGATCATTCTCGCCCGAGACCCCGGTGGTCCAGTGAGTATGTCCAGCGAACTCATGGAACCAACCCTTTGGCGTGGTTCTGAGAGGCTCAGAATGATCCGTATGATTGATTGGATAAAAAAAATGCTCCGGAAATAAAGATCTAGCTTATTAAACCGGTTCGAATTTACGGCCACTAACGTGATTTCGTCCAATTATGGTATTACCGCTTGGCACGAGAGATAACCAACGAGTCATTGGGGATGAACAGCCAACCGGCGGATAGACAACTGAATCTTCGAGTCGGATAGGGTCGCAGAAACAGAAATACAAGTCTTCAAGGCCATAAAATCTGTAAGCAATTTGAAGCAGCCCATGTCAGACGGGAGGGACCTTCTACGTATGATAGATCAACAACGGGTTACCTGATGGTGTGTCTGGTTCAATATCGGGTTCAAAATCCTGTCACCCGTTATCTGCTTGAGCTCTTTTTCAAAGAGGCCTCCTGTCACACTGTAAGGATAGTTGCTTCTTAAGCAAGGATGAGCTTGGAGCCAGTTATCAATCCAATATTAGACCCTCTGAAACCGAAGCTATCCCGTTGTCTGCCTCCAGTTTCAGGTGAACCACTCACTCCGTAGCCTCGTTAACCACACGCTTACCATAATACCGAGGTGAATATCCCAAACGGAATTTCTGTATACTCGCTCCCCAGTGGTCTTTCCTTGCCGACGCTTTAACCTTATTAATATTTAGATTTTCCATAGGTCGTAGGACTTTCTCTTGTTTTTTACGATAATTTATCATTCTTATGGAGTTTATAAGAGATGCGCATTATTGGACTCGAACCAATAACCAATAGGAACGGATTTTAAATCCGTCGTGTTTACCTCTTTCACCAAATGCGCGAAAGAGCGGAGACAGAAATAGATATATTGCTTTAGTCCTTTCTGTTTCTTTCGCCTCGCTGTGCGCTCGACAACATCTGCTAAAGCGTAGAGCCTTCTTTCTCTATGGCTAATACTGAGCCATATATTTCTCGGGTCCCGAAGCATTAGTCTCTCTTTCGTGATCCAACTGTAATTCGCTGACGCGAAATCAAACCGTAATTCGAGTACGGGACATTAATTAATTATTAGGTAAATTTATTATTCAATTCTTATTCTTTAATATATGATTATACATGAAAACGAGATCATCTTATCGCGAAGCAATTCCCTTAGCAATGGGCTAATGAATGGCAAAAAAAGGTGTATAGGCGATCGGAACCGACTAGACCGACTTTACTGAATCAAGGTAGGAATCGAAAAACAGACATTATTGAAAATAAAAAGTTTAAGTTATCGGTACGGCTCCGGCGAACAGAAAACATATCTTTTAGGTTTTCGATTTTACGAGCCGGAGTCCTCAACTATTTATCGCATTAGTTAAAAGTGGATAAGTAATTCCATTCGAAATTTTACTGCTGGCCGGGCACCGTCAGACGGGTAAACCCTACACGGACCGAGAGAACACTGTTTTCATAGAATAGAGCAAAGATAATACTTAGTGGCTGAGTACGAAGCCAATGTGGGGGAAGCTGAGCGAGAGACTACAAGGGATAGAAGCAACTCCATGGGAACTCGCTATATTATAAACGTAGGTTATATGAACCCCGGCCGACCCCTGAGGTTGCCTGAATCTATTCCGCGGATTAAAAGTAGAGCCTACATAAATTGGATCCTTTTTCCATCGATAAATAAGAATGCCTTCCGGCAGGTCGGATTCGAGCAAAAAAAAAAATAGTACTTATGTATTTACTTATAGTCATTTTACCGTTGATCGGGAGTTTTGCGGCAGGGTTTTTTGGTCGTTTTCTCGGTTCAAGGGGAGTGGCTGTAGTCACAACCACGTGTGTTTCATTATCTTCTATTTTATCGTGTATTGCATTCTACGAAGTCGCGCTGTGTGCCAGTGCTTGCTATATAAGGATTGCTCCTTGGATTTTTTCGGAACTCTTTGACGCTGGTTGGGGCTTTTTATCTGACAGCCTTACAGTCATTTTATTATTGGTCGTCACAATTGTAAGTAGCTTAGTTCATATTTATTCAATTTCCTACATGTCTGGGGATCCGCATAGTCCACGTTTCTTTTGCTATTTGTCAATTTTTACTTTTTTTATGCTGATGTTGGTAACTGGAGATAATTTCATTCAGTTATTTTTAGGACGGGAGGGGGTCGGACTCGCATCATATTTATTGATAAATTTTTGGTTTACGCGCATTCAGGCGAATAAAGCGGCTATTAAAGCTATGCTCATAAATCGCGTAGGTGATTTTGGATTAGCTCTCGGGATTATGGGTTGTTTTACCATCTTTCAAACAGTTGACTTTTCTACTATTTTTGCTTGTGCCAGTGCCTTTTCCGAACCCCATCATTATTTACTTTTTTGTAACATGGAATTTCATGCCATAACTGTTATTCGTATTTTAGTGTTCATTGGCGCTGTTGGAAAATCCGCACAGATTGGATTGCATACTCGGTTACCCGATGCAATGGAGGGTTTTATAATATTTGTTTGAGGGCTCTCATGTGCCATTAGGTACATTCCAACAATCTCACTGTATGCTGGAATCGTCGTCCAAATGAGAGTCCCTATCGGAAAAATATCTCATTTCGACCAATCAGCAGGAAACCTATCAGGGGCCCACTCGGCGAAGTCAAGGCCGAAGGAGCTCTATAGGGTCCCCAGAGACTGTACGTAAGACCTCTTGTTCGAAATAGAATCTCTTCTTATCCCGAACCCGCTCTGCTGGCCCAAAGGGCACGGAGACCAGAGGAAGAGGCCCCCCCGAAGGGCGTCGTAGTACTTTTTTTTTTGTCCGACGGGGGGCCCCGGACTATTTCTGTCAGACAAGAAAGGAAAGAGAACTGAAAAAAGGGGGGGGGGAAAAGGAAAAAACCTGACGGACTTACGAAAAAAAATGGACGAAAAAAGAAACTGATAAGTTTTTGTAAGAATCTATATTTTTGGCGTTGAGCCCATTTATGTATGAAGGAAGAACCACATCTTAGTTCTCAATGGCACAGCGGCCACCCGTAAGATTATTGGGAGAGCCCATATTTCATAAGTGGAAGATCCAGTCCCTACTCTTGCCAGAGGTAGACTCACCAACCAATTACCCAATGCTGTGGAGAAAATATATATTTTCCGGCCTTGTGAAATCGTAAATGGTTATGCAAGAGTGGCCCACTCCAGTATCCGCTTTGATTCACGCGGCTACTATGGTAACAGCAGGCGTTTTTATGATAGCAAGGTGTTCTCCTTTATTTGAATACTCACCCAATGCTTTGATTGTTATTACTTTTGTAGGCGCTATGACGTCATTCTTCGCGGCAACCACCGGAGTATTACAAAACGATTTAAAAAGGGTTATAGCTTATTCGACTTGTAGTCAGTCAGGCTATATGATCTTTGCTTGCGGCATTTCCAACTATTCCGTTAGCGTATTTCATTTAATGAATCACGCCTGCTTCAAAGCACTGTTATTCCTGAGTGCAGGTTCAGTGATTCATGCCATGTCGGATGAGCAAGATATGCGTAAGATGGGAGGGCTTGCTTCCTTGTTACCTTTCACCTATGCCATGATGCTTATAGGTAGCTTATCCTTAATTGGTTTCCCCTTTTTAACGGGATTTTATTCAAAAGATGTTATTCCGGAACTTGCTTACACGAAATATACTATCAGTGGTAACTTCGCTTTCTGGTTGGGAAGTGTATCGGTCTTTTTCACTTCTTATTACTCTTTCCGTTTACTGTTTTTAACCTTTCTAGCACCAACTAATTCATTCAAGCGAGATTTAAGTAAATGTCATGATGCGCCCATTCTTATGGCAATACCTCTAATCCTTTTGGCTTTTGGGAGTATTTTTGTAGGATACTTGGCCAAAGATATGATGATTGGTCTAGGTACCAATTTTTGGGCTAATTCACTTTTCATATTACCCAGAAATGAAATTCTGGCCGAATCTGAGTTTGCTACTCCAACCATTATCAAACTAATTCCTATTTTGTTTAGTACTTTAGGTTCATTCGTGGCGTATAGTGTAAATTTTGTGGTGAATCCACTCATTCTCGCTCTGAAAACTAGTACTTTTGGTAATCGACTATATTGCTTTTTTAATAAGCGTTGGTTTTTCGATAAAGTTTCTAACGACTTTTTAGCTAGATCGTTTTTGCGTTTTGGATATGAAGTTTCGTTCAAAGCTTTAGACAAAGGTGCTATTGAAATCTTGGGTCCCTATGGAATTTCATACACGATTCGAAAAATGGCCCAGCAAATAAGTAAAATTCAAAGTGGATTTGTTTATCATTATGCCTTTGTTATGTTGCTCGGATTAACAATATTCATTTCCGTTATAGGCCTGTGGGATTTCATCTCTTTCTGGGTAGATAATCGATTGTATTTCATTTACATAGTTAGCTTTTTATTTATCAATATCTAAGGAAACATTGGTACGAACTAAAGGGCCACACTTCATTGTATAATATATTTAATCTTTAGGGAACGCAGGGGCAAAGCTAGCTATGAAAGACCCGGGGGTACCCCCCGGCCTCCCCGGGCGGGTAGAGCCGCCCGTTGGTTTTCGGGCTTTTTCTCTGATATAAAATAACTCTCCCGCGGGTCGAGACCTTCGGACCTCGGGAACAGAAAAAAATAACCGAAGCGATAGTTGCCCATCGGCTCTCTGACCTGACTTTTTTAGGAGCTTCACGGCGCACCAGCGCCTATTACACGTCGGTCCCCGGAAGGGCGTTTAGACTCCTGTCCCTAGTAGTATAGGTAATCCGCTCCATCTTGAACTCTACCCTTCCGCACGAGAGAGTAAGTAGAGGACAAACCATTTATGACCTGGTTGATATATACCATCAATAGGCATGGAGCGAGCAACGTACGTTCATGCGCTTCACCATTTGCAGAGCTCAGGTGCCAATGGTTAATTGCTGGTTGACAAGGACCGAAAGAGTCTCCGATTCGCCGGTACAGAACCTCATCTTAAATACAAGAGAACCGGCTTGCTCCATACCTTTGGGTTACCCCCGGCCGGCGGGGTAGGAGGTAAATGGAACCCCCTCAACAGAGCTTCTTGCACATGCTAAGGTCTCCGTGTCCGTTGCCGAACAAGGATGAGTGCAACGCCTTTGCACAGAAATGGACTTGTGCTTTTTATCGTGCGGAATCCAGACCGGTCGCCCGATGGCAATAATCAACTCGATTCTCCAAAAACGGACCGGGTCCACAGATTTTTAATATCAAATGCTGATTTTTTGCTTCAGGCTATTTATTATTGTACCGGCATTTTTCATAATAATTAGATCAGCGCATTCTGATTCCATTGTGAATAACTATCTATTATCCAAAAACTGAAAGAAGGGAAACAGACAAAAAAAGGGCGGCAAAAACTTGCCTAACAAGCAGAGGCCTCCCGCCCGTAGGGCAGCGCTACGGGCCTTTTCGCAGCATATATATTCTTCGCAGCAAAAATATATATATTTTTTTCGGGATCTCTAGGAAAAAGAGTAAACGTATATGTTACAAGTTTTAGCTCCATTTTATTCCAATTTAAGTGGTCTCATTTTGCTTCCTTTGCTAGGAAGCCTTATTATTTTGGTGATCCCGAATTCGAGAGTACGTCTGATACAAGGTATCACAATTTGGACCTCTTTGATTACTTTTTTATATTCTCTTTCTTTCTGGATACGCTTCGAGAATGATACAGCAAAATTTCAGTTTGTGGAAACTATTCGATGGCTTCCGTATCCAAATATAAATTTCTATATAGGTATAGATGGTATCTCGTTATTCTTTGTGATCTTGACCACGTTTCTAACCCCTATTTGCATTCTTGTTGGCTTTTACAGCGTCGAGAGTTATAAAAAAGAGTATATGATAGCGTTTTTCATTTGTGAATCTTTCTTAATTGCTGTGTTTTGCTCACTCGATCTTTTAATATTTTACGTTTTTTTCGAAAGCGTGTTAATTCCCATGTTTATTATTATAGGTGTTTGGGGGTCCAGACAGAGGAAAATCAAAGCAGCATATCAGTTCTTCTTGTACACCTTGATGGGATCCTTGTTGTGCGCCACGTTGGTACCAGTGAGTCTCCGGGCAACAGTAAAATAAGCCGGCATGGGGTGTTCCATGTAAAGCGTCCCACTATCCTTGCGGGGAAAGCCCAAAGGGTATTGTAGCATGTGGGAAAAGGGGAACACGGCGTGAAACTGATAGCGCTAAGGAGTTCGTTCCCCGAGCTAGAAGTTCTATGGCTCGTCTTGTGAGTCTACTGGAGGTATCCCACTCAGTCTGGCTGGGAAACGGCCCAGCTATTATGTCGCCAGCGGGAACAGCGATCTTCTTCACAGCCACCGCCCTTGAACGGGGGGCTAATAAAAAGAGTGGAACGCACTTGAAGACAGCTACCGTATAGATACGGGCAAGGACTCAGAACCTAAGGGACCGATTCGACACACTAGGATGAAACGTGGGATTGTCTAAGGTTGCTCCGGGGAACTGGCTTTTTAACCTCTCTGGGGGGGGGGATGTCAGACCCGGCGGGAGAAGGGTAGGCAACGGGGGGCCCGTAATAACGGACATGATTCTGCTAAGGGGCCCAGAGAGAACAGATGATGACATTATAAGTAAAAACCTTATACTGTTCATCTTGTCTTGAGGCGAGAGGCCGAACCCAAACAAGAAGGCCCGGGCGGGGTCCGACCTCGGTTAGTTGGATTGGAATTGAGAGGGACACAGGGTATACTGAGAGCGAGGAGAGGCCAGATGGCCCTAAAAACTTCCAACCAATCTATAAACTCAAGGATCACTCGGAGAGCCGTATGCGGGGAGACTTGCACGTACGGTTCGGAGGAAGGCCATTGATACCTAATGAAGATATCACCATGACTGAGGTATAAGCCGCGCGCGCCTCGAAAGTGCAGAGAACTTGGTTTTATTGGGTAGTTGAGGTTGGTGGCCCATCTCTTACCATGCTCCTAGCCATTTTATTTATTTTCTTCCAAACAGGAACTACTGATCTACAGATATTACTAACCACGGAATTTAGTGAGCGGCGCCAGATCTTGCTATGGATTGCTTTTTTCGCTTCTTTCTCCGTGAAAGTGCCTATGGTACCAGTTCATATTTGGTTACCTGAAGCTCATGTGGAGGCACCTACGGCTGGATCTGTAATCTTGGCAGGAATTCTTTTAAAATTGGGAACCTATGGTTTTTTAAGATTTTCTATACCCATGTTTCCCGAAGCGACACTTTATTTCACTCCTTTCATTTATGCTTTAAGTGTGATTGCTATTATATATACTTCCTTAACTACAATAAGACAAATCGATTTGAAGAAAATTATTGCTTACTCCTCAGTAGCCCATATGAATTTTGTGACTATTGGTATGTTCGGTCTGAACATACAGGGAATTGAAGGTAGCATTTTACTTATGTTAAGTCATGGACCGGTTTCCTCAGCCCCTTTTTTATGTGTTGGGGCCTTATACGACCGACACAAAACAAGAATTGTTAAATATTATGGAGGTTTAGTCAGCACCATGCCTATTTCCTCTACCATTTTCTTATTTTTCACCTTAGCCAATATGAGTTTACCCGGTACTAGCAGCTTCATCGGGGAATTTCTTATTTTAGTAGGGGCTTTCCAAAGAAATAGCTTAGTGGCCGCATTGGCAGCACTTGGTATGATTTTAGGCGCCGCTTACTCACTTTGGCTATATAATCGTGTGGTTTTCGGTAATTTCAAACCCAATTTTCTACTCAAATTCTCCGATTCGAATAGAAGAGAAGTTCTCATCTTTTTACCTTTCATTGCTGGAGTTATTTGGATGGGTGTTTACCCCGAAGTGTTCCCAGAGTGTATGCATACTTCCGTGAGTAACTTAGTGCAACATGGAAAATTTGATTAAAAAACATAAAAAAGAGGTTCGAAGAAACGTTTGAGCATGATTTTTTAGCGCTTTTCCCGGAGATCTTTCTTATTAACGCAACCATCATTTTGCTTATTTATGGAGTTGTATTTAGTACCTCTAAAAAATACGATTATCCACCGTTGGTGCGTAATGTGGGTTGGCTTGGTTTACTTAGTGTTTTAATAACCATCCTATTGGTCGCCGTTGGCTCACCCTTAGCTGTTGCCAATTTAGTATATAATAATTTAATAATAGACAATTTTACATATTTTTGCCAAATCTTTCTATTATTAAGTACGGCTAGTACCATAGTTATGTGTTTGGATTATTCCAAACAGGAGAGTTCGAATGCTTTCGAATCTATTGTATTAATTTTATTTTCTACTTGCAGTATGCTTTTTATGATCTCGGCTTATGATTTAATCGCCATGTATTTAGCTATTGAGCTTCAAAGTTTATGTTTCTATGTGATCGCAGCATCAAAAAGAGACTCTGAATTTTCCGCGGAAGCCGGCTTAAAATATTTTATTTTAGGTGCTTTCTCCTCCGGAATATTATTGTTTGGTTGTTCCATGATTTATGGGTTTACTGGAGTTACCAACTTTGAGGAATTAGCTAAGATTTTCACTGGATATGAAATCACTTTGTTCGGTGCTCAATCTAGTGGTATCTTTATGGGAATTTTATTTATCGCTGTAGGTTTTTTATTCAAGATCACTGCAGTTCCTTTTCGGGCGGCCGTTAGACGGCCTATGGGTACCGACAGATTGCGGCCAATCTCAATACTTTCGGGGCGCCCTGTGCGCCGAGCGTGGAGAACTCATCACTACCTCGTGAGAGCGTTGAGACCATAGCATGTCACAAAAACGCGGTTGAGAGCTAAATAGTTTTTCGCTGCTCAATAGCACCGCGTGAGCTCTAATAGTGCCACACGAGATAAGCCCGCCTGGCGAATCGAAGTTATCTTCTTGTCAACTGGCTACCCAGTTCACCCGTCGAAGGGTAAACGCGCGAACGCACGCTGGTGTGCTTCCTGCCTGTCGAAGTGAAAAGGCGGCAAGGTCTAGATTGGAGCTGTAAACTGCATGGAAGCTGATTACCCTACTCTTTGGGGACAATTAACAAAACGATATCTCGAGGCACCAAAAAAAACCATAGGCTGTACCGGCGAGATCCAACGGTGAAACAAATCCCCGGCTGGAAGTCAGAGGACCTTTAGTACCTTCCTTAGGGGCCAAATATTTTGTTTCTATTCGGCCGCAATCAAGTGCGAAAGCGAGGGAAGAAAACAAATTTTCTTCTCGGCTCAGTGAAGCGCTGGCAACAACATAAGGGAAGGGGTCTATGCGGTACCTGCCTATACTTGGCGGGTTGGACTCTACAAAATCAACTGATATCATTCCAGGTGATCCAAGTGGATCCGGCTGCGTGTGGAGTGGAATAGCTGAAAGCAAGAAGGGTCCGAAGGCGCGAAGAGGGAGAGGCCCAGGGGAGCTCGACCCGCCGGTTGGAAGAAATATATACTTCTCGCTGTGCCCTCTCTCCCTAAGGGGGATGGTGCTGCGGCGGCGCCCTTTGGATATATAATCCGAGAGTTAAGTAGAGTTAGAGAGCCGTATGATGGGCCACTATCTAGTACGGTTCGGAGAGCACTGTAGTAAGTCATTTGGGAATTTTCTCAACCGTTTGCTAAGCGAACAGCGAGTGAACGACAAATATGAAATATATATATCTATTTCCGAAAACTTATCAGAATCATCCCTTTTTTTGTCTGGCAGTGCCCGGCCCTTTTTTTGTGAAACAGAAAAATTGACCTACCGGCCTCTCGGGTCCCGGCCAAGAAATAAGTGCGCGGGAATCGATCCACGAGCCATTTCCGGCCCTCGACCTTTCGGAGGACCCTGTGAAGCTAAGGAAGTCTCCCTTGGAACCATCCACAAAGTGCTGCGCACTTCTTCCTACTTACGGTCCCGCGCCTCTGGCGGCCATAGGGACGCAGTGCGCGGGGAGGGTGCTCCGGGAGAGAAGAGAGGTACATAGCACTCGACCAGAGGGGGAGCGCTTCCTGATTGAAGGGCTTTTGAGCCCTCGAACCAATAGGGGATAAGAAAAATATAGATTTTTTATTGACTCGTTGCGCGACTCGGTGAATGTATCTTTGACTCTATATATGTGGGCACCCGATGTATACGAGGGTTCACCTACTATAGTTACAGCATTCTTTTCGATTGCACCTAAAATCTCTATTCTTGCCAATATGTTACGTGTTTTTATTTATAGTTTCTATGATCCAACATGGCAACAACTATTCTTTTTCTGCAGCATTGCTTCTATGATCTTAGGAGCACTGGCTGCCATGGCCCAAAACAAAATCAAAAGACTTTTAGCTTATAGTTCTATTGGACACGTAGGTTATCTTTCAATCGGTTTTTCATGCGGAACCATAGAAGGAATTCAATCACTATTAATTGGTACCTTTATTTATGTATTAATGACCGTTAATGCATTCGCTATGGTTCTAGCGTTACGTCAAAATCGTTTCAAATATATAGCAGATTTAGGTGCTTTAGCCAAAACTAATCCTATTTTAGCTATTACCCTGTCTATTACTATGTTCCCATACGCAGGAATACCCCCATTAGCTGGATTTCGTAGCAAATTCTATTTGTTTTTTGCCGCTCTAGGCTGCGGGGCCTACTTATTAGCCCCAATAGGAGTAGTTACTAGCGTTATCAGTTGTTTTTATTATATACGCTTTGTGAAAATAATGTATTTTGATACACCCGAAACATGGATTTTATATAAACCCATGGATCGTGAAAAATCGTTACTACTAGCAATCACTGTCTTTTTTATTACTTTTTTCTTTCTATATCCCTCTCCTTTGTTTTTAGTTACTCATCAAATGGCACTTTGCCTATGTTTATGAGCTTAATGATTTCTCGGGGGGACGCAGCACAAAAAAAAATCTTCGCGGCTGATTATCTATCATATATAGAGAAATCCCCCCTCAAGGCTTTAGCTCTCCGCAGGCCCGTAGTGCATAAAAGGCTTTCTGATTTCGTGGCCCTCTGGTCTTACATCCAAAGGGCCACCCCACGGGGGGAGCAAAAAAAAATATGTATATTTTTTTTTCGTGCGGCTCAAACGGGACTGTCATCAGGTTCTTCGCTGAGGCACGATAGTGGCACCACCTTGACTCGGTTGGCTCCCTTGGCCCTTCCTACGCATTTTTTCAGCGGCCCTGAGAGTTGGGGGGTGGAGAGATCTGCCCCACACCCACGGGAAACCCTTCGAGTTAGGACTCGGGGCCGCCCCCTTTGCTTTATTTTTTGTTGCCCAATCTGGTATAAGGAAACCCCCCGATAAAAAACAATGTCCATTGTTTACTGTTTCTTTGCACATATTTGACTCCTCTACTTGGATATACGAAAATTATATCAGTCTTTGCGTAGTACTTTATTTCCCGATTGCCCTTACCACGCTAGACTTCTCGGATATTAACTACTATGTTGCTTTCCCTAATCTCCTTTTTTTTCGTATATCCTTTTATTCCATCTTTCTCCCGGGACCGCAATCCAGCCATAAAAGAATGGCTTATTGACAATCAATCAATTCAATAAACGCTATCCTATCTATGCTTTTTCAAAGATTTTTGGTACAATCCCGCCCGCTTTTATGTAAATATTTATTGGAAACTTACGAGGTTTCAGATACATTATCTGAAACCTTGTAGGCAAAAGGGGTAAGACTGGAAGCGGAAAAGGAGCGCGTCTGCCGTATAATGGGAATCATTGATGGCGCTTCGAAAGATGGAGATTTGGTTAGAGTTTTTACATATCTCATTACGAACATATATCGTCACGAGTCTCTATTTTGTTTTTCAAATAGCCATAAAAATCAAAGGGTCCAAGGTCTGTCCGACCATCTGACCTCAGCAAAGAGGCGGAAGTACCACCCGCGCAGGAATAGCTAATCCAACCGGTTACGGTCCGTGAAGTCTTCTCTAACGGGCCACAAGATTAGATGAATGGTTAAATCCTGACGATTTTCATCCATTCATCTAATGTGGTGGTGGCCCATTCCCACCCATTTATCTAATATGGTGGTCGAGAACTCCTGTCGGATCTCTTACTTCGTGAACTCATATGATTAAATATTATTATTTGCTCCAAATTTCCGGATTCAACCCTTGCCTCAATCTCTTGATTTATAGATTTACTCTCTCGACTTATGGATTCAATCTCTCGATTTATGGATTCAATCTCTCGATTTATGGATTCGTCGTATATGCATATATAATGATTATAATTTGCTCCCACCCAAATTTATTGATTTATGTATTATTATTTCCGTATACACGAAATAGAAGCCTTATGTTATCCGTGCTCCATTACGCTTCCCTCTTCCATTATCTCTTTACCCGGCTCGGTCTTCCGTTTCATATTATTCTTTCCCCCAAATAGCATCTCATATGCGTTTGTGCCGACGCTGTTGCGAAAATATTTCATCTGCCGCGGGTCCGGTTCCTTATTGGACGATTTTATTGACTCGATATAATTGGCTGCATCCACCTTGTTCCTAATGGTTTGCCCCTGGTCGAGTCCTCCATCGAATAATACAACGCTTAAATCCGGTAGACATTCGCGGATGCTGGATGATTGCCGATGTGAGCTGTCGCATAACCCCGATCTACGAAGTATTCCACAAATTGCTTTGTCACTACCTCGAGGGAAGCGCAGGGGCTAGAATTAGGCCTAGAACGTATCAACTGCAAACTGCGCAGACTATCCATCCATGAATAAATGAAAGGCTCGGAAAAGTCCAGTACGCGCTGTCGTTCCGCGTACGGGGGGTAGAAAAACATATAAGGTGTACGATACGCGGGCTAACTCGGGCACTCCGAAGAAATAAGTAACTTTCAAACAAAATTTTGAGTTGAGGGACATTAATTAGGTATAATAAACGCGGATTGGCACATAAACGCCTCTGACTGCTGCAACTAGATAGTAACTTCGGCAGCTTAGTTACATCAATTCTTTCGATGTGCACCTCGACAACGAATGTGAAAAGCGATTATATAAACGAAACTGAAGTTTCTCCATATGTTGTACATACTATTTGCAGTTATATGTATATATATACGAAACTTCAGTTTCTGTATATGTATATGTTATTTCCAATGATTTCTCTGTATGCGAAACTCCAATTTCGTGTATTCTATACGATAGAGTCCTCCATGCTATGCGTTATGCCGCCGCACTCCGCGACACGCCCCGGGCCGCCGTCTTCCCGAACCAATAACATGTAAACTATGTGAAACTGGAGCGAATCAATATACAAAAAACACGAATTCTAATTTTCTCCAGAATAGTTTTTGATACAAAATTCATTATATTTCGTCATGTGTTGAACCTGATCAGAACCAGGGAAACGCAGAGCAAAAAAAAAGATTTTTTGTTCGTTTCATTCCAGTTTCATTCCATCGGACCCTTTCTTCTCTTTCGGCCTCCATTCGCGATGCGAATAAAGCGGGAGAGAAGAAAGAAGCAAGCTTCTTTCTTCTCTGGAATTCACTTTTTTTTTGCGAAATGGTTAGTAATGTGCCGCATTCTTAGCTCAGTTGGATAGAGCAACAACCTTCTAAGTTGAAGGTCACAGGTTCAAATCCTGTAGGATGCGTAAAGTGTGCAATGAATAATATATATCAACGGTACATCCTTTTACTTGTTCGATTAGTCCATGGGAACAACGGTACACGCGTGGATTGACCCATTTTTCGTCAGAGTCCCGTTGCACCGCCGGAAAATAGAAGCTTACTTATCATAGGGAGAGTGGCCGAGTGGTTAAAAGCGACAGACTGTAAATCTGCTGAAGGTTTTCTACGTAGGTTCGAATCCTGCCTCTCCCAACTATACTTCGTATTTGAGAACTGGAGGCTGGGATCCAAGCCTCAGAAACCACGATATCGACGGGGGGGGGCACGTAGTGTTTGTCGGATTATGTCCACGTTTTTTGCATCGAGTCGATGTTCGCTTCCCATTTCTCTTTTACCAATTGTTCCCGATTCAGCCGCCGAAGGGAAAGGATCTAATGAAACTGAAAGCGAGATGTCCGCCAGGATCCGTAGAGTGGAGATACAACCGCAATGTCATAGTTCTGTATTGGCCACCGCAAGAGCCTATGTCGTATATATAACGACACCAGGGCAAATTGTAGCTCAAATTGTAGCTGTTGGCCCAAAGAGAAGTACTGGGGGGTTACAAGGCGATGGATGCAGCGGAGCCAGCAATAATCACAAGAGCAAGTTATTAGCTATACAAAGAGGGAGCACGTTCTAGATGTCGGCCCTATAGAAGCATCTAGTAGCCCGCCCGAAATCTCTGAAGAAAAAGAATACGCGTCCTTTATCGACTATTTCATAGTACTTACATCCTTGACACGCGCTCCCGAGAATTTCGATGAGACATCTTGAAACCTTGTTCGTAAGGGATGGGCCAATGCTCCGGATTGCTGCCAAATTTTGTTCAGATCTGCTTGCGTCGAAAGTCTGGGGCCTTTTGCATGTGATTAGATATTTTCCTTGCATAAGTTTCCACCCGCCAGTCATTAACTAGGGCGTCGATCGTCCGACCGGCACAATACGCAGCTTTACTTAAGCCGTGCCTCCTGATAGCCGAAAACGGCGCGTTTCCCGCCCCCCCCTCTTTTTTTTTTAGCCGGGTAGCGGTAAATTATCGCTCGAGCCATTTATAGAATGCCGGTAAAACATGCAATCCGGAAGGTCATCCCATTAGGGAACAAACACATTGCACTTAACATAAGGAATTTAAACTCCGAAAGCCGCATACATAAAAAGAGGGGCAGAAACATTATTGGACCAAACGTCGGATGCAGAAACACATAATAGATCCTCTCCCTTTGGTCGAGCGCTACCTCGGATACATATGCAAATAGAACTTATGGACCCATAATCTTCATAAAGAAAAAATTCCCCTTGAACCCTTTTCTTTCATCCGCTGCGGGGTAGGCTACGCCTACTCGACTTCCGAGCCTGGCGGCGGCTCCTCGGTCAAGTCCCTAACGGGGCGGGCCCCCCCGCCTTCCAAGGACTCGGCATTTCGGGACGGAGCGGATCAGTGCTTAAGTTACACAAATGGCGTCCCCTTCGGACCTCGATAGCTTAAAATTCCTCAAAAGTAGTAAAAGCCTCTTGCTTGGGCGAGTGCCCTTTGGGCCACAGGGTTCGGGTTGAGGCCTGCTGGGGGGGGGTCGCGGGGAGCCGCCCCGAAGGTGCGTAAGCACTTCCTTTTCCGTCAAAAGGATAAAAAAATTTTTTATATTTTTTATTTCGTTTTCCATCCCCTCTCAACGAAAATATCGAGAAAACTTCACCGAGAGCTAGTCTTTGATTGATTGCTAATTGAGAAACAATCGCTTGATGCTTGATTACTAGCGTGTTACACTGACTGTACGAGGCCAGACTGCGGGACTACGATCAAGATGTTGACTGACACAGTACTCGGCGCTAAACTGTAACGGAAAAAATATATATAGATTTTTCTGCCCGTAGGGCCTAGCACTCTGAGGTAGGTTCTATTTGAGTGAGATCTAGAGACGTTGGGGGATGGGCAGAAAAGGGCAGTTTTATGGCACGAACGCCTAATAACGCAATATGCTAGTCATGCGGCTATTTACGATGCTTTATACCACAGCTTAAGCTAATAGGATGAAGCATAAATATGTATATATATATATATCTCTTTTTTATGTTTATCTTGCAGCGATCAAGCGTATACGACACGTAGTGCTTAAGAACAGCCAACTAGTGCTTGTAGCTCAATTGGATAGAGCACCAAACTACGGATTTGGGGGTTGAGAGTTCGAATCTTTCCAAGCATGGGCCTATCCATCGGATTGGACTAAGGGAATACGTCAGATAAGTAGAGAATAACTGGTTCCAAGCAGACGTTCTCTAGCTCCGCCCCCGCGGAAAGGGCTACGAAAGAAAAAAAAATATATATATACCTACGTCCCCCGACTAATGGCTCAAGCACACTGTGCTCTTGTATTGTCCGACTATCATGGACCCGTGGCGCCGAGAGAAACATGGGGTTCCAAATCGTAAAGAGTCCGTAAGGGTGGTGTGAACGCCAGTTTGGTGATCTTACTACACATGTGGTGGACTGCTCGCCGCAGGTACCACTAGAGCCTGGTGGCTTTACCCCAAAATTCGGTATAGGACTAGATATGAGTATTAAATTACTCGGTCTACCCTAGTCTCTGGCTCCAGGAGAGGGAGGGCGGAGATCCAAGGCCTGACTGGTCCGCCGTGAGGCGGACGGAGGAGCCATTATACCCTGTGCCAAGTCATGTATATATATCGTAATTTATGGCGGGCGGAAATAGCTTAATGGTAGAGTATAGCCTTGCCAAGGCTGAGGTTGAGGGTTCAAGTCCCTTTTTCCGCTTGTAGGTACCGGGTCTTTAGTTTAACAGGCACGAAATGATCGTGATCATCGGCGGAGCAAGCAGAAGGCGCGATAAGCTTCTCTTCCCTTTGTTCGTCTCTCATATTTTGTGTTTCTTGGATCTTCTTCTTTCCCCATTCCCGTGTCGGGAATAGAGCTGAAGCCGAGAGAAAAGGCCCATAGCGCGGGGTACTGTCAGACGGAGGAAAGGAAAAGAACCGACAAAAGAAGGGAAACCGGTTTGTTTCCGGGAGAGGGCCAGAGGCTATCTCCCCGATAAGCTATAGGGCTAAAGCTCTACCGGGCCGTACGGATATATATTTCCCCGCTTAGCATTTCTCGGATGGTTCTATAAGCGTTATATGGATGAAGGCGCATTCCATTCTGTTTCTCCGAGAAAACACAATTTTTTTGGACGTCGAAGACACTCAAATATCGTAAGGGGCGGCGGCGAAGCACCTACCGTTAGATTGCTCCAGAAACGGCGGAGCCGAAGGGCTGGTGCACGGGTTTCGGCGAAATAAAAAAATACTTTACAATCATAAATAAGAATACTATTATGCAACAAGAAAACTTGTTGTTTTCTGAACCGTCAATCCTAAGTTCGGAGTTGATATTTTTCGAAACCGTATAGTAGCTTACAGATTTTATTCGAAAAAGATGCTCGTATGACTTTTGGTTATTACATTCGGCCAGTTGCCGTTTTTTTACAACGGCATCATTTACTTATGACGTGTGTTGCTCTTCCGTAATATTCCGTTCTTTTCGAAAACAACACCGGTAAACTAAGAGCATCTAGAGTCGGGATTGAGGTTATATAGCCTGTGCGATAATTGATTGCTCCAGTAGAAAGTGCTTCGTGCAAAATGTATGGGTTGAATGTTTAGGATCTTTGCTGAATGAGGCCCTCAATTGTGGGCGGGAATACACATAATACGCCGTAAGGTCGACATAGCATCATCGATCTAAAATTTGGTCTACATACATCTGATAAGGACGAAGAATCCGAAGCAAGTAATTTGGAGTTATCTCGATAGGAAAATAGTCATTCGTTTGCGACGGCTCCAAGTGCTGCTCAAGATCCTACTCGTCGTGCGCACTCCCTTCGTGACCAACATCATAGAGAAACTCGGATTTTGATAGAGAATCGAACATTGTAGCGTTATGGAGGGGATGGATACATCTCTTACAGTATTGGAACCCGTAAAGGTTTGGCTATACCCCCTTTTTTGTTTCCGAATTCAGCGTCACTGTTGAACGAGGGGGCGCTATTCTCCCATAAGTCGTTGCGTACGGGGATCTTGAACCTGTAATTCGTCATCTCGAATACCCAAAACTACCGCAGGTCTCGACCTTCGGACCCCGAAATATACAACGGGCAATTCCATTCTACTTGAGAACCTTTCCAACCACTTCCAGCGCAATACAACGCTTGGCTCGCAGCCTCAAACGGATATGGTATACTGCTGAGTGGTAGTAAAAAGATGCTACAAGAAGTCCCTTATGACTTCGATATCTATTTCCATCGATCGATGAAGCGGCTGACCCGCCGCAGAGCCATTCGGTCTACGGGCCCCCGTAATGCTTCGGGCTTTGCCGCCTAGCGGATAATAAGCCTTCCGGTGAATACGGACTACCGATAAAAAACCCAAAATATTTTCGTTTTTATACTTTCACTTCGGAACGGAATAGTGGACTTAGGACACCGCACACCTTTTTTCGAAGCGATTTCGTCCCTTTCGTCTAGGGGTATAGGACATCGGCTTTTCATGTCGAAGACACGGGTTCAAATCCCGTAAGGGATAATCTTACTTACCTTCACTGAGGTTGCTCCAAAAGCGAGGGGGAAAAGGCTTTATGGCGTCGGTTTCGACAAAAAAAAAGAAGAAACTTCAATGTTTTTAATTATCCCGGCTTCCGTTCGGTACAAAATTCTTAACTTTTCTAGTATTGAATCAAGTTTGAAGATATTTGTTTCGAATTCATTATTTTTTTACTCGTTTTTTGGCATTTTTTTCGGAAAGAGCACGAATCTTATTGGTGTTTCAAAAGTGTCTTTTTCAATGTCTCAATTTCGAAATTTATTATTGTCAGTCTCAACCACTTTTATTACTTGTAATTGCATTATTTGCACATTTGAGCGGTCTATCAGATATTTATGATTACGTTTTCGTGTCTTCCTAACCATTATCGTAACTGCTGCAACTTTACTCTATCTTCTTTGTATGAGGCTTTGGCTCCACTTACACTACATTGAAACGGAATCCGCGCACCCAACGTGCTAAATAGTTTACTAGTGCGCCCTGGGAACGTATCAGTGGTGCCTATGAACCATATTCAAATTAGGGGTGTCGCCGGCCGGCAGGGAGGCGCTGCGCACTGCAAGTGAAAATTGGAAACCTATCGCAGGTTAACCATCTGCCCTGCGGAAAGGGGTCGCTTTGTAGACTAACTATAGGTAGATATTTTACGCATCAAAGAAGACGAGATCGAGTTATCCCCGCAACGATCAAAAAAACGTATGAAGGGGATACGTGCAAACGAACGTATTAAGCAAACAGAGTTGGGTTTTAAGCAACAAAAACGAGATTTAAATCTATCTGATTCGTTAAGACAGCACGAAAATACAAGGGATGCCCAAACTTTAGAATACCCAAAAAACTCTTGTGAGAGAGCTACGCCGACATGAAGAACGCCCTTCTTCGGTGAAGCCGAGAAGAAGTCGTCTCCCTCGCTAAGACTACCGGTGAAGGCATGATGCTGAGCGAATCGTTGCGCTTCGGAAGAAAAACCTATAATCAAACAAATGAGTTTTTGATTCCATACCTCCTCGACTACGTTACTACTTGGGTACCCACCATTGCGCTCCTCTGGCAAATCAGGAAATTTACTTGTTCTTTTCGACATAAAAATAAGTAAAAAATATGTCCATCCATTTAATCTTCTTCATCTTCCAATGTGCGATACATACTAATAACGCTATCTCGTGCAAAGAAGCGAGAGGTTCATGGCCGCCGACCTCTTCGGTGGGTGGTCCCCGTTACCTCGTACTAGCATCGTACCTTATAGAACCACTCCGGTTGGTTACCACATTGGCTGGCCCGAAGAATATGCTAGCCCGGCTACCAAGAAGAGTATCCCCCCCGAATTCGCCATCAATGTAATGTGCCATTCATTCCGCACAATATGCAGCTGCTGAAACGGGATAAAAAGCTTGTCTGACGTAGGGGGTTGGAGAGATCCGTGTTCGTGGACGAGCATTATCCATGAAGAAGTATGTCCAGACTTAGCTAATCCTCTTCTTCGCGCGAGACTTGGAAGGAGTCGAGGATGACGATCTGTTACGCCGCCTCAGTGCGACTCGAAAGAGAAGTGGCGAGCCGGCTGGTGTTTAACAGGACTTCGAAACAACAAAGGCAAATTTGAAGTCGGACCTATTTTATCGGACACCTACGGCGTCCCTTTGGTCAAGCAGCAGTAACATATTTCTTTTTTTAGTCAACTTTCCTAGCATAATGAAACTGATGCTAGCAAACAAGAAGTTTACTTCGAGGCCCCGCGGCCTCTTACCTCCCTCCAGGGGGAGGCCGACGCCCGAAGACTAGTAATTGTAGGCCTACGCAGGCCACCCAAATCCCTGTTCCGTAACGTTTTAGGGATGCGAAACTAGTATGTACGGTTCGGTGACGTAAAATTAGTTCTACCTATTATGGATGAATCGTACCAGACCCCGGCTGAGCGATATGCGGGAGGCCCGAAGGTGGCGCAAGTAGGATAAACGAAATGATAAATTTTTGAAGTCTCCCCGACGAAACAAAGGAAGGAGAGTACGGGGCCAAAGGGCTTGAAAATATCTAGAAATTCATATTTCTCGGTTGGGGATTAATCGAACGATTTTGAGCCGAATCTTGGGTACGAAGGATTGAAAAATTAATGGAAAAAAACGAAATGAGCGAAATATGCCAACAATGAATCAGCTTGTTCGTAAAGGCAGGGAGTCGAAACGACGGACAAAGCGTACTCGAGCTTTAAATAAATGTCCTCAGAAGCAGGGGGTTTGCCTGCGTGTTTCGACAAGATCGCCGAAAAAACCTAATTCGGCTTCACGCAAGATAGCTAAGGTACGTCTAACCAATCGAAATGAAATAATTGCTTACATTCCCGGCGAGGGTCATAATTTGCAGGAGCATTCCGTGGTTATGGTTCGAGGAGGTAGAGTGCAGGATTTGCCAGGCGTAAAATACCATTGTATTCGAGGAGTTAAAGATCTTCAAGGAATACCGGGTCGACGTCGAGGCAGATCTAAATATGGTACGAAAAAACCCAAAGATTATATATGAATTTATTCGAAAAATCGAATTTCAACTGTGTTTTTAGTTCATCTCTTGATCGGTTTCACTCATCAGGACTTTCAGAGAGGGTGGGAACGAAAAGAAATAGATTTTGTCGCGGAACAGAAAGCGTTTATGCGCTTTGCTTATCCCACCGTAGATATTTATGCTATGCCCTGGGAGGGCTTTTGCCATCAAGACCCAGGGGCCGTGGGGCAAGCACATACAATTGCTCAGACAATTTGGGCTATATCCGGGGCTTGAATGGTAAACAAAGACAATTAATAAAAAAATTGGTTCACATTTGCATGATTGATGGGAAAAAAACGAGATCTCGTGCTATTGTTTATAAAACGTTTCATCGTCTAGCTCCTCATGGCGATGTAATAAAACTTTTGGTTAACGCCATAGAAAATGTCAAGCCTATTTGTGGGGTGAAAAAAGTAAGAATCTCAGGCATTACTCGATTAGTACCGTCTATTACAGCAACAACTCGTCAAGAAACCTTAGCTATTCGTTGGATGCTTGAATCAGCAGCCAAACGACGTATGGGCAAAAAGAGCATAAGCTTAGATCAATGTTTATACGCCGAGATACTGGAGGCTTCCCAAAAGATGGGGATTGCCCGTAAAAAAAGGGATGATCTTCATAAACTTGCTGAAGCCAATCGTAGTTTCTCTCATTATAGATGGTGGTGAACTATCTACTTTGTCGATTATAAAAAAGCTCACCTGCGAGCAACTGAAAACATTTCTTCATTTCGATTTAGCAGGGTGATCTTTTGCTATACTTAGGCGGATACACCATCCTAAACTTCGTTCCTAATTCCGACTCGGCAATGAAATATCTGACTATGCGCCAAATTTTATCTCACTTTGATTGTTCCGCCATATTCTGTCAATTTGATAGGGAAGCCCGCAGCGATTGTAAAGCTTCCAGTACTAGATGATATGATACGAAACAGGGATAAACTACTAGAGACTATTGGTTATTAGAATATTCATATGGTTGGTACAAGATAATTAACTTATCTCATATAGAGATTACTCGGATTACCTTTTTCAATTAATTTCATCCCCCCGGGGATGAAGAAAACAATTTTACGCGGGTCCAAGACGCGCAACCAACGGGCATCGGACTCTCCCCTATCGGGTGGGTCTTCATGCCGAACCCTTAGCCCCTTCTTTCGTAGGAGTGTTTTTCCTTTGCGGGCACTACGTGCTTCTTTGGCCCCACGGATCGGAAATGGCTCTATAATTTACGCAAACTTATTTGCCCCATGAAATCAGATTTGTTTTACTGTTAGAAAGGTTAATTAGTATCAAATTGTTGGAATTTTTATACGTATCCCTTTTTGTTTCCAGAAAATATGTAGATAAGGATTCATTCTTATGTAATATTTCCATTTTCGTTCGTAGGGACCGGGTCGAATTTTTAGGTGTTTATTACCTCAGTTTGGTTATTTTCCGGATTCGACATTGTAAGAAATTCATAATGAGAAACTTTCCGGTTCAAACCGTTTCTTTGGTATACACCTCATCAAATATGGGAAGTAGCTAAATTCTGTGTGTCATGCGTCGGGACTTCCCATATAGTAGACCGAGTCGGCGGCTTATCACGGAACCTTTTCTGATTCCCGCCCAGTAATGCTTAGGCTGGGTAATGGCATTTCCCACCGGTTATCCAAAAAAATAATACGCCTTTCTTGCCCAAACTCAGTTGTTTATCTCTCATTATGGTGGGTCGCTATCAGCGGCCTCCTTTTCTAAAAAAAATAGAATCAATTATGGCGTGCAGCCCGCTAGAACAATTTGCAATTATTCAATTGATTCCTATTCATATAGGAAATTTGCATTTACCATTTACCAACTCCTCTTTGTTCATGCTACTAACTATCGGTTTAGTATTGCTTCTGGTTCATTTTGTCACCCTGAATGGAGGACACTTAGTACCAAATGCTTGGCAATCCTGTGTGGAAATGATTTATGATTTTGTGCTTAACTTGGTGAACGAACAAATAAGTGGTGCTTCTTCGGTGAAACAACGGTTTTTCCCCTTAATCTATGTCACCTTTACTTTTTTATTATTTCGCAATCTTATCGGTATGATACCATATAGTTTTACAGTAATGAGTCATTTTATAATTACCCTAGGTCTTTCATTCTCTCTCTTTATTGGAATAACTATAGTTGGATTTCAAACACATGGGCTCCATTTTTTTAGTATCCTATTACCGCAAGGAGTACCCCTACCGTTAGCACCTTTCTTAGTACTTCTCGAGCCAATTTCTTATTGTTTTCGCGCATTGAGCTTAGGAATACGTTTATTTGCCAATATGATGGCTGGTCATAGTTTAGTCAAGATTTTAAGCGGGTTCGCTTGGACTATGCTATCCATGGGGGGTATTCTGTATCTGGCGCAGCTTGCTCCCTTCTTTATAGTATTCGCATTAACTGGTTCAGAATTAGGTGTTGCCATTCCACAGGCTTATGTTTTCACAATTTCGCTATGTATCTACCTAAATGATGCTATAAACCTTCATTAAAGGTCCTCACTTCCTTCGCGCGTCATAATCAACCGTAATAAAAGAACCGGGTTTGCTGACGCAAAGCAATGCACACCAATGGTCCCTTTCGCCCCTAATTCTTAGGGGTTGGGTACTCATGCGCTACCCGCAAGGGTGCGCAAAACAAAACTACACGAGTATTACTCAGCATGTGGGAATCATGAACTTCAAGCAATAGAACGACAAGCAAAAAAAATATATATTTTTAGCCGCCCCTTCCCTCTGTCCCTACGGGGATAGAGCTAGGCCCAGCAGGCCATAGCAGCTCAAGGTTAAAATGCTTCGAAACATCGCCAAAGAATTCTTTTTATTCGCTCTATGGACTCCGTCAATGCGGGCGGCTTGAGGTGGCGTTATAGAACGAAGAAAAAATCTATATTGATTTTTCTCAACCCGGCGGGGCCTTGTATTGATGGGTCAATCCTGCCCATTATGCGTGACGTCAATCATGAAGAACACAAAGTTTCCATGATACGCAAAAAAAAGGCACAAAAGTTCGAGACGACTCTCGATTCTTAAACAACCTATATCTTCTACACTTAACAATCACTTGATGGATTATCCAACTTCTAGCGATATAAGTTATTGGTGAGGTTCTGGTTCGTTGGCTGGTCCTCGTTCGGTTATCTAAATACTTACAGGGGTTTCCTTAGCTATACATTATACACTTCATGTGGATGTAGCTTTCTCAGGCGTGGAACACATCATGAGAGATGTGAAAGGAGGCTGGTTGCTTCGCTATATGCATGCTAATGGAGCCAGTATGTTTTTTATTGTCGTTCATCTCTATTTTTTTCGTGGTTCATATCATGAAAGTTATGTGAGTCCTAGCAAATTAGTTCGGTGTCCCGGAGTCGTCACGCTATTCCCAAGTATGGTAACAGCTTCTATGGGATACGTATTATCTCGGGGTCCTCTTCATGGAGCCACAGCTGGCGCAATACCTATCGTAGGAGACACTATAGTAATTTGGCTTTGGGGCGGCTAGACAATGTGACCTTAAATCGTTTTTTCAGCCTCCATTACTTACTTTTTTTTATAATAGTAGGTGCTAGTATCCTGCATCCGGCTGCATATCGATATGGTTACAATAATCCATTGAGTAGAAATTATTATGTAGATGAAACAGTTTTCATCCCTATTTCTATGGAAAAGATAAGGGACGAGCCGCCGTATAGGAAACAACGGTGAGGTCCTAGGGCTTTTATCCCTAGGAAGAGGGGGCTACCCACCTAAGCGAAAGCTCCCTAGCAGTAAAAAAGCGCTTGATAGCAAACAGTAGCGAAATAGCCTATGTACTTACCAAATGGTTCCCGTTTGTCAAGTTTCACCTTGACGCAGTCTATCAATCGGGCCATCTCCAAAGGACCGTGGGGTGTGCCCCTCCGGATTTGAACAAGCTCCGAAGGAGGTATAAAGTCATGTTAGAGAGCGGTGTAATGGGCGACTATCTTGTACGGTTCGGAGAGCACTTAAGTAGCCCGGATCGGTTAACGGGGGTAAACCTGGGGCCGTATAGGGTGGACCCTCGACTCTATCCCGCAAATCCCATGTCAACCCCGGCTCAAATAGTGCTGGAATGGTATTTCTTACCAGTCCATGCAATTTCTCGAAGTATACCCAACGAATTAGGGAGTCTACCATAGGACTAGTTTTTGTGTCATTATTGGCTCTACCTTTCACTAACACTTCATATGTACGTAGTTCGATTTTTTCTACCAATTCACCAAAAATTGTTTCGGTTGCTTGTAGCAGATCGCTCGCCTTCAGGTTGGATTGGATGTCAACCCGCCGTGTAAGCACCATATGTTACTATTGGACAAATTGCTCCAGTGGGTTTTTTCTACTACTTCGCTGCAACGATCACTGTTTACGAATGTAAAGCCGAATTATTCGTAGAAAGGTATAATGCTTGGAGGGTCGCAGATTACGAATTTTTCCAATACATCTGCCTTCCTCTTTTGGTTTCACTCATGATCGCCTCAGCTTTAGAGTTACGGGCCTACGCAACAAACAGCACTCTTCGTTGAATCTGTACCTAGCTCGCTGTGGCGGGCTAGGTACGGGGTCTGGTTTTGATTTTCGCGACTCAATCGGACGGATTTTCGGGCTTACGACCGCGATTATTTCGCTGGCCAATTGATTGAGGCGCTCGTATCAAGGCTCCACTTCCTCCTCGACGGTAGAGGACTTGGAAAGGGGGGCGGGCGGCCCCATCACAATTACCGAATGTTATTTACGGGCGGGGACAGCGAAATGGGATTGCGTCGCGTTTCCCCTGTCCCGAATGTCTAAGAGCTCCATAATTTGCGGCGGCAGCTCGCACTACTATACGAGTTTGGTTCGTGGAGTGCTTCCGTGGATGAGATGATCCGTCGATAAAGTCTAAGGGCCGGTCTCTGAGCTTTATCAACGGACCGAATCTGCCATAGTCTCAGATATTGACGGGGTGGGTCTCCTCGGAGCTGTATCAACGAACCAAATCCGCTACTGTCTCCGCCGAGTCAGTTTCAGTATCTGCGCTCTCTAGGTCCGCCGAGGCCCCCCCCCAAACAAAAGCCGGACTTTCTTTTATCTTTGCCTCCGGACCATGTCTGTCAGACGGAGACGGACGGAGAACTGAAAGAAAGGGGGAAGAAAGAGAAAACACTGACGGGGAAGGAACAGACTCACAAGAAGAGAAAGAAACTGCCGGGACACAGGACCTTAGGGAGAGGCTCTTTCCAGTACGAGTTCTTAATACTCTCGTTTCGGGTATTCCGGCCCCCCGGTGCCGGCGATTTGGCAACTCAAGCAACAATATCGGGTCGAATAGAAGTGTAGGTCCCTATGGTACCAGTAAAAATCACCGCAGTAACGGAAAATCTACAAAAACCCTTACTGATTTCGCCAATTGCCTGGGGGGGGCGGATACCGCCGCGGCGTCGAATCGGCGAAAGCTATGGGCGCATTTAGTTATCGAAATCATTTCGGAGACGATGAAAAACCCATTTAATTCCAGAGCTTTCTTGGCGCTTGCAGGCGCCGGCGCGGGAGGGAGTACCTTGCGGTATGAAGATGATCGATCAACATTTCGTCGATGTTGGCGCCGTAACAACCTGGCGTAGGCTCAAAAACGAGGGCACGGTGTGAGTTCGTCTCGTCGTAGCAAGTGCTACAAGCAACTGGACTCTGACGAGGGTGATTGCGGTGGCCTCAGCGCTCCCGCAGCGCCGTGGGCCTTGTGGTCCCCCCCCAGTAGGATATTTCAATGGATTCAACAGCCGCGGATCCAGGCTGTTGGTATATATCGCCCGCCAATCATTGGTAATGCTTTTAATCTGTGATCTTTCTGGCATTTCTATAAAATTGGTACTAATTCAGTCTATGGAAGAAATGCGAACCTTAACCATTGTAAAACAGAAACCTTGTATTAATCAATTAATACTGTGGTTCAGTGGGAGGACTTTACGTATATTGTCCTTTCAGCGTAAAATCATAGCTATTATTATTATTCATAGCGATCCCTCTCTGTTCCATATTTTTGCTAGAATCCCCAAGCACATGACTATTTGGATTAGTCGTTTTTTAATTGTTTGGGTGCTGGTTTCGAGACCTTAGGTTTTGGTTTACCGGATCACAAAAGAAGGATTTATCTTTCTACGTTCATTACTGTATCCTCGCCCGGGTACACCCGGAATTGTGGGTCTGGTGGAAGGCCCCCCGGGTACGAAGGAGAGACAAAGTCTAGACCCGCGGCCGGGTTCGAATCCTAACAGTTCCTATTACGCGGGATGGGGCATTAACCGGCGACCCAAAGGCCACGATACTATAGGCACGGAGTGCGCGACCGCCCACGAAGTGCGTAGCACCTCTCTTTATAGTCGTTCCGCCGGGCCAAAGGGTCAAACCTCCTCCGGGCCTCTACCCATTGGGTTAGAGGCCCGGGGGGGGGCTTTGTCTGAATAAACGAAAAAGAGATTAGCGATACCAGGCTCGCGAGCAAATGATAGAGCTGCTCGTCAACTCTTCTCGTTGATTTGCAGGAATAACAAGGTGCGTGCGGCTGCTACGCCGGGCTCCTCCCCTCTTTAAGAGGGTCGTAGAAACTATTTCGTGGAAGTTCGAAGCGGCTAGCTCGCGATGTGTGTAATCTCCCGTTATTGAAGTTGGGAATCATAATCAGCGTGCCAAATGCCGTAATGGAAAGATCTCAGACATATATATGTACGTCGTTGGAAAATTTCGGGCTGACGATGCGGTTCGCAGCAAAAATATAGATTTTTTGTTCACAGCTAATAAAATAAAAGGGGAAAATTTCACCACGATACTTTTTTATGTTTTTGTGGTCCTCGCTCTAGTGTCAGGCGCTATGGTGATACGTGCCAAAAATCCAGTTCATTCTGTTTTATTTTTAATCCCAGTTTTTCGCAATACCTCTGGTTTACTCGTTTTGTTAGGTCCTGATTTCTTTGCTATGATTTTCCTAGTGGTTTATGTAGGGGCTATTGCCGTTTTATTCTTGTTTGTCGTTATGATGTTACATATAAGGATAGAAGAAATTCACGAGAATGTATTGCGCTATTTACCTGTAGGTGGTATTATTGGACTTATTTTTTTGTTGGAAATCTTTCTAATGGTAGATAATGATTACATCCCAATATTACCAACGAAATCGGGTGCGACCTACCTAACATATACAGTTTATGCTGGAAAGATACATAGTTGGACTAATTTGGAGACATTAGGCAATTTACTTTATACAACCTATTTTTTCTTGTTTCTGGTTTCTAGTCTAATTTTATTAGTAGCACTTATTGGGGCAATAGTACTTACGATGCATAAAACGACTAGGGTCAAACGTCAGGATGTTTTCATCCAAAATGCTATAGATTTTCGGAATACTATCAGAAAAGTTCGTTGAAAATGCTGTCAATTCGTTTTTTGGTAAAACATAATGGTATCGATTAGAATTTCAAATGAGGTTGTCTGGAACTCGGGTCTATCTTTCTCTTTATCCTCGAGTAAAGCCCGTAGGGCTTCTCCTTTCAAGACTTGGGCTTGAAATCCATCAGGCCACGAAGCGGCTTGATGGTTTCGCCTTGCTAAGGATCGTAAAAAATGAAATTAATCATATGGCTTGGAGTCCGCTAAAACAATTTGCAATTATTAAATCGATTCATATAGGGAACTTGCATTTTCTATCTACCAATTCATCTTTGTTTATGCGACTAACTATCAGTCTAGTATCGCTTCGGCGTTCATTTCGTCACTATGAGCCTCGAGCGTACCAAATGCTTGGAAATCCGAGGCCTGCCCTGCGGCGGCGGGACCTATACCAAAACTGGATAAGTTTGGGATCTCCTAATAAATGACCCCTTGCACATGCGCCCGGTTAAGAAACAACCCGGCAGATCGCGCTTGGTGTAAACGCCGCCAGTGTAGCCCCTCACCAATAAGTTCTTTATTGTTCAATTCTCGCTATTTGTGTATAAATCGGTTAACCTGAAGCCTTTAGCCAACCCACTTACAGTTGGCACTAGCTACTCCAGGTCCTGCCGCAGGGGGCGATACTTTGCTCGTGTATAAACCCGAAGCGGGAGCAAGATATTATTACAAGAAGTATAGATCTGCTAAGCACGTAGCCAGTAAATCTTTGAATAATTCTGGAAATAGTTATGACAGCTGAACTAACTAATCCCCTCACAAGGGCTACGGCTCTTTACTTTCAGAACCTGCTGATGAGTAGTTGTGGAGAGCCCTACCTATGGGCTCTGGGGAGAAAACTGCGCAGCAACAACAACCAGGCCTACGGCCCTGCTGTATTTCAAACGGCAGATCGAGTGCCCGCCCATGACCATCATCGGGTGGTATGGATAACTGACCGGGTTGTTGCAGTGTATACGACCTTGGCGGTGTCGAGCACCGGGATACAAAGAAAGGCGGCCCGTGGGGCGGGGAATGAAAGAAATAGAAATTGGCTTTATGGAGAGAGGCGCTACGTGCTCGGGAAGAGTTAAAAATATCTTTTTTGACACTCGACCAACAGAAACTTCTAGGAATGGCTGATAAAGAAGCACTACGTGCCTCCGTTTACGTGGGTAGCCTCGGCTTATGCAACATTGAGGGCTTGAAGTGGGTTATCCCCCAGTCCCGAATTTTTAATAAATTCGAAGTCCTAATTCGTCGGGGAACGCCATTAAGATAACCGGGGACCGCGACTGAATTGACTCCTCCTATTTCGAAGTTTCGAATAGAGAAATATATAGATATATCTATAACAAAGGCCCGGAGTTTTTCCGCGAGCCACCCGTCAGACAAAAAAAGGGCAAATAAATATAAGTAAAAATCTCTAGTTCCCATTCTCCCTCCCCCCCCCGCTACGGCATTCTGGAATATGTCAATGATGTGTCAAATCCTATAGACCGCAAAAAGTTCTACTCGGATTTATTCAATTTCTTCAACAAAACACGCGTAGTGCAATCCGCTGGGGTTCTATACGAACCTGAATCGGTTCGCGACTCTTTTATGGTTTCCGGGCCGTCGGGCCCGGCGGCCCTTCCACCTTCATCCAGTTGAAAGAGGCGCGGACTATGACGCTTGTATAAAGAAAGAAAGGCTCCAGAATTTATTTTTGTTTTCCCATGATTCGTTCCTTCGCTGCTTATTCTCTAGTAGCTCAGCGGTTAGAGCAAATGGCTGTTAACTATTGGGTCGTTGGTTCGAATCCAACCTAGAGAGACCGAATCACCGGGAAGGAGTGAGACCAAATAAATGTTATGTAGGATGTTCGACACCTTATCAATTAGAGTATTTCACGCAATTTTTTTTATTTCCCCATTGCGTTGACCCACTCGAAACCGGCCGTATTGAAATCCGATTATCCGACTCGGCGGGGATCGCCAGGCCGCCGGTCAACGACCTTTGCCGAACCTCTTTTGGCGAAGGCCAAACACATAACCTATGGTCCATTGAGCACGGGGGGGGTATAGGTGGCACCACCTAGTGCGCAGGGAGCATATTCGGGTATCGTGCGCGGTAAAGCCATTTCTGGCCGGGCCGGGGGACCTGGGACAAAGAAGTGTGCCCTTTGGCCCTAAGAGGTTTGATTCGGCGATTCGCCATCGCTAGTTCGGTTCGGTCGTTTTTCGGCCGATTACGTTTCGCCTCCTTCGGACCGACCCTACGGGCCTGTGTTTTACGTAATGTGATGTCGTATGGGGCCACGGGCCTTGTGCCTTTTCTTTACCCGATACACTGCTCTAAATATACGGAGAAGAAAAAACTGCATAATCTTTCGGTTATAAAATGCATAATCTTTTGGTTTCAAAAGCTGCTGAATCGGAAGATGATGCAGCGTATGCGACGAAGGCGGGGTTTTTAAAGTTGATGGAGAACAAGGTCCGGAGGAGGGTTTTAGGCATTTTGATGGAAAATAAGAACCTTTGGTCCTTATTGATTGCGGAACCCAGATAAGTGCGCCAGCCTCGGTGCATCGTGGACTTGTACTTTTTCTCGCGCAGGACCCATACCGGTTATCGGTCGTCCAGGCGCGCATATCAGGCGTCGGAAGGGACATACGCCTCCGTCCTCGCCGCCCCGAGGCGCTGTCTGAGCTTCTTACTCGGGCAGATTGGACCGGTACGGTTCGTAAGAGACGACGGCCCCCCGGCCGGCCCCTGTCTGACGGTCCAACCTCTCAGGGGGCCTGTCAGCCGCCAGTCCCCGGCCCTTCGGACGGACCCACAAAGTTTCTCGTGTTCCTTGGTCAGTTGTTCCTTCCCGCTCCTCTGTTGTCTATTTAGCACTCTCCGCCGCGGTTGTATGTGAGCCTTTCGTCATCCATCTTACAAGGCGGCCAGGGATATCCATTGCGGCAGCTTTCTGGCCTAAGCGCCAAGTAGGAAAATAAACCTTTGATAGATTATGGAATGGCAAAAGTTATCCAAGCAGATATCCCGTGTGATGGGGCTTACGTCCGCTTGGCCCCTAGTGTCAGGTCGATTAATATAAGATTAAGTTTCTCTGCCGCCCACTTGCACGCATCTCTCAGGCCGTATTATGTGCTTCTCCCTTTGGTCGACCGACTTTTTGCCCTTCCTTTAATCGTTTCTCTATTCGTGGCTGACGGGTACCTAGTATTTAGCCTCATATATTGATATATTTTTATGAACAGAGCAATCCTTTTTCCCGTTCTGTCGCCCCTCCCCGAGTGTTTGAGAAGTGGGGGGGCCGAAAGGCGCGCAGTGGCGCCCTTTTCTCTCGGCAAGCGGGGAGCCACCGATAATTTTCGAAGAGCGAGTATATTCGCTTTGTTCCACCACCGCGATTTAAAAGATTGGAACATTACATATATATATATATATATATACGTGGCAATTAATATAGAATAGTTGCTTACGGGCTAAATAGATATATATATATTTATTTATTTTATTTATTTATTTATCTATCTCTCTATATGGTCCAGGAACTTCGATCCCCTTATACGTAAGATGAAATTATTATTACTAGACAAGATATTAAGGATAGTAATAATTATTAGGTTCAGAATGGGAACTGATACTACTAAATACTGAGAATTTTCGAATGACTAATTCGGTTTCCCAAGTCGGGAAACTCGACTTCAACTTTTCATAAATGGAACTAAAAAGGGACCTTGACATCCTAGTAAATAATCCGGTTGGAAACCTTTGTAATTACGATGGGATATACTCATTCCTATTACATGATCCGATAGAGGGAACCTGGGATACGAGCGCTATGTCCATACTCGAAGCCGAGATAATAAGCTCCCTCGGATTCTCATGACTCCAACACTCCGCGAACTGAACACGAATGCCTTTGAGCCAACAAGCCTAGTTGATTGTATGTAGAATTGCTTGTCCTTATATCTGACGTCGAAGTTTCTCAAGGGGACATGGCAGTTACGAAGCAGATAATAGAAGAAGGTGATCGTCTCATGAATAGGATCAAGGGTCTACCTTCCTTCCTCGTCGCCTATTTCTCGCTTATGTCGCCGGGTCATACCACCATAATCCCGTACCCGGGACCTCTTGCCACGGAGCTAAGTGATTTGCTCCGGGCTATCGAGTCCTTCGAAGCGTAACGTATAATACAATTTACCGAGCTTACTTGCGCGGCGGCCCCTGACATAGCTGCTCAGCGAAGGCCCCCGGCCTCCGAAGAGCCGGTAGACGGCGGGGAAGAGGGCATATGTTGGGAAGTCTACTTGCTTCGGAGTCTCAAAAGTCGGATTACCGAAAAAAGAACAAACAACTATTAGGAGCCCTTTTATTACAAACCGGATCATTTCCCTACCCTAAGCAGGGCCGGGGGGGGCCGGCTCCGTTAATTCCGTCAAGCGCGCTGTTAGGAAAAAAAAGGGGCGTTGGTAGTGGGTTCCGACGCCGGATCATAGATGTGGATCTGCCGTCGTGCTACCTTGGTAATGAATCCGTCCAACGGAGAGAAGGTGACAACCGTGGAACAACGCCATGCTCCAGCAAGCAGGGGCTCCTGGATTCGGAAAGGGAGTCTGTTGGACTTACTATGAATGAATTCAAGGGCCCCAAACAAAGCCGACCGGGGACCGTCAGTCGGACAGAAAAGAGAACAGAAATTGACGAAGGAAGAAGAAAAGGATGCCGCGAGCTGAAGTGGCTGAGAAGGAAGGCACATAGTACTTCAATCTACAGGCCCGAACACGCTCCCCGCGCACTACGTGCCTATGGGTCCTCCGCCGGACGGAGGAGGAGGTGCGTAAGCACTTTCAGACAGGATACTTCTCTACGGAAGAAAGACCTGATGGATGAAGGGCACGAGACAACTATAAGGAGAGGTGCTACGCACGGCCCAAAGGGCCGAAGGTTTCGGATTTTACTTTTTCATCGAAGGGTGGGTCCCTTATCGCCTCTCATTACCATATTTCTCTATGAGGATCCATCGGATTCAGCCTTTATCCATGAGGGTTCCTCCCCCCTATTGATCATGGAATTACATAGTTAATGGCATAACTGGAAAATTCATCGTATATTCCGATGAATGATACTTTAATACTGCGATTACAACGGTACTTGAAAATGCAATTACATAATAAATCCATAATGAATCGCATTTTTAAGCAAATCAATGAGGCGGACAATGACCGACTCGGACTCTTACTTGAGCGCACCTATAGAGGCTGAGGAACTAATACACGTCCGTGAGGCCAAAAAAAATCTATTCTTTTTCCTCAGCCCTTCCCATTATTAATGCTGATCAATCAAATTCTAAGCATTAATATAATATTCTTTGGGCGAGCCAAGCAAGGTGTAGCGCAATCTGGTAGCGCGTCTGCCTTGGGCGCAGAAAGTTACAGGTTCAAATCCTGTCACCTTGAATCAAAATCGGAGTCAACTAAAAAGATGAAAATAAATCGACCGTTATCACCTCACCTTACCATCTATAAGCCACAGCTTACTTCGACGTTTTCTATTTTCCATAGAATATCCGGGGCGTTCTTGGCCACTATGGTTTTGTTCAGTACTTTCTTTTTCAAAATAGGTGATCTCAGCCTCACGTTTTATCATTTTTACCAGTATTTCTTCTTTCTCACTTTCCATCTGAATTGGGTCATTATAAGCTTAGTCAATTTCACTTTATTAGCGTTGTGCTATCATATGAGTAATGGAGTTCGTCATTTATTGTGGGATTCGGGTCTTTTCCTAGAATTATCCAAAGTGTATACTTCCGGAATTATTATGTTATTCTGTGCAGCTTTCTTAGCTTCATTGAATATTATCCGACAGCACTGGTCAAATGGCCAAATACCTTATTGAATCAGACAAAGAAAAAGGAAATATTCTTTCTGAAAGAATCACTATCAGCACTGGCCGGAATGGCCAACTACCACACTAGCCGGCTCATTCTCGTTACCTATTCTCAGTATTCCGTTTTATATTCCGAAACTTATGCTATCCCAAGAACGGTCTCAATCTTAACCACCATTATAACTCTCTTGATATACTTCGGACTTGGAGTTAGTCACAAGCTGCAAACCCATAATTTCGTATAATATATCCGTCAAACAAATTCTACAGTGTTCCAGTTTATTTTGTTCAAAATTCTATGCTTCGAGCGAACGTTTTGTCCTTCTGGGGTTTTAGAATTTTCGACCCTTTCTCAACTTATTTCTGCTATTTTCATATTTTCCTCCAGTAATGAACTCGTAAGTGTTTTAGCAAAAATAGTAACCGTGTTTATAATAATCTACTATCGATTAAGACGCGATTTTTTGGTGTTCCAAATCACCATAAATTCACAAAAAAGAATAACGTGGGATTTTATATTGAGTCAGCTCTGAGGTGCTATTGAGCAACAGTCGGCCGGCTACAAGGATAATATTGAAGAGTTTATCGGGTCTTTTTTTGTAAATAAACTATCGACCAAATCCTCTTAAATCAGTGATCTTCCCGTTCTTTACAAGGCCTTATTATGCTCCAGTTGCGAGAGAAGCACCCGGTGATGGTGGATCCGCCGACGCTGGGGCCGTCGGGAAATCCGCGGCGGGACAATGAGCAACTGATTGGGTCTATTAAAATTCTGGGGCGTCTATTGCTGTCATTGTAGCCGGGGTTTTTCGGTTATAAAATATATGTCAATGAGCGTGGAAACGCTCGAAGGGACCAAGCCCTGGAGCAGAAAGATGAAGAGCTCGCCTAAAATGATAAAAAGTATGAGCTGAATAAAGAAAAGTATGAGCTGGATCAGCGAAAGTTCGAGTACGGAAAGTTGAAAAAAAGGGAGGCGGCCATGTAAGTAAGATCTTAACGCCCCTGAAAAGACTCCATAGGATCCACAATCGGTATTTATTCAAAAGCATGGAGGGCTTTCATTCAGCCAGGGGAGCTCGTAACAAAAGCCTTTTTGAGCCCAATATCTTCGATTCGTTCTTTTTCACTTTCCCAAGAGCAACGCTACGCACCTGGCTTCGTTGTTTCAGCCAAAACTAATCCTATTTTAGCTATTACCCTGTCTATTATTATGTTCCCATACGCAGGAATACCCCCATTAGCTGGATTTCGTAGCAAATTCTATTTGTTTTTTGCCGCTCTAGGCTGCGGGGCCTACTTATTAGCCCCAATAGGAGTAGTTACTAGCGTTATCAGTTGTTTTTATTATATACGCTTTGTGAAAATAATGTATTTTGATACACCCGAAACATGGATTTTATATAAACCCATGGATCGTGAAAAATCGTTACTACTAGCAATCACTGTCTTTTTTATTACTTTTTTCTTTCTATATCCCTCTCCTTTGTTTTTAGTTACTCATCAAATGGCACTTTGCCTATGTTTATGAGCTTAATGATTTCTCGGGGGGACGCAGCACAAAAAAAAATCTTCGCGGCTGATTATCTATCATATATAGAGAAATCCCCCCTCAAGGCTTTAGCCCCCCACAGGCCCATAGTGCATAAAAGGTTTTCTGATTTCGTGGCCCCCCCCCCCCCCGGCCCGGTCTTGCATCCAAGAGGCCACCCTTTTGCTCGATTCTGCTCGATTTGGTTTAAATCCCGATGCTGCGACTCAGTATTTATTGAATAATCGTGAGGCTAGGTCAACTAAGGTACTTGAACGACCACGATATGGCCCAATTCCTATTGAAAAACAAATCGTGGTTATTTATGCAGCTGTCAAAGGTTACTTAGACCAAATACCCGTCGTTCTCATAACGCACTATGAGCAAGAGCTATTGAAATCTATCGACCCAGGTATACTTTCTGCTACTGTACAACGAAAAAACATCACTGAGCAAATTAGTAGTCAACTGGCTACCTCTCGCCATAGATGTACGCGGAGCTTCTTAGCGATTCATCGATCATAAAAAAAGAAGAGGGGCAAAGCAGCTATTTGCTTCACCCCTCTCCCCTCCGGGTATCGGGTAGCCATGGCTTATGAAAAAGGTAGAGCATGGGCAATTTGTCGTTGGGAGTTTGTAAAGTCTCTCATTTTTTAGTTATAATCGTAACCGCGCTCCCTACGCAACGACGCTTCCTCTCCGGAATTTGGGATGGGGGAAACAAGCGCTTAGCGCCTCGGGTTTCCGCATTCGTTGCTAAATCAGGAGAAAAGGGATTCGAACCCTTAACCTTTGGTTTTGGAGACCATTGTTCTACCATTGGAACTATTCTCCTTCAAAAAAAGTGGTTCTTGGTTCATGGAATTTGCACCTATTTTTGTCCATTTAGTAATCAGTTTGCTACTCTCTTTGATCTTAATTGGTGTTTCTTTTCCATTCGCTTCTTCTTCCAGTTTGGCTTACCCAGAGAAATTGTCAGCTTACGAATGTGGTTCTGAGGGCGGCCGTTAGGTTACCTACAGTCATAAACGTGTGTGGCCGAACTTCGCACGAGGGGTATATGGCTCACTGGAAGCTGGTAACGGCGGAGGGACCGAAGCATGCCATAAAAGCATCACTGAGGGCCGGAGGCACGATGGGGGAGAGGGCCAACCAAAGCGATACACTCGACCAAAGGGTCCGAAGGATACTTATTTGGCAGGGTGAATGGGCCGGAAATGGCTTGATGATTTCAGCACGCAAAGACCCGTCGGCGGGCCCAAAGGGCACGAGACTTGCCGTGCGAGGTGCTACGCACTTTGTTGGGCTAAAGAGTTCGGCGGGTCGAAGGCGCTTTGGCCTTACGGACCACCTCGCTTTCTGCCCGAGACCGTGATGCGAGCCTCCCGGCACTCACGAGATGAGGTGCTGCTACGGCGAATCGGAGTCGTTTTCGGGAAAGCATACCCTGCTGGAGCTAACTCCGTGCTGCCTTGCGCACGCGGGAACGCACGCGAAGGGACGCAGCAGTCATGCCCCCTGCCTGCAGATGATCAGAATCGGCCAGGCCACGGGTCGGAGTGGAAATATGGGGGCGGATCACCCAACACATTGGGGACAGACGACTAAACGACATCTCGAAGTGCTACAGCCTGTAGGCGATACCGGCGAGGTCCAGCCAGATGAGCGCCGGCCAAGGCGGCGGGTTGGAAGTCAGAAGGCCCGCAGTACCCGGCTAAACCTCCGCTTCGGGAAAGGGAAGGCACTGGAAACACCAGTAATCGGGAAGGGGCCTAGGTATCTGCTTGGTCTAAGCGGATTTAACTCTACACAGCTTATCAAAGCAACTCTGACGGATCTCAGATTGGCTATGACCGACACGGTACGGTATGCGGTTTGCTCCCTGTCAGCCCCTTGGATCTCTAGCTATGAGAAAAAGCGAACAGGCGGACAAAGCGGCGGCTTGAAAGTCCTCTAGCTTCTCCAGCGAGCTATGGGGTACGGCGCAGCACAAAATAGTTTTAATTCACTTGGTCCACCTGCCCTGGCTCCCCCGGCGAAACTTCCCAAGGATGCTCGAACTCTGCAAGGCGATAAGTATAAACTCTGGAATCGCTGGAAAAACGGAGCAACCCGAAGAGCAGATCATTGGTTTTCGAGAACCGGAAAGAAATATATATATATATATATATATATATATATATATATATATATATATATATATATATATGCTGCGCCCGTAGTGAAAGAGGGACCAAAGTAAGTAGAGTTAGTGAGCCGTGTAATGGGCAACTATTTCGCACGGTTCGGAGGGCACTTCAGTAGGCCCTACATGGGCTGAAGTCCTGACCCCTATTCCTTTTGATGATGCCAGAAGTCGTTTCGATATACGATTTTATCTCGTTTCTATTTTATTTATCATATCCGATCCGGAAGTCACCTTTTTATTTCCCTGGGCAGTTTCTCTTAACAAGATTGGTTCGTTTGGATTCTGGTCTATGATGGTATTTTCACTTATTTCGACGATTGGATTTGTATATGAATGGAAAAAGGGCGCTTTAGATCGGGAGTAACTCTTCATTCGCGAAAGCGAATGGAGTGGAAAGAAAAAATATAGGCCCGTAGGGCTGAAGCTCTCATCGCTCTCTTTCTCCCTCTCCGGACACTTTTTTGGTCCAAAGGACACGAAACTTGCCGGGTATCGTGTCCTTTGGACCAAAAATAATTTTGGCTTGCCCCCGACCCGCTCGGCGGTTCAATTAATCCTCCGGATTGTAAGTATATAAAGCGCTTCGCGGGACTCTATGTCCCGCACAGTGAATGCTCTCTCCCGTAGTACTATGTGCCTAAAATAAGAGATCTTTCTTTCTCGCTATGGGAAAACCACGAACACCATCGCGGAAGCAAATCACTCGTTGTGTCTGCTCAATAGTTGATTATTGGACACATTGGGGTAATTAGCTCAGTTGGTAGAGTGCCTCGTTTACACCGAGAGCGTCAGCGGTTCAAGTCCGTTATTACCCAAGGGTTTTCTATTATCTTAATTATGAATCGGATCCAGCGTCTGAATACATGTAATAATTCGATTGATGTTGGTCACGAGAATATGAAAAAGGGGGGGACAAAGTGGATTCTATGGTATCGGTAACCTGAGCTATAGAGATTACGGTAGATGGGATAAACGGACCATACGGGATAATGAAAGAATCCTATTACTCAAATTTGAGTAACGTGAACGGGGAGAGATCTCATTAATAGACGGATCACGTGAGGAGTGGAGTAGGGGTCGGGACAGCCGGGGAAGGGACCAAATGAAAGGATTACAAGAAAGATGGAACCGTAAATGAATGTGATCCAATTGTGAAAATCACTCTGCCGCGAACGTGACGATATGACAGATAGATTGATATCTAGAAAAATAAAATGAGCCGCCGGGGGCTAGTTCCCGGGGACCGAAATGCGCAATGGTGACGAATTATCACGAATGTGGCGTAGATATTAGGAAATAATAATAATAACAGTTGTTTCATATTATTACTATTATTGTTATTATTAATAATGGATAAGGCTTATCCATACAATATGCCCCTATTGGAACTAAGAATAGGGCCCGGCGGCTTCCCAAACGGTGCCGTCTATCAAAATATTTCGGCCCACAAGCCGTCCCCGCCGCCGGTCGAGCCCGAGCCGGTCGGGCCCCCATAGATCGGGAATGATTTTCTCCCACCCGGGTACCGAGTGAAAGGATAATAGAAAGAAAATATATATCGACCATCCCGCCCCTGTTAGTAATGGAGACGCTACACTTCTCAAGTACTAGGTCCCTACTCCCTTCCTCGCACCACGTCTACGAAATAACGGCGGCCGACGCATCCCGGAAAGCGAAGGTATCATTTCCCGTCCGTTGTCCGTCGTGGCTAATTGTCTACGATGCTTAGCCGTCCACGACGCTTAGCTCTTCGCCCGTTTCCCTATCTATAGCTACAGTTCGGTCCTTCTCTTCTTTTTATATCTCTCTCAATAGAAATTGCTATTTCATATAATATTACCGTACCGTAATACTTCATATACGATGCATCATTCTTTATTTCTTTCAATAAAAATTGTTATTCCATAAAAAAAAATGCGTTTAAGAATTTTTAAACTGCATGGAAATTTGTTTAAAAAGATCCGATTCTACTAATGGTTTCAAATTGACTGAATTAGTAGTATCCATCAATAAAGCCCAAAATTCTGCAGGCACGGGTAATGAAAACGAAGTGTAATGTCTTTCACGAAATAATTCAGAATATCACTACCCGAGCGAGTAATTATACCAATTCCCGAAATGAACTATAGACAGATGGCTATAGTTCGAGAGGATTTGTTGCTATAGGTGTAACTTCGGACATCTCGCCTGTGTTACTGGTAGAGGCAACGGATTTATCTCTATTTCTTTCTTGTGAAAATACTGATATCGTATCTTCATGGCGTTCGACTTTTTTTTTGACGCCCATAACTCCTTTTTAGAGTATTAATTACCCTGGGACGGTTTAGTTCTCTGTAATCTGTAACGGGAGGGCTGCGGCGGCCCCCAATTTGATATCAACATCATCTTTTAAAAGCGACTGCATTCGGGCATTATCCCGCGGAAACTTAAGCTGTTTATCCCTATTCCCTTTATAGTTATGAATTTTCCCTATTCATCATTGGCTTTATAATTAGCTAAATAAGCGAGACCCGGACGACCAACATACCGGCCACAAGTCTGCCCCCTTCCACGATCGTATCAACAGAAGGAATTTTAGATTTTCAAGCTGCTTCAACCGCGCATTGCCCCGTGTTTCGTTTAGGTATAAACCTAAAGCTGTGTTGAAAATCCGATTTATCATCTATAGAACCTGCTATGGTGCTGTTCGATGAAGTACCAATCCGAACCACCTATCACGGAGGATTCCCACTCGAAGTGATGGTCAGGGCCATCAAACTCCAGTTGATCGTCGTTTACCACATGATGACGCAAGCGTATATAATAAATGGTGGCAGACACGCAAGTATGGGATATGAAATTGGCCACGTGGGTTGAAAAATAAGCTCATTATTGAATGCGAAATAAGGAACGAGATAAAACAGCCACTCCAGTAATCCTTCCTATCACGCTTCTATGAACGGGGCCCGAATGAGACAAACAGTTAGAACAGATCCGAATGGAACGAATCAAATAGAACGGCAAATTTGGTTTTTTCGAATAGATATATAATTATATAGACAGTTGAGGGACCAAGTAAAACATGTAGGAACATCAAACAATGAAATTTGTGGAACCAGAAAGGCAAAAATATAAAAAGATAAAAGTTCGTAGTAAGTCCCGTCATATTAATTCCATTCCTTTTTCGAGACGATGAAGGGGGGACGACCCCGTCATCGCCAGTCAGAAAATATAGCATCGAGATATTGGCTCCCATGATCCCAGACAAATGAGAAGACGGGTCTGAAGCGTAAACGCCTAGTCAAGGCTTTTCAAGGCATGTCGGTATCGGAAGATGAATTTGAACCCCCGTGTACGGATGGTACGGATGGGGATCCCGCCACTGTTCCACCCTACTAAACTATATTTTCTAAAAAGCGATTCCGAGAACCCCTGGGTGCAGTAAAAATGGTCAGTCGAACACGACTCGCGCCCAAAAGACCGTGGGAAAAGCCATCGGCACTATGTATGTGCGCCGCGATCCGAGTGGGCGGCGGCCCGTAGTGCGTAGGGGTTAAAAGATGGGCCACCAACCACGTGACTGCTGAACTCATCTTCTCGTTTGATCAATGGCCTTCTTACGAACCGTAGGTGCGAGCTTTCCTTGCATATGCCTCTCCAATTCGACTTTGCGTGCTAGCGCTGACGAGACCTTAGTCCCAATTTCGTTTATAATCTGCCGTTTTTCGGAAATATTCAAGTTTACATTTCGCGTTCGATTTCGTATCCGAACTCCGCAATAAATTGGCTTGTTGAAGGGACCTAATCGATAAGTACATCGAGTTGTTGTTATCGGCAGGGAAACCCTACAAAGAGAAGAAGGGGGTGTTCCCTTTTGCTCCGCAGTAAAGTATTTGGGATGCAGAAAAGTCTTTCGAACTTGAGGGGCCCACCCTACTTCTATGGTCACCCTAACCAGTATGAATAGGATCTTAACCTTTCAAAGCTATAGAAGCCCCCCCCTAGTCCAGACCTACATATTTTTACTGGTTTAGGTCAAATCAAAAATATTTTTGATTTGACCATGAAAAAAAAGGATAATATTCTAATACCTATATTTGCGGGCGCGGGGTGCCCTCCAATGACGTGGTGCTGGGCACACTCCCCCAAGACACCATTGGCCCGGCATCTTGGGGGGTTTGGAACCAACCACTAGGACGCTGGGCTCTTGACCCATTACAGGGTTCGCGCCAGATGCTTGTTTTTTCCGGTAAGCCTCCCACCCAGGCCCCTGTGTCTTTGGATCCACTAGGGCGCCGGCGCTTGACCCTTCTTTTCTTCCATAAGTTCCCCACATACCTCGATAATATTTGGTTGTAGTATTCGATTCCAATGCAGCTTTATCGAAAGCTGCCGAAATTTCATGTCTGGGTTTTTCCCTAGCCAATAAATAGGCAATCTCTACCTCTAATTCAGCGATATAATTGCCGTTGGGCGAACGCTGTGTCCGTGAACTTCCGTTTATCGAAATCATTTTTACATAATGGGAAGTCTACAGCGTAACTAATAGTCTTCGGGCGAAATTCGGAAAGGGTTGGGGTGTCAGGTAATGGTGCATCATTATCCTTTTCTCGTTCGGTGCGTTAATTGGATCCGTAACCTTGCGCGGCAGGAACTCCTTTAGGCTCAGAACCTTTCTTATTTGGGCCACGAGGCTGGACTCTCTATGTCATCTAGCTCACGATAACCCGTTTGAAATTTCCTTGTGCCAGCCATATGACAAATGTAGTAAACGAAGCTCGGTATAAGTCCCGGAGTCATACGCAAACAACCCTTGGCTCTACTTCCTTTTTTTCGGCACAAGTAAGTTGCATCTCTCGCTTCATGTTTCGCTTCATGTTTCGATGGACGGCGTAGGAACCTACGAAAGAGCCTGTATTGAAACGGCTTCGGCCTCCTCCACGGTTTTACAGAACTATGGAGCTGGAGCCGGTTCGAAGGAAGCCATGTTAATTACGATGAAGTTGCGTTCTGGCATGTTAAGGCCTGTCCCAACAACGCCAGCCGCGATATGCCACAGGTCGCCGGGCCTCACTCACCTTACCACCGAGAGTCATTTCATTACTACTCCCGATAGGTCCCAACCTGACAAATGGGTTTTTGCGAGTTACATACATAATTGTCAAACATGCGGCGGGCTGATGGGAACCCCATGGCGCGGCGGCTCCGGGAGCATGTTCTTATAACGCTATCCTAGAAAGCCTTATCCATTATATTGAACCAGTTGGAGAGGGTCAGGATAACCTGGTAATCCAACACTTTATTTTATTTTCCTTCTATAAAAAATTTGTGTTTTTGCTGCCCTGCCGAAACACACTTTTATCCGAGTTATAAGGTGGATCGGCCACACGTTCGAACATGTAAAACCGCAGAAGTTAATGGAACTGCGCCGCGTGCAACGCATGGCGCCTCCTCGTCGCAGTCGGGTTGCCTTCCGCCAGCCTTCTTCGGGAGCGATAATTTGCGTATTCGTTGAGTTCCATTATTCGTTGAGTTTCATTATCTTACCACGCGCTTCGTCGAAAGGTCTGTGGAACACGACACAGGGCCTGTAACCGGGACCAAGAATATTTGCTATTTAATATGTCGCGGGTAAATTCGGCATTTGGATTCGGGAATCATCTTGACTTGGCTGATTCAATATACGTTCGAAAATTTTGTCCGGACTCACAGGCATTGTACGGGGTTTGCACTGGGGAGCCAAGTAGTGCTTGGCTTTGATTAACTAAAATTTGCTTGACATATGATGTTGAGCTGAGCTCGACTTTGTTATCTTCAAGCTTCAATTTGTACGTGCACTTCGGATACCCCGCGTGCAGCGTTTGAACAGGGTTTTGGTAGTGATAGATGAAGAAGACCTCACCCTCGGTTTTCCGAAACCGGGGGGGAAATCACATCAGCGAGTGAGCGCGCTTGTTTGATGCCCTCCTGCATGCTCCAGTAGCAATCCCTCGCCACGCGCACGATCCGATTAGTTGATGTACTTCATCGACGTATATGAAAATGCTCTCGCCGTATTTCGAGAAAACGGCCGCAAAAGCTTGACTTGAGGCGCATGCCCGCCGCAGAGCGGCGTCGGCGTTGGAAGCAGCCACGAATGTCGGCAAAACTGCCGCCGAGGCCCACATGCAGTGGTTCTACGAGCATTCGGGATTTGCTGCCGGTGGGCCGCCGCATCGGAAATTACTACGGCCGCTCCCGATAAACCAGATTTTGATGACCGGGGTTCGGCCCTTCATAGTCTGTTCATGTAGGTTAATCGTTTTTAATAATTACGGTTTCTTACTAATGTTTATAATGCAAAAATTCATTTAATTTCTGCTTGCTTATTTCGTTCCTTATTCGCCCGGTGCCTACCACTTAGTAGTACGAGATATATTAATGGCTTAAGCATCCGTTAGTACCATAGATAATTAGGAGATGGCTTTGGGCCAAACAAACTGGGTCCGAAGGAGACTTCTTCGGCTTCACAGGGGTTTTTTATCCTTCACTCGCTTAGTTATTGCCAGGTCATGCCGGTTAATGCCTTCATTACCTTATTCGCTCGAATCACGAATAGGCATGTATGAATATACGGCCACTATTGGAATAAGCACTGTTTGTTTATCCCCCCTCTCCCACCCTAGGTATCGGGTGAAGGGGCTACGATAAAGAAAGCCTGGACCTTATGGTTGCTTTTTATTACCAATTTTCCAGTCTCTCGAATTCAAGTTGCAGTTAACTCGGGATCTGGTTCTGGCATTTATCCTTTCGCTACTCGTACGGGGCGGCGGCGAGTCCCTACCACGTTCTGGTGCGTATACCTTCCCGCTTTTCCGCTCAAATGCACCTAATGAAAGGTGTCACTCGAGAAGACACTTGCTCCAATTGATTCTAAAATTTACAAGTTTTCTTCTGTTATGCGGCTCGGATCTTCCTCACGCAATTCGAACCAATCCCAATTTACTTTAAAGGGCCCTTCACGCTTCGTTATAATACAAACCTCCGCAGAGGCGACAACTCTGGGTGGGTGCCAGAAAAAAGCTTTCACTATTTATTCCGCTTTCCAATTTCCTTTCACCCGATGCAGATGAACCGACTCCGGCGGAGGAGGCCCTTTTGTCAGTGCAGAATCCGTATCAGTATAATAGCAGGACTCTGTTCGAATAAACTGATACATATGAATCCGTGCGTGAGCGGTGACCGCCGCATAAATTTGAACTGTAACTCTCAAAACCATTTTTTTATTTACAAGACCCGCCTCTACCACAGCTGCATGTCTCGTGACATCCGTAGACGGATCGCCTATCACCTCCATTTCATCAAGATAGGTTATTAAAAAACGTTCTATATCCAATTCGTGGAAACTGAAAATGCGGTAACAGTAATATTTCCCATTTTCCGTGAAACCCTGTCAGTTTTGTTCCCTTTCCCGTCGGTTTTTTCCCTTTCTGCGTCTGACGGCCCCCCCGGCCCCGTCGTCAGACAGTCGCGAGCCCTTTTTTTGTCTGACAGGGCCCCTGGCCCTGTCAGACAGTCCCCGGTCCCCGCCGCCGTCCCTCAAACTCCACCGCACACTGTACAATTCTTCTGAGATGTACAATTATATGTATTATACCCGCCCGAAATCATCGACAACCAAAAAATATAATGTCTCTTTTTTGTAACAAATCATCGTAGATAAGTTTTTCTGGGGAAATAGCTTAGTGGTTTATAGCGCTGGTCTGTCAAGCCAGAAGTCGCGGGTTCAAATCCCGTTTTTCCCGGTGAAACTGGAATCCGATTATAAAAAAAACCAGTTCATATATATATTTTTTCTTTTTCGAAAAAAACCAGCTTACATAAGCTTCTTTTTGAGCCCCGGCATACTGGCGAAGCTCTTACACTCCGCACCCCCCGTGCATATGCCGAAGCCTGGGTAAGCAAAAATATTTTTATGTTTTTCTTTGGAGGTATGGCTGAGTGGTTGAAAGCATTGGTTTGCTAAATCAGTGCGACAAGAAACTGTGCAATGTAATGTGGTTCAATTCCACAGGACGTAACCCCCGTCCTACCCAACCTGGACATGCGTCGGGAGTAATCTCGAGGTGTGAAGCTCTAGGGACAATGTAATGATGCTTGGGATTCCGTACTGAGCTAATGCTAGGGTGAAGAGACCGGCGGGTCTTCGCGTGCGGAAATCGTCGAGAAGCCGGCCGGAAGACCCGTGAAGCCAAAGAAGCACGTAGTGCCTATAAAAAAGTATCCTTCGGACCCTTTGGCGGCGGGCCCTCAATAGATGAACAGTTCGAACGAACTAATACAAAGACCTCGTAACAAACAATTCAAGGCGGAACCGAAAGATCTCCTGGATGAAATTAGGTGAAAAATTGGAATGGTAGGCATCCCGAGCAGGAAGCCAGCCGTGGAAGGGGGTGGTATCTCCGATTTTGATATCATCGTGGGTTCAGATTTCCATCGGGGTTTTTCCAGGTTCTTCCTGTTGAGAGAAATGGTACATTGCGCAGAACTTGGTAAACCCGCATTGCTCCTTTCAGGAGGCTCTGTGGTAATGCGGAGTAACGCAATGCGGGTAGGGGACAGCTCAGAAAGCAAAGACCCGTCTGTAATTGATGGGAGAGGATCTTGTGATCTACACCGAAAGGTGGCGGACTTGAGCATGGGTGACTTGTACCATATCTTTCTCGAGACTCTGATAAAAGGGATATAAAATTCATTTTTTTTCTTGCCACAAGGGACAGGGGCTTAGAGCTGTGGGTTCACCCGTAACACTTAACTTGCCGCAAGGGTTTTATACATGGAACAACTTCTAGTAGCCAATGATGCAAGCATGACTCTTGCAGGGTTACATTTCGGACAGGTTGCTTGAGCCGTATGCAGGGAAACTCGCACGTACGGTTCTTAGGGGGGGGAAGCTTGAGAGGGCCCACCTATCCCAACAAATACAACGATATTGTATCATGGGTTCAAATCCCATTTCCTCCGTAGGGGACGTAGCTCAATTGGTAGAGCGTATGTTTTGCAAGCATGAAGCTGTCGGTTCAAATCCGATCGTCTCCATATGAGTAATCTACCGGAAGAAAAATAGAATAAATGCTTGTAAGAATGCAACTTTATAAAAAGAGATCTCGGCTTCGCACCTCAATGGCTTCGGGGCGGGGGGGCGCCAGCAGGCATGTGCTGGGATATAATCGTTGAAACTGAAGATGGAGAACGAGGTCAAAAGTTTTTATCCGAGCCCGGCGGGACTGTCTGACGGGACCTTAAAAAGAGGCACGTAGTGCGGAGACCTTTCAATCTACAAGCCGCCGCCTCCCTAGGGTCTTCGTCCCCATCCTCTCACGTTGGGTTTTGTCCCCGCGGGGCCTTCCATTGCTCCCCGCGCGCTACGTGCCTTTAGCCTTTCAGGTTCGGGTCGAGCACTACGTGTCTATCGGTGTCGTCCGGACCCACGAGGTTCAGCGCGGGCCAGAGTTATAGTTGAATAGGACGCCGAAATAGCGAAGTCGTAAGGTAAGGTCGCCCGGCGTGCTTACGAACGAAAAAAGAGGCCCAGGATGCCTCGGGAGGGGCTACATCAGGTGAGCGGCTCGCAGGGTCCGTATAGAGAAATGATTGAAGGAGAGCACCTTAGACAACAAGAGAATCCGTTATATCCCGACCGACGCGGGCGCAACTTCTAGCCCACCTTCGATTTACGGAGAGTAGTACGGCCGTTTAAGTTTGCTTCTCTGGCAGTTAGTTGATTCTATACAATTCTTAGAACGGCTTATGGTTGGGAGACAGATTTTGTCACGGAACAGAAAGCTTTTATGCGTTTCGCTTATCCCACCGTAGATATTTATGCTATGGTTTGAATGGTGAACGAAAACAATTAATAACAAATACGAATTATTAGATATGGCTAGCACCAAACAAATCAAGAATGTGATTTTGAATTTTGGACCTCAACACCCACCCTGCTGCTCATGGTGTTTTACGATCAGTATTGGAAATGGATGGAGAAGTGGTGGAACACGCGGAACCGCATATTGGATGGATTACTGAGGCACGGGGAAATTATAAAACCAACGTATCTTCGAGCTTCACCTTCTTCTGATCGGTTAGATTATGTTTCTATAATGGCCCAGGAACATGCTTATTCTTTAGCTGTAGAGAGACTTTGTAATTGTGAGGTATCTTCACTAGCTCAGTATATATATACGAGTGTTATTTCGTGGACGGAATAACTCGGATGATCTCATACATATGTGCGCCGTAGCAATGTGTGTGTTTCTAGCGATAGGCCGATTAATGATGCCTAATAGCATCATCACATTATCCTGGAAAGCCCGAGGGGGCATGTGGGGAAGAAGGAAAACGGACCGGCGTGAAACTGATAGCTTATCATGTTATCCGAGCTATAGCTCCATCGATCTTAGTAGTTCCTTTGGAGTGATCCGGCTCGGACTGGTCAACTTGACAAACACACGTGGTTGTGATTGAGGCCAGAAGATTATGTCGCCGGCATTGCGACAAGCCACCGCTTCTGATTCGAGGGTTCGTAGAAAGAGTGGGACATGCCGGCCGGAGCCAGCTCCCGGTCTACCAGCTGCTGCCGGCGTAAACCAACCGCAAGGACGCTTTCGACAAGGCAACAAGCTTTCAACTGCGACGATCGGGAGGGCACGAGGGAGGAACGCCCGTCTATTGGACACTCACCACAGAAGGACCGCGAAGGTATCCAGAATGACCCCAGCTGATGACACGATAAGCTGGGACCCCTGGCCATCATTCCATGGGAGCTTATTCACCACTCAAGGCAGGATCGAATAACACCCAGGCGCGTAGCAAAGTAAGCCTCCGGGCGACCGGGTGAAGTTGCGCGCTGCCCTCGGGTTTGAGTGAAGATATTTCCCTATCTATACAATAATTCGCTTATCGTATTGGCGGAGTATAAGACGTGTTAACCAACAACCGTATCTGGAAACAACGATTAGTGGATATTGGTATTGTCACTGCACAGCGAGCTGCGGCGGATTGGGGATTCAGCGGTGTAATGTTAAGAGGCTCCGTAGTATGCTGGGATTTGCGAAAATAAAATCGGCACCTTACGATCGATTTTACGAACGATTTAATTTTGACGTACCAGTGTGGGTACCAGAAGAGATTGCTATGATCCTTATTGGATTCGTATTGGAGGGGACAAAGTATTCGAATCATTACGCAATGTCTCAATCAAATGATCGTAAACTACGTCCCAGCGGGATATAAAATGAAACAATCCATGGAATCTTTGATTCGACGTTCTAAACTCGAGACAGAAGGCCATACCAGCTTCTTCTACCTATACAGCAGTAGAAGCGCCTAAAGGAGATTATTCTGGTGCGTTGCTAGTCGGTGAGATGGAAGAACCAATCGTCCTTATCGTTGTAAAATAAGAGCACCATTGCTCATTTACAAGAACTTTATTTTACGTTCAAACATCAAACGCAACCTGTTCACGGGATAAGACGATGAGTCGTACCTGTGCGCTCTACTCAGCGTACATCCGCACCGGGATGACAGAGTGATCGAACTGAGTTTTTTATGAAAGTGGGAGTCCGGGGAACGGGGTAACAGCGTACCCGCCCGCGTTTGGAGTGGCATCCAAGGGTGTGAGGGGTGGCCATGAAAGGGAAGAAGACCCGGGGAATCGAGCAAGGGCGTGACCATAACAACCTCCTTGGTTATTCTCCGGGTGAATACACCAGTGCGGACGGGTATTTAACCTTCTCCGAAGGCTAATTAATGAACCGCAGCATCTAAAGCGTCGTCATGGACAAGGGGGGGCTGTATTGTTTCCTACTCCCATGTATAAGAGACCCTCGCATCCGGACTGGGTAACCCCGAACACCTCTGAGGTTGGACGGGCCAACCGGGAGGTGGGCAGGAATAGGATGGGACAGAGAGCTAAAAAAAAAGATTTTTTACCGGCGACTTCCGTATCCGTCAGTACCTTGTGGGAGCCTCACATTGTGGGCGTAAGGGCTAGTAAAAAAAGGATGAAAAACTATTCAATGAGGCCCGCCCGAGGGGGGGGGCACTGTCACGACCAAAATGCGACGGAAAAGCGCACATCTCAGGAAACTGGCTCGATCGGATGCGGGGAGCCGGAGGACGGGAAACTGTCACCTACGGTTCTGAATTGGCGGCCAGGCCCCCTGATCGACCATAACATGCTAGCAAATGTTGTCACCATCCCAGGTACCCAAGATATTGTGTTCGGAGAGGCAGATAGATAAGACTACTAATTGCACAGGTAGGACCAAAAAAATCTATATTGTTTTCCAGAAACTTATCCCTATCATTTCCCGCCCTTTTTTTGTCCGACAGTGCCCCTGGCCTCCTGTTTCGAATATAGAAATATATAGATATATCTATATATTTTGCTTGATTGTGAGATTATCACCGATATGATGCGAATGAAGGCGGCAGGAATAAATAAATAAATAAATAAATAAATATATATGTATTTAAAAATCTTCGAACCTGCCCTACAAGTCTCCACAATGCTTCCCTTCGGCAGCCTTATGAATTGCCAAAAAGCAAGCACAGGAGAGCTCCAAAAAACATGGCCGGTTATCTATCAATAAATAGATGAACCTGAAAAACGGCCTGTAGGGGATAGAAAGAGAAAAAAAAATATATATATATTTTTTTTGCCCCCGCGCCGTTGCGAAAGTTCGGCAACGTCAGTAAAATCTTTTTTTTGACACTTGTTCGAAGGACACTAGACTCGGGTACGTCCTTCTTCCTATAGTCTCGTGCCCTTTGGTCCAACGGGTTCGGCCCCCCCCCCAGCAGGGGGGGCGGGCTCGACCCGAACCCTTCAGGTCCTTTTTTCGTAAAGCCGTTCCCTGTCTGAACGTGTTTACGCACCTTCGGACCCAGGCACGTAGTGCGCGGGGAGCGTGTTCTGGCCGGTATGGTGCGCGGTAGAGACATTTACGGCCTTCGGCGCTTATTTCGTAAAGCTAGAGAAGTCTACTCCGGATCCTATAGAGCCAAATACCTCGGGGCCTTCGGACCTGAGAACACTCCTTTGGCTCGTATAAGGAAGGGCCAACGGTTTCGGACTGCGCGGAGCAAAAAAAAGGATATTACTCAATATTTTGTTTTCTTTCCGCGTGCTTCCGGGCTGCGCCCGAACCAAAAAATATTTATTTTAGCGAAGCTCATAACGCTGATGAATAAATAATCTCTGATGATTCATCGATGTAGCTTGCGGAGAGGTATATACATAGCGACTTGCTAAATGCGCGCAATTGACAACTTTGAGGCTTTTCTCCTCTGGAGCTCCGCACTTCGTTTGCTTTGCGAACGAGGGGCAGCGGAGCATAATATAAATTTTTCGGGCTCCGCCCCCCCCCGCGTAAAGCGTCAGCTTTCCATGGGGGGGGGCGCATGGGAAAGCAAAAAAAAGATTTTTCTGCATTCTCCCCTTCTACCCCAGCATAGAGAATGATGGGTAAGGGTGGAACGATGAAAGCGCTCGAGGCCCATGAAAACCATCAGGATTATGCCATTATTACGTAATGGCATAATGAAAAACTAAAAAACCACGTGGAATGACTGCCAAAATATGCATCGTTATTAAATCCTTTGAGAATCAAAGGTCGGGGCTTCTACTTAACACACGCAAGATTGGATTGCCTAAAAAACAAATTTTATATACGGTATTACGATCACCTCATATTGATAAAAAGTCTAGAGAACAATTTGAAACGAGAATACATAAACAATTGCTGGTCATAGAAACGGAAACGCATAAATTGCGTGAAAAGTTGAATTGGTTAAAACTACATGATCTACTTGGAGTTCAATTGGAAATTATCTTTTATTATCAGACCCGTTTGGATAAAGTTCGCAAACCCTAGTCAAATTGCTTTTAAGTAGGGGGGAAGTCTACATTTCTGGAGATACAAAATCACACCGCTTTGCCTAAGGGCGTAGCACTACGTATAATCGAATAGGGGCCAAAGGGCTACCAAATCTATGATGTTGTATTGCGTAACACGCGGCGAAACATGCCCGTAGGGCGGGGCACTGTCTGACCGATGCTTTTAGGGAAATGAAAGAACTGACAAAGGAAGGGAGACTGTCAGAAAGAAAGGGAGAAATAAACTGACAGGGCACGAGACGAAATGGCGATAAAGGAGGCGCGTAGCACGGGGCGGCGGCCTCCGGGAAGTGCTACGCGCCTCCTTTCCCTAGAGTCGTGTGCCTTTGGCGGTGCCATAGGCACGGAGTGCGCGGGGAGGGTGTTCGGGGAAAGAGAGGTGCGTGGCACTCGACCAGAGAGATAGCGCTTTACGATTAAAAGGGGGGGGGCAGCTCTGCTCGTCAAGAAGAGAGCTGCACCCCCTTTTTCAAATCTGCTTTTGTTCGGTTCGTGTGCCAGCTTTAGAGAGACTTAATCCGAGATCATATGGAATAGTGGCCGCATAACTAAACATGATGCACACTTGGTGTACTTAGCTTCCGTATGAAATCGTAACACCTATGTAGTTAATTGGAAGGGGGTGCCTGTGGGCCCCCGCCGGCCAACCACAGGCTGAGGCCCTACTTCCGGACCTTCTGCCCTACGTGATATATTTTATGGCTAGTAGCGAAGCCATCAATCATCGTAGATGATTGATGACACTGACAGTCGAAGAGAGGTGTACCTACGGTACATTCGGTTTTTCGGTGTCATTGATGCTTCAAACGAAATAAAAAGAGGCAAATACACTATGAGAAATAGTTGCTGGAAAGGAAAAGGTGCGCCAAGTTAGTAATGATGCGTCTCCGGCGACAAGCCGGCACGGAGTGTTCCGTGTAAAGCGTCCCACTATCCTCGCGGGGAAAGCCCAAAGGGTATTGTAGCATGTAGGTGAGAAGGGGAACACGGCGTGAAACCGATAACGCTAAGCCGTTCTCCGAGCTAGAGGTTCTATGGATCGTATCGGAGGTCTACTGGAGGTATTCCACTCAGTCTGGCTGTGGCCCCGGCCCAGCCATCATGTCGCCAGCGGGAAGCGCGACCTTCTTCCCAGCCACCGCCCCCTGCTTTTCGGGTTAGAAAACGGAGTGGAACACACTGGGAGACAGCTACCGTACAGATACGGGGAGACCAAAAAGCCTAATGAACCGGCCCGACACACTATAAACGGAACTTGGGATTGCCTAGGGTCACTTCCGGTAACCTGGCTAGCTGGGAGAATACAAATATTTACCATCCTTTGTGTCAGAACCGAGGAAGGGAGGGCAACGGGGGACCCGTAGTAACGTAAATACCGCGAAGGGGGCCAGAGCAAAAAAGATCGGCGGAGATTACTTTGGTAAAGAAGAATCTTATTCCGTTCATCCTGACTGGGAGCTTACCCGAACAAGTACGGACAACAGTCCCATGTGGAAGGACTCCCGTTAACGGATACTCTTAACCAACTGGCTAAGTCAAAAGGATCGCTTGGAGAGCCGTATGCGGGGAGACTCGCACGTACGGTTCGGGGGAAGGCCTTCCAACCAGACGAGAGATCATGGGGGTTGGTGGCCCATCTCCTACCACTAAAACAATTAACTTTTCATTTAAAACGGAGTTCTGCTGGAAGAAATTCATCAGGGCGTATTACGGTTTTTCACCGAGGGGGTGGATCGAAGCGATTGCAGCGAAAAATTGATTTCAAACGAAGCACTTCGTCTATGGGCATTGTAGAAAGAATCGAATATGACCCAAATCGTTCGTCTTGGATTGCTTTAGTACGATGGATCGAAGGGGTTCTACGCCCCGGAAAGCACCCGGCTGGAGCAAATAGTCGAAAAGAAAAAAATATGTTCTTTTTCGGCCCACTATTCTCGTTCTCTTCGCTGCCTAGACAAGCTGGGGGAATGAAATACGAAAAAACGAGGCCCGGAGGCGGGCAGATACTGGAAAGTTCTTGGGTCTTAAGGCCACGAGACCTTAGGGCCGAAAAAGTGGCCTTAAGACCTTTGGGTCTTGGTTTACCCAGCGTAGCAGTAGCTGGGGCAAAGCCCGCTTTCTTTGCTTCCCGAGGCCCTTCCTCCCTAACGGGAAGAGAGTGCCTGTCGGCCCCAGGGGTAGAAAATACGTTCTCTCGGAGCGGGGGCCAAAGATGGGGAACGCATAGCGGGGCGACGAGAATAACAAGCCTAGTACTCCCTTGGTCCCAAGGGGCGAGGGCCGGAAATAGCTTGACGATTTCCGCACACGATACTAAGAAGAGGGACGGGGGGCCGGAAATGGCTGGTAGATTCCCGCACACGATATTGGGGAGAAGGACACGAGACCCAAGGGCCAGCCACGTAGTGCTCGACCCTTCCTTCTACAAGCCCGAACATGCTCCCCGCGCACTCCGTGCCGTCGGGCCCTCGGGTTCGGATCGAGTGCTACGCACCTCCGAGCCTTTCACTTATATATTAGCCAGTGAAAAATTGGAAGTAGGCAAGACGGTGATGAATTTTCATTGGTCCAAACCTTCGACCCCGTTAAACTACCATCAATCTTCCCAGAAAGCTAATGACCCTTCGGGCCTCGGGGTGGAGACCGAGCGAGATAGCCAAGCTTGGCTACACGGAGACTACGTTTCTAGTGAGAATAAATACATACTTGATTCATATTATCAAATGGTCGGAAATTGCATACCATTAGCCAAAATACCTATAGGCACGTGGGTACATAATATTGAAAGGAACCCAGGTCAAGGCGCAAAGTTGACTCGAGCCGCGGGAACCTTTGCTCAAATAATTAAGAAAGTTGAGAATACACCACAATGTATTGTGCGGTTACCTTCGGGTGCTGACAAACTAATAGATTCCCGATGCCGAGCTACTATTGGTATAGTTTCTAATCTTAATCATGGTAAACATAAGCTTAACAAAGCGGGACAAAGCCGGTGGTTAGGCAGACGCCCCATCGTTCGGGGTGTGGCTATGAATCCAGTTGATCATCCCCATGGAGGCGGTGAAGGACGCACTAAAGGAGGTAGACCTTCGGTATCACCTTGGGGCAAGCCCACCAAAGGTGGATTTAAAACAGTAGTAAGAAAACGCAGAAATTAGTTTATGACACGCTCTATATGGAAAGGTCCCTTTGTGGATACTTGCTTGTTCAAGCAAAAAAAGATTAGGTGGAGAATTTGGTCACGTAGATCTTGTATTTTGCCTCAATTTGTTGGTCGCTATGCACAAATTTATAACGGAAAAGGTTTTGTTGGTTTAAAGATTACTGAAGAAATGGTTGGTCATAAATTTGGAGAGTTTGCTTCCACACGGAAAACCTCCTCCTTGGGTAAGAGAGCTTTGCCCTCGAAAACCAAGATCAAACCAATCAAAAAGGTACGATAGTAAACTATGGCACAAAAAGTCAATCCGATTTCAGTCAGACTCAATCTGAATCGTAGTTCAGATTCCAGTTGGTTTAGTGATTATTACTACGGAAAATTGTTGTATCAAGATTTAAATTTTAGAGATTATTTTGGTTCAATACGTCCACCTACGGGAAACACGTTTGGCTTTCGTCTCGGTAGGTGTATTATTCACCATTCCCCTAAAAGGACATTTATTCATGTATCTTTTCTGGATCGACTTAGCCGATCAAGACATCAAGGCCTTGGGGCACTACCATCTGTCAAGTCGATCGGGCGTATTAACGACGATACAGTAAAACAGAGAAATGAAGTCGGGATTTGGCCCGGAAAACGCCGCTATGAATACCATGGTCGATCGCCATCAATACATAAGATTGACCAATTACTTCGAGTCAGCGATTGGATGGCCGACATACACTCTACTTTTCAAAGTATCTGGCCGAAAGACGAAAATGATGACGGAAGAGCCTCAGAAGAACGCTATGCGTTCTCTCGCTTCGCGCCTTCCATCCCGGTAGCTGTGCGTGCTGAAAAAAAAAAAGAGATTTTTGGGTCCGAAGAAGACTTCTTTGGTTTTACCGGGCGTGCTTCCTTGGATTATTTCGTAATGCAATATTTCTTCAATCTGAAGAACCAAATTCAATTCGATCCTATGGTTAACAGAAGTCCCGTGGCACAAAGGCTAGCTAGAACATCCACGATTGGGGAAGCAATTCCGCCGGCCAAGCAAGGAACACAAAGCGGGGAGTCAATTCGTCAACCCAGGTCCACATTGTATTTCGATGCTATCATATTCTTAAGGTACGCCCGATTTAGGAAAGCTACATCTCTTTCCAGTCGTTATTATTATTTGAAAGAAATGCAATCTTTATTTCCTAATCAAACAAAAACTAATACCTTAATTCAGCCAGTCAAAATAGCTTCTGTTTATCGAAGTGCCTCTCTAATTGCTCAAGAAATATCTTGGGAACCAGAACAAAAAAAATCATTTCGACAAATATGTAGATCTATATTTAAACGAATTAAAAAATGCCCATATGTGAAGGGGATCCGTATTGGTTGTTCAGGTCGATTAAATGGTGCGGAAATAGCTAAAACTGAATGCAGAAAATACGGCGAAACATCTTTACATGTTTTTTCCGATCAAATCGATTATGCGAAAACACAAGCATCTACTCCTTATGGAATCTTAGGTGTCAAAGTGTGGGTTTCGTATTTTCTAACACAAAAAAAAGGGACAAGTTGTGCTATATCCAAAACGTACAAAATTTCGTAAATATCGAAAAGGCAGATGTGAAGGTTGCAAAGCAGACGGTACAGAACTTTGTTTTGGAAAATACGGCATTAGAAGTTGTGAAGCCGGCCGTATTTCGTATCAAGCGATTGAAGCAGCGCGTCGTGCTATAAGCAGAAAATTTCGAAGAAATTCTAAAATATGGGTAAGAGTTTTCGCAGATATTCCTATTACCAGTAAACCGGCAGAAGTGCGAATGGGGAAGGGCAAGGGAAATACTAAAGGTTGGATTGCTCGTGTGTTGAAAGGACAAATCTTATTTGAAATGGATTGCGTCAGTCTGTCAAATGCTCAACAAGCTGCTACATTAGCCGCGCATAAACTGGGGTTGTCGATAAAGTTTTTTAAGTGGTCATGAGAAGGAGAAGAAAATGAGGCAAAAAGTCAAAATTAGCTTGTAACCTTCGTTACGTTAGTCAGCTCTATTGGAGAAGTCCGCCCTCGAGACAAAAGTGGCATTCCGCACGCTCCCTTTCTGGTCGAGTGCTATACACCTCTCTACCTGGTCGAGTCCCACGCACCTACAATCAAGATTTCTTTTATGTTCTGATCAGCCCTATGTATATGCTCAATGGCGCTTCGCGCCTTTACTTATTTTATTACTGCGTTTCAGTGTTACCACCCTTGTGTCGGCCCGGATTATGTCAGACAGTCGCAGGCCCCCCTTGTCGGACAGTATCTTGGTTTTGTGGTGTCCGACGAAACAAAGTCCGGGTCCCTTTCTTGTACAGATTAATACGATTCGATATTGCGAGGTTCGACATCGACCCCGATAGTAGGAGTAGACCTTGGTATATTCACGGGGGTCGCTCATGTCTCGGAGCGGTGCCGCCGACCGCGAAACCCTTGGTAATTAGGGGGGAATCCGACAAATCGGGGGCACCGAGCGAGCAAAATTTATTGCGACTAGTAATGAGACGAAAGCAGGAGCTGCTGAGGCCGAAGCTACTCCGGCCATGTATGAATACGAAACAGAATGACTTGATGAAGCGGTTCTTCGCACAGCTCTAGGAACGGAAGGTAGCCCTTGAACCCTAGGAGACCAAGTATTTGGGGACAACCATCCTGCCGGCCTAACCCAAGGATTTGGAGGGCCCCCCAACACAAGGGCTAGAAGCCGCCGTGAATCATTGGAGAAATAGGATGACACCTACTCCCTCCAGCAAGCCCAGCTCCCTCGAAATGGATCCCTTCCCTCCTATTTTGATTGAAGACCACTGTATTTTTTCGCACCCCACTAGTGGATTGATTTTGCTAACCCCACGAATTGGGTCAAAGGGATTATGAGAGCCGGCGTTCAACGCCCGAAATACCCCCCGAAACTAAGAACGTTTGCTCTTGTATCTTCTCGATCGGTACCTCCCGTACTCAAAGTATACTAAGATCCTGATACTCGTATTGTTATATGTACAGCTCGGCGTAGTTCTATACGTATTATCCTGCTTCAATCGTTGCGGAAGGTTACTTATTCCCAATCTCTCACAGTGGGTGGGAGACCTTATTCAAAGATCTCCCGCTCCCTCTAAGCGTTACCCGACGGCAAAAAAGAAATACATTTTGCAGGCAGATCCTTCTGAGCTAATCCGAGCTAATCATCCGTGACCCATCGCAAATAAATATGTGTATATTTTTCTATCGGGAGAAAATAAAAATGGAAAAAAAGATGATATATTTTAAATGAAAAACTCTTTGCAAAGAGACAACTTGTTTTCTCCCAATGAACCGTCAATAGTAACCCCATTTTGCTAATCCGGTGTTACTATCGAAAAGGAATATTACCTTTTACTATAAGTAGTCGCTTATTATTGGCAAGCATTGCTCACCTTCGGACCCATCATCGGTACGGAGTGCGCGGGAAGCGTGTTGGGGCCTGTAGATTGAAGCGCTTGTCGATTGAAGCGCTTATAGAGGCGCGTGGTGCTTGCTATCTCTCGTACCGCGCTCACCGGTCGTTCCGGCTACAACGCGACTTCAGCCCGGATTGGCCGCGCAAATGGGTGGGCTTTGGCACTTTTCCATGGTTGGGAAACCGGCATAGCTGCTTATTTCGCTAGTCGCACGTTGCACACTCAATATTGTTACTGACTTAATGACTGGGATAACAACGCCAAAAATATCTTTGAAATGTTATCGCCGGACTTTCAGGAAACGCCAGAAGACTTACAAAGGATTCGGACTCAGTCCCGCCAAGAGCCGTCGTTTACGCCCAGTCTTCAGGAAGGGATCAAGAAGGTGGTGGTCATTATGGGTGCTGTCAAACAAAAGTGCCTGCGATGTGAAGTAGGTCGAATCTCTAGCTAGGGTGCGTGGTCTTAACTTCGCACCATGACATCAAGTATTACTGTCTCCATATCCATCGGGGTGAGCTGATGACTGCTCGCCCTCCCCGATAAACAATTGGGCTGGTACATTGGTTTTCGATGCCCCTGATGCTTCCATTTCAATAAAAAAAGGCCAAATCGAATTATGTTCTCTCCAAATAGACTCGAGTTTCATTACGATCAGGTAATACGTCCAGATTTATTGCTAAAAATTAATTACGAAAATATAATGGAAGTTCCCAGATTGTGTAAAATAATAGTAGTTCCAAAGGCACCCTCGAGTTCCATAAAGAATGTTAAATTAGCCATGGAAATTGTTTGTGGTCAAAGATTCATACAGACACGAAGTAGAGGTTCGACAGGAAAGTCGTTTCAATTTAATAGATTAGTAGTAAATCAGGAGTCCAAGAGAGACACAGGATATGTCACTTACCCAGCACGAAGCACTCTACGAGGGCATATCATGTATAATTTTTTGGAAAAACTTGTTACAATAATATCTTTTTACGATTATCCGGTCAAAATACGTAAAAACTCCATTCAATTATCAATGGCAACGTCGTTGTTACGATTATTTCCCGAAATACAGGATCATTTCGAGATTTTCGAGCATATTCGAGGGTTTGATGTAACTATTGTCACTTCAGCCAACACACAAGATGAGACTGTAATTTCGTGGAGTGGCTTCTTGCAAAAAGAGGTTTAGTCATATGTCAAATCAAATTATACGGGATCACAAACGTAGATTGCTTGTGGCTAAATATGAATTGAAACGAATGTATTATAAAGCCATTTGTCAAGATAGAAATCTTCCTAATAAGATAGTGCGACCTGTTCACAGGTCAAGACGTTGAGTCACGCCTGTGCGCTCTATTCCGCATTCATCCGCACTCGGATGGCGGAGCGAGTGAACTGAGTTTCCATGAAGGTGAAAGTCCTTCTCCCTCGAGAACAGGGTAACAGCGTACCCACATGCGTTTGGAGTGGCATCCAAAGGTGTGAAGCCGGGTATAAAAGGGATGAAGAACCCGGAAATTTTAAAGCCTTTTCCGCAGTCTTCGCTCCCCCGCGGGGATAAGCGAGTTTCGCCCCCTGGGAAGTGGGGAACGAATAATCTCTAGCAGGGGCGTGACAAATACCCTTGGGTATTGTCCGGGTGAATACTACAGGGTGGTTATTCTACCCACGAAGGCTAATTACTGAACCGTAGCATCTGAAGCGTCGTAATAGGAAAGCGGGGTGGTATTGCTTCCTATTCTTTAGGAGACCCCCCGCCACGTCCGGAATATCAGACAGAGGCCCAGGGAAAGGTATTTTCTGCCCTTTCCCGTTCTTTTAGTGCGCCTCCGGCGTAGAGCGGGAGCCTTACGGCCCAATCCGAAAGGATGAATGGAATCTCGGAACTGTGTAATCCCGCGCACCTCTGAGCTCAAACTCAGGCGGGCTAACTTCATGGTGTGTGGGATTGGGATAGGGCAAAAAGCTAAAAAAAACTTTTTTTTGCCCGGTTGTCACGATCGGGATATGCTAAAGTGTCCATGCATCCCAAAGGATGAAAGAGCAGTCAACATATATGCTTCAAAATCGAGGATGAGAGACACAACGTCTCTTTAAGTTGCAATAATTTATCAATCTGGGTGCAAGGAGCCGTATGATGGGAGACTATCACGTACGGTTTTGAATCAGGGGCGTCGGAGGAAATTCCACGTCCACTGTAACCGTTATGAATATTTTTTTAAGTTGTCTAGGTTGCCAAGAAATAGTTCCAAAACACGAGTAAGAAACCGGTGTATTTTCACAGGGCGCCCTCGTTCCGTATATAAGTTATTTCGCATTTCTCGTATAGTTTTTCGTGAATTAGCTTCTAAAGGTTCTTTAATAGGCATAAACAAATCGTGTTGGTAGCCGATAAAAGGTTAGCTCTTCGAGGAGTACCTATATATAGGTCTTCTTTCACTGCCTCCCAACCTGCCAAGTATACGAGGCGCTCATAAAATGAAATACGTTTTTTCCCCTGCTTATGATTCGAACATTTGGTTACTACACGCTAAACTTTCTCCAGGTAGAATCTAATAGCTGAATTAGGAATAGAGCAAAAAACAACAAATATTTTTCCGAACCCTGCGGCCCCCAAAGGCACGAGACTAGGAGTAGAGGTGCTACGCACAGCCCGGCGGCGGGCACGAGAAATAGGTGGGAGGAGTGCCCGAAGTCTTCTAAAAATGGCTTAGAAAGAAGGCGAGAGTGCCCGAAGGGCCCGCGACTGTCCGACCGACGAAAAACGCTTTTTTCGGGCACGAGACTATAGGGAGGGGTGAAACCACCAATTTAGATATATGTCTCTTAATAAAGAATAAATCAAACGCCCCGCGGGGCGCGAAGTGCTGTTCGAATCGAAAAAAAAGATTTTTTTTATGCATACATTAAGTAATCTTTTATCTGGTATAAAAAATGCGCAAGAAGCTCAGAAGCGTGTTCCTTATTTTTCCCCCTTCAAAAAAATGAGCGAGAGAAAAAAACGCTTTGTCTGCTCCGCTTGTAAAATTACGCCTCGTGTTTTCGTTTCGCGTCTTTGTTGGGATTTTTGCAGAATTCTGTACGATGAGGGTTATATCCACGGATTCTCTCGGGAAGCAGACGGGAGCTTGAGAATAGTCTTGAAGTATCATTTTTCTGGAATAGGTGTAATAAAAAAAATGGAAACAATATCTAAACCAGGTTTTCGGATTCATTCATCAAAAAATCGTTTATCAAAAAAAAGGGAGGGACTTGGTATAACCATCTTATCCACTTCAAGGGGAAATTTGATATGTGATCGTGAAGCACAAAAAACCAATTTTGGTGGCGGTGAGATTCTCTGCCAAGTTTTTTAAAAAAATCAAGTAAAGTTTATGGAAGCCAAATTCTTTTGTTTTTTGGAAATAATTGGAGTTGGATATAAAGCCAGTACTAACGCACAAGGCTCTATTTTATATTTGAAATTAGGATTTAGTCATGAGATTCGACTTCAAGTTCCACCTTCAGTTCGCGTTTTTTGCTTAAAGCCTAATCTTATTTGTCGTACTGGAATGGATCATCAAAAAGTCACTCAATTTGCTGCCATTGTCAAAAGTTGTAAACCTCCCGAAGTTTATAAAGGGAGGGGTATACAATATCGGAACGAAATTATACATAAAAAACAAGGGAAAAAAAAATAAATCATGTCATATATTTTAGGAACCAATCTGAATTCCAATAAACAGGTGAAAATTGCCTTAACTCGAATCTTCGGAATTGGGCCCAAAAAGGCAATTCAAGTTTGTGATCGATTAGGCCTCAGCGATAACATTAAGGTTAATAAGTTAACTAAATATCAATTTGACCAAATTCTGGAAATAATAAGTCAAAATTATTTAGTCGATTCGGAATTGGAGAGAGTCATTCAGAGGGACATCAAACGATTAATTAGTATTGGTTGTTATCGCGGGTTTCGCCATAATGCAGGATTGCCCTTACGCGGCCAACGGACTCATACTAATGCTAAGACTTCTCGCAAATTTAGATACATTTCGATCAGAAGTTGAGAAAAGTTTTTTTCCAGTTCGTACAAAATATCTTTGTAATTAGTGAACGGATTGGATGGATCATAAAAAAACGAAATCGATGATATCGAGCAACACCAAAAACATTCAATAAACAATCATGCAAGAAAAGCAGGGTATTACTGATATGCAAAAAAAACACTGTATTACTTATATTCAATCAACTTTTGGTAATACGATTATTACTCTAACGGATCATGACGGAAATACAAAAACTTGGTCCTCCTCGGGTTCAGTGGGGTTTAAGGGATCTCGTCGCTCAACCAATTATGCTGCTCAAGCAACCGCAGAAAATGCCGCGCGAGCTGCCATTCAACTTGGATTTAAGTTTGTTGAAGTGAGAATCAAAGGATTGGGTTATGGAAAGGAATCTTCGCTACGTGGTTCAAAACTAGGAGGTCTTATTATTACCAAAATTCGCGATGTAACCCCAGCGCCACATAATGGATGCCGACCCCCTAAAAAACGTCGTGTTTAAATATCATCATAAAGTGCTATGTCATCATAAAATGGTAAATTGAGGTTCAAGAGTAGAAAAAATTTTTTTAGGGTCCGAGGGAGACTTCTTTGGGATACTTCTTTGGCTTCACGGGGCGGGGCTTAACCCGTCCCTCGTAAAGGCGAAGAAGGAGATCTACAAGCCATGTCTGGCCCTCGGCGGCCCTCGGACCCACAAAGTGCGTAGCACTTCTCTCTATAGTATCGCGCCCTTGGGCCGATAGGGTTCGGGCTTTAGCCGATACCGCAGTGTCTCCGGCCGGGCCGACGCCGGGGAAGGGCCGAAAACAAATAAAAATTTATATATATTTTTTTTCTTTCGTTCTATGCCCTATGGGGAGTCTGCGGCTTACGGCTGCACGGTTATCTCAGGCTCCCTAAAATGAGAATGATAGAGCTTGGGTCGTTTTCGTTCCCGGACTGAACGAGTCTCGTCGACTTCAGGCCTATTCAACCATCTGGGATGGTTTCAAGTCGAAATACGGGAAGGCTGGGCGCAGCACAAAAAAATAATTTTGTTCTCCCCCTAGCAATTACTATGCCCCAGGGGCCTCATGAAACTGATTATGAGGGCACTGCTTGGTCCGAAGGCCCTTATAAGCAAGCGAATTAGGTGACAGAAGTACTGAAAAAGGAAAAAGAATAAAAATGAGCTTTAGTCAATTATTTCCCAAATATAATTCTAGTTTTAATCCATTACGTGGGAGTGCTATACAATGTTCGGTGATACGATTACAACAAAACAAGGTCTTGGTGGATACAGGACTGAAAACTCCAATAATTTGTTTCCAACATGAACTGAAAAAAGTGCCAATCACAAAGCAAGCAAGGTTTAATTTTGGAATTGAAGATGTAGAAGTGTTTGGTGAACCAAAGATGCTTTTGCCGAAACCATTAGAAATAAGATGTAAAGGAAAACTAGTTTGGATTGAACTCACCAAGATTTGGCGAAGTGACCAAAATTTGGTCAAAGGATTTATTTTGAATTCAGTGAAAGGAGGTTATGCTGTAGCAATCGCAGGGTATATAGCTCTTCTCCCCAAGAGTCTTCTCAAAAGTAGAAAAGTCTTTTATAGTCAATGGAGAATATTCTCCATTTTGAACATGAAACCAGAAATCAGTAATATCGTGGTAAAAGAGATTGGTGATGGCAAAATAGATTATTTTTCGACGCCGAGATCGCATCAGGAACGAACAAAGCATTTAGGCGCGAAGCCGAAACACCGGCGAGACGTGGAAAGGAACACGAACGTCAGGAAAAAAAATCTTTTTTCCGAGAAAGTTCCTACGACCAAAAGGACCAAACAGAGCTTCAAGCATTTAGGTCCAAAGCCTCCTCTCACCTATACCGAGAAAAAACGTGAAACTACTAAACAATCCACCAAAAATAACGTATTTCGACTCAGAGACCAAGGCCGGGGCAAATAATTAGTTTTTGTTCGTGCGTTAACGCGGTTAAAAACTAGATGCGAAGAAGGGATGTCACGCAAATAATCCAGTGGTGCGACTACAAGCGATGTCTCATCGCCCCAAGCCTCAGGTGATGCGGGGGGGGGTATGCCCACATGTATACTCAGGACCTCAGTAATGAAAAGGGGAGGCTGCCTGCGGCCCTTTAGTTAATCACTGAAAAATTATTTTCTTTGCGTTCCCGGCCGGCTTTAAAATTTCCGGCCCATGACGGAGTACCTCCCCCAGGTTTCGGGCGGGTCCTTTGCGAAGCGAATAAAAGCTCTGCTTTTTTGTTCTGGCCTGATACAGGCATGATTCCTCCGTGTCCCTCGGACCCAGACTACGCGCATGGCCTCGGATGAGAAAATAATTATCCCCCACCCAGAACGACTCAGAGCGCAAATAAAGTATATATTTTATTTGGCTGGGCGGAGCGCGATTCAATAAGTATTGGAATCGGTAAAAAAAAAAGTTAAAAAAAATGCCTCAACTAGATCAATTTACGTATTTGACACAATTCGTTTGGTTATGCGTGTTTTATATGACTTTTTATGTATTATTATATAATGATGGATTACCCAAAATAAGTCGGATTATCAAACTAAGGAAACGACTGGTATCGCAGGAAAAAGTAGGCGCGAAGCAGAGCAATGACCGTGTAGAACAGGATGTGGTTTTCAAAGAATGTTTTCAAGCCAGTGCAAACTATCTGTACTCAAGTGTATCCGGAGCATCTGAGTGGTGTAAGGGAATGGTCCAACTCGCAAATACTAATAAATTGCAACGAATGAATAAAGATTATGTATCTTCTTTGGGAGAGATTAGTGTATCACAAGTGATCAAAAAGAACGCACTTTCAACCTCGAGTCCTTCTACTTATCAAACAACTTTTCTAGCTTCACGTCAAACCACCGCTCTTAACAAAATCTATGTTTTACGCGGACAAAAGAGAACTCTGGCGAAGATAAAGAACGGACCAAGAAAAAAAAAAATTTCATGAGATGTAACGGGAAGGTAAAAAAAATGTTATGTAGAACTAACGCCCCACATCTTCGGCCCCAACTAGATCAATTTACGTATTTGACACAATTCATTCGGTTATGTTTGGTTCATATTACTCCCCATTTCGTCTCATATTCAGTATTGGTTTTTACCAATACTGAATGGCCGCCCCGTATCCTACTAGGAAAACGACTGGTACCGCAGGAAGAAGTAGGCGCGTAGCAGAGCAATGACTGTGTAGGGCAGAATGTTCTCACGAGTGAACCAAGTGGGTCCGGGAGTTGGATAGCTCTAGATTTAGTGTACCCGACTTCCATTCGCTTCTTTCCTATTCTTGGTTTTTTCATCTGAGTCTTAAAAGATCAAGTGGATTTTTGGTATATTCCGTGTGTATTTTGCTACACGTAATTTTTATTTCTTTTTTACAGTTACAGGAAAAGTCTTTTTGCTACGGCTCCCACACTCTGGCTCTAAGATTTTACAAGACCTATGATTTCGATGTATTTCCATGGATCAATTATTCAAGGAGTACGTTTTGATGGCCTCATAGGATTTAACTTGGAACAGCTGTTTGGTTCAGTTTTAAAAACTACGGAGGATTTCTTTCACCAGGTTCGAATTTATTGACCGATGCCCTGGAGGGCGAAGGCCTTCCACCCACATGGGGAGTATCCTTCTTCTCGTGCTCGAAGGGTACCTCCGGGCATTTGCTCTGCAAGAGCAAATAGCTGTTGAGCTACTGCCAAGACCTAACCATTATTCTAACAAATCAGATGTGCTGTTTGGTCATTTTCGTAGCACCAGCCGCCACTCCCATATCCTCACGCAAATAAACCTTATGTATGGGGTTATATACCCACTAGGCACTACATTTAATAGTAGCATCAAAAGGGCCGCCCGAGCGGGGGGTATCGGTGGCTGACCGCATCAAGTCTTGACCTATAGAAGCCATAAAGACCGTGCTGGGTACGACAGCCACGGCCGTGGGGAACTACCTAAAAGTCGAATTGGATAAATCGGAGGCTGCTAACGGGGCAGCTCATACCGCTAATGGCTCGGAATGGCATAAGCTTTAGATAAGCATTTGGAGCCAACGACGCGATTATCTTAATAATAATGTAACACACGCGGAACAGGAACTGAAGGATGCTATACGGCACGATGAGTCCCGGCGCCGCATAACAGCAGGGTCGGGCTCTACAGTGAAATACAGGGCCAACGAATTGCAATCTGAGGCTGCTGTACAGTCACATACCAAGGCCTTGGAAGATAATAAGAAAATTTTGGGCGATGGCTGGCAAACCTGCCATATGTACCTGCTCCCGAAGTTCCTTTAGGCGTCCCACAGCCTTCAACCGCACCGACCCCCCTCCGGCGCCGCCTCTACCACAACGTCTCGCCGCACCTGCTTCGGATACTTTATAACTCGCTATCACCTCGCATTTAGCTAAAAAGTACGGGGTTCGTGATTTATTATCAAACGAAAAACCGGCGGCTATGGGAGCAGCTTCATATTTAGCAAAAGGGAAAGATTGGTGCTGTCGGTTTCCGGAGAATCTCGCGTCTCTTTTTTAGGACTCGGGCCTATTGAACAATAAGCTTATAGTTCTATTGGACACGTAGGTTATCTGTTCATTGGTTTCCCATGCGGAACCATATAGATTTATTAATGACCATTAATGCTTTTGCCATAGTTTTAGTATCACGTCGAAACAGTTTCAAACTATGGTTACAGCATTTTCTTCGATTGCACCTAAAATAGCTATTCCTGTTTATCTCTTGATTGGTTTCACTCATCAGGACTTTCAGAGAGGGTGGGAACGAAAAGAAATAGATTTTGTCGCGAAACAGAAAGCGTTTATGCGCTTTGCTTATCCCACCGTAGATATTTATGCTATGCCCTGGGAGGGCTTTTGCCATCAAGACCCAAGGGCTGTGGGGCAAGCACATACAATTGCTCAGACAATTTGGGCTATATCCAGGGCTTGAATGGTAAACAATACCAATTAATAAAAAAATAGGTCTACGATAGCAATCCCTGTCTCTTTTATTAGTTCTTCCTTTCCATAACCGTCTTCCTTGTTTTTAGTTACTCATCAAACGGCATTTCGCCTATGTTTATGAGCTTGATAATGGGGACGCATCACAAAAAAATATTTTGTTTTTTCGAAGTATAAATCATTTGGGTTAACACGGGCCGGGCGCTTGCGTTCAGCGGAGACATTTATTCCATTAGCAAAGCCGCGCTGGGTGGAGCCCTTGGCCGAGCGCCCCGAAAGAAACGAATTTCGCGGCTGGAAAAAAAAGGTGAAAGCGATGAAAACTCATAGAGAAACCTTGGGGCATTGGCTTCTTCAAAGAATTACTGCTGCTTTTTCAATCCCCACCATTCTTATAGCAAATGTATCCACTCTGATTCTGCTAAATATCTTGTTATTCTGGCATATTCATGTGGGAATCGAAGAGATTTTGGCAGATTATGTTCACCATGAAGTAACACGAAATTGGATTTTGATTCTCCTCAGAGTATTCTGTTTAATAATTATCAAATATGTTTTTGTGTTTTTTGTTTTTTGAAAGAATTAAGAACCATCGGTTCAGATGGCGCCTTAAACCAAAGGTAGGCGCCGAGTACGTTCCTGTATTACCGTAGGGGGGCGGGTCCGAGCGAGACATGGGACTAACGGCCCAAAGGCCATGAGACTCTTGTAGGTGGAGTAGGAACGACTACGTACTCTCCCCCCTCCTTCTAGTCTTCGTGCGCGTAAATGAGCCATTTCCGGCCCCATCGGCCCCTTGGGCTAACGGCGGCCCTTCGAGTACTCGACTATAGGGAGAGGAGGCCCCGGGACTGTCAGACGTGAAAGGGAAAAAAAGGGCTTTGGGAATTATTTATTTATCGGGTTGCACGTCCGGTGATTACTCCGGGCCCGGCGCTTTCCCCGGAAAATAGGAGAGAAATATATTTTCCTAGAGCACTTCAATCGAGTTGGCTTTCGAAACAGAGACTATTATTATGGATCTAGTAAAATATTTAACATTTTCTATGATTCTTTTTCTTTTAGGTATTTGGGGAATTTTCTTAAATAGAAAAAATATTCTTATTATGTCAATGCGTGCGCCGCGTAGAGTAGAGTGTGCTCGTACGAAACGTACCATGAATATGTTCATCATGTAAAGCATCCCGCTATCCTTCAGGGGAAATCCCAAGGGGTATTGTAGCATGCCGGGAAAAGGGGAGCGAAACCGAAAAAACCAATTTTTTTGCCCCGAGCTATTAGGTGCTATGGATTCGTTCCCAAGTTAGCTGGAGGGTGTAACCTCAGTCTGGCAGCGACGACCCGACGATCCTGAGACTGACTATATGTCGCCAGCAGTACGAGCGGCCTTCTTACAGCCACCGCCTCTGGCATTGGGGTTAGTTGAAAGAGTGGGAACATACTGCGGGACGGCTACCACAAAATGTGGGTAATGACTCGAATCCTAAAGAACCTATTTTGACACACAAACACGAAACGTGGGAATGCCTAAGGTCGGTGACGGCTAATCTACTTAGGGGGTTAGGGGAGGGGCGGCCCCGTCGTGGAAAGGCATCGGGTGTTCCGTAGTAGCGATTATCGCGAAGGGATCAAGAGAGAGATCACTTACCGGGGACGACTGGCTCGTATGAGTTGTATCGCCCGTTGTGGGGAAGGCTCGCCCCGAACTAACCGGGACTCGGGGACGTAAGGGGAGAGATAACCCTGAAATCGTCAAGCCGAGGGGCTAGAGGCACGTAGTGCGCGGGGAGCGTGGTCGGATGTGCGCGGAAATTGTAAAGTCCTTCGGAACCTTCGGCGCTTCCTTCATGGAGCCAAAGAAGTCTCGGTCGGACCCGAGGAGCGACCAGCGGCCCGGGGACTTTTCCTGTCATTCCCTGCCCGTGGAGCGGATACTTAAGGGGTCTTCGTCGGTCCGAAGGACCTAGAGGTCGAAAATAGCTTGTAGATTCCCGCCGCACCCTAACGGGAGGGAGAACTCAAGCCCACAGGCTGATGGATTTTCGAAAGGAAGAGTTGTGAAAGACACTTACTTGAAGAAGTCAATCCAGCTACCTCAGCGACTATCTAGTCATGGTCATTTACGTACGGAGGACTCCGTAAGATCATTGTGTGGGCCTCCGGGTCAGGAGACTCTTTTGGTTCCACAGGCCCTCTTCCCTATATAGTCGAGTGCCACGCATTTCTCCTCGCTCCGTATGGCCCTTCTTTCGTAAAGGCAGAGAAGTTTGCGGAAATAACTTATTTCCGCGAACGAGTGCCATAGGGAGAGGTGCATAGCACTTTGTGGGTCCGAAGGACGCTGAACCTATCGGGTCGAGCACTATGTGTCTATCGGGTTTCGCCCCCCTCGTACCTGCTGGGAGAGGGCGCAACTACCGATAGAGGATTTGTTTTTTCATCTCGGAGAGCCGTATGCGGGGAAATCTTGCACGTACGGTTCGGAGGGGGGCCACCCAAGCATAAAAAAGATTTTCTTACCTTACGCAACCCCTTCCTCTAGTCTTCGCACTACGACGTGCTTCTCCCTATGGGTCCGGAGGTGCGTAAGCACTTACAGACGGGAGACTTACTTTTTCGGCTTCACGAAAGAAGCGCCGAGAGCCGGAAATGGCTCGATGATTTCCGTGTACGAAGACTAGAAGGAGAGGGCGGCCAAGTGCCCGAAGAAGGGCTGTAGGGTTCGGGTCTCGTGCCCCTTGGGCCCTTAAACTTAAAAGTTTCTGCCCGCAGGCTCGTAGTGCTCGACGAAAGGGAGAAGGTCTCTGCTATCGGGCGGGTGGCCCACCCCCTACCAATTGAGTTAATGTTACTTGCTGTCAATCTGAACTTTTTGGTATTTTCTGTTTATTTGGATGATATGATGGGTCAATTATTTGCTTTATTTGTTTCAACGGTGGCTGCTGCGGAATCCGCTATTGGGTTAGCCATTCTGGTTATCACTTTTCGAATTCGCGGTACTATTGCAGTGGAATTTAGGGCGACCGTTCGCGTCGCTTACAGTAATTGTTTAGCCATATGGAGAAGAATCGCTATTCCGTGCTCACCATATAGCAGCAAACCACGCGAGACCTTATTCCGCGTGCCGGGCATAGAGCTTACCTAAACCCCGTGTAAACGGGTGGGAACCGGAGCATGCTCTAGAAGCGTAGTTGAGGGGGATAGAAGGTAAGGTTGAACCCTTAGACTACTAAGTCAGCTCGCTATTGTACGAGATGAGAACCAGCTGTGACAAATCGGAGTCTCTTTCGGTTAAACTGGACCCGCCGCGGTGAACCGTGCGAATGTGGTGACGCGCACGAATACGCGCTGTCAAGCTCTCAGTCTGTCGTTGATAAATTACGGTAAGACCAGAATGGTAACTTCCGGTCTGCAGACATTGCAGAGCCTCAAGGAGGGAGCAGATTACCCAAACTACTGGGGACAAGAGACTAAACGACATCTCGATGCGAAACGGCCTCGCACGAACAACCGGCCAAGAACTGTAGGCAACACCGGTGAGGTCCACTTCAGTCATCTGGACGGAGGTGGACGTCAGAGAGCCCGTAGTACTCGCCTACCCGAGGGGTGGGGAAATAAAAAAAGATTTTTTCTTTCCCTACTCGGCACAGGGGAAGGGGCTTAAGCGTCTGCTATATTTCAGCAGATCGGATTCAACCAAGTCCTCATCAAATAAGGCTCCCAGGGACCCCGCCGGACGGGTCGATACACGGAAAAAGAATATTTGGGCTGACGCGGATCTTTGGATTTTTGGATTTTGGGAAAAAAATACGCTACGCGCCTCGTTTCGTAAATGCACCATGTTCGGCGGGGTCTCAAGGACGAGGGGGGCTCATATAAGAGAATGCTTGGTTTTATTCCTTCCCACCCACTAGAATCTCACATGAGCGCTATAGTGAGAAAGCAAGTTACTTCATGTAACTCACGCCACTTGTAGGCCCACATAGGTCACTGAAAAAACAAGCCAAGACCTTGCGACAGAAGCAAATCCAAAGTAAGGTTGAATCGGAGAGCCGTATGATGGGCGACCATCTCGTACGGTTCGGAGAGGGCTCGAGTACCAATGCATTCAATATGTGTCTGGGAAAGAACAAATATATAGATATATATATATATATATATATATATTTATCCACTCTATTCAATTGCATGAAGGGTTAAGCACAAAACATGTGCTTCGCCTCCAGTTCTCAAATACGAAGTATAGTTGGGAGAGGCAGGATTCGAACCTACGTAGAAAACCTTCAGCAGATTTACAGTCTGTCGCTTTTAACCACTCGGCCACTCTCCCTATGATAAGTAAGCTTCTATTTTCCGGCGGTGCAACGGGACTCTGACGAAAAATGGGTCAATCCACGCGTGTACCGTTGTTCCCATGGACTAATCGAACAAGTAAAAGGATGTACCGTTGATATATATTATTCATTGCACACTTTACGCATCCTACAGGATTTGAACCTGTGACCTTCAACTTAGAAGGTTGTTGCTCTATCCAACTGAGCTAAGAATGCGGCACATTACTAACCATTTCGCAAAAAAAAAGTGAATTCCAGAGAAGAAAGAAGCTTGCTTCTTTCTTCTCTCCCGCTTTATTCGCATCGCGAATGGAGGCCGAAAGAGAAGAAAGGGTCCGATGGAATGAAACTGGAATGAAACGAACAAAAAATCTTTTTTTTTGCTCTGCGTTTCCCTGGTTCTGATCAGGTTCAACACATGACGAAATATAATGAATTTTGTATTAAAAACTATTTTGGAGGAAGTTCGAATTCGTGTTTTTTGGATATTGATTTGCTCTAGTTTTACATGGTTTACGTGTTATTGGTTCCCAGAAGAGTTCATTTTTTTATCAGCTAAACCCTTTCCTAGTTCGCCTTATTCAGACCTATCTTTCATTTGTACACAATTAACGGAGGCCTTGAGCACATATGTTACTACGTCTCTAATATCATGCTTTTACTTTTTATTTCCTTTTTTAGGTTATCAAATTTGGTGTTTTTTGATGCCCAGTTGCTATGAAGAACAGCGACAAAAATACAAGAAATTGTTTTACTTAAGTGGTTTTTGCTTCTTTCCGTTTTTTCTCGTGACTTTTGTTTGGGTAGTTCCCAACGTTTGGCACTTTTTATACGAATTAAATGCAACATCAACTAATTTACTTATAATAAAGTCACAACCTAAGATTTTTGACCATATTATGTTAACCGTTCGTATCTTATTTATTTCATCAATATGCTCTCAAGTACCTGTACTTGTGATTTGTTTGCTGGAATCGAGAGGAGTGAAAACCCTTATAAAAAATCGTCGTTTTTTTATGGTTTTTTCGCTTTTCGTAGCAGCTCTTTTTACACCTCCGGATATCTGGTGCCAAATTGTCGCTTGTCTACCTATTTATTTTATAATAGAGTTGACCATTTTTTACGCATCGATTATACGGGTTTATAAGAGGCAACTAGCCCCCTTTGACCAACACTAAGCCATGGCCAAATCTCGTTCGCTACTACGCGCCAAGCTTTAACCATTTCTTTTTCCGTCCAGCAAATTTGTTTTGTCTCCGGGTGGGGAAGCGCTGAGGCCCCACAGCGTCTGTTCGCGCTTCGCGCTCACCCTCCCCCCTAGATGGCTTATCGTTTAGACGTACCTGGCCAAGCGCATCGAGGCAATGCGAATCCATCGAGCAACAGAAAGACCCACGTGTTTTGCGTGCCTGCAGGGCGGGCCACCGGAAAAAAATTTCTCTTGCCCTTGCACTCGCGTATTCGGCTTCTTTGCTTGCGCCCCGCGCATGTAGTGCTTATGGGTCCTCTCCAATGGAGACTTCCTCTGTAGAGCCAAAAGAGTCTCCATTGGAGAGGACCCGAGATAACAATTTTTTTGGTTTTCGACCCAACATCTTTCCCGGTTGGCAGGCCCTCTCGCGTTGGTCGAGCACTAGGGGCCCTTATATTGAAACCGGGGCTGGAGTAGTTCATAAAAGAACCAGAATATACCCAATGAATTTGATATGGATATTTCCAATTGCTTTTCGTGATGCTGCGGAACCTTGGCAATTAGGGTTTCAAGACCCCGCCACTCCTATGATGCAAGGAAGTGCGACATGATGACATTGAGAGCAATATGGGGGGAGGATTCTCCATCTGGCAACGGTTTCTGCCGGACCCTACTCAAGCATGCCTTGACTCGAGAGACTGGGTTTGAAGCCTTGGGGGTAGGGTTAGCTGATAGAGGCAGTGTAAGCGAATGTATATAAACCTCGTCAATCGTAAGGCTCGACGTGAACGGATTAGCCTCTTTCCTTTGGGCATATCGAAACCGCAAGTTCACCGGGGTAAAGTACAGTCGGAAAAATCAGCAAAGGTTAGGTGCTATTAATGTAACATGGTAAGCCCGGATTTATCCACTCCCTATGGAGGTGCACCCGTAAGGGCACATAACGAGATGTGGGTAGAGGAAGCCCCACGAAGCGAGAAGCAAAAAGGGTGGCTGACTTGGGGCGGCATTCAGCACAATGGGATCGAAGCAAGTCTGGGGGCAGCTCGGCACGAGCAGACTGACGAAGAAAAGAGTACGGAGAAACGAACAAAACAGTCGGGGTGTAGATGATTAAAATTGGGCAACAAGGGGGACTGGAACGGCCTACGCATCAATATTCCCGGCAACCCCGAGTGAGAAGCGCCGCTCGATACAATATACCGTAATGACCGGTGTGTAGTCTTTTTTCGGGGGGTCGCAATGGGAACGAGTGCGTCTGCACCGCATGAAAGTAGGCGGCTTCTACCCGTGACACAAAATTTGCAAATGAATCTAGAATGCCGCCCTCTCTCTTTGGTCGAGTGTTTGAAGGACACTCTTCGCCGAAATGGCTGAGAAAAGAGGGTCTTCGCACTACGTGCCTCTCCTTCTAGTCTTCGTGCACGGGAGTCAAGCCATTTCCGGTGCGTAGGCCTGTGGAGAAATTTCGAGAATGAAATGGAGCTGTATGAGGGTAAACTTTCACGTACAGTTCTTAGGGGGGGAAAGCCCGTAAGGGCCTACCTATCCAAACTAATTGACTTACATCATGATATTTTTTTCTTCTTAATCGTTATTTTGATTTTCGTATTATGGATGTTGGTTCGCGCTTTATGGCATTTTCACTATAAAAGAAATCCAATTCCAGAAAGGATTGTTCATGGAACTACTATAGAAATTATTTGGAGGGCGACCGTTAGGTCACCCATAGTTATGTCAATGGGGCTCAACACATGGGCTCTAAACCGCGCGAGCCTATTCTCCGCGCGCCGGGTATACGACTCATCCTTGCCACGTAAGTGGTGGGAGACCGAAGCATGTCGTAAAAGCGGGATTGAGGGGTCCTTGTCGTTCGCAGCTGGACCGTGGAAAGCCCAAGATCATCTTGCTAACCTGCCATCGCTATTCGAGATGAGGAGCTGCTTCGGCGAATCTAAGTTTCTTTCGGTCGAATTGAACCTGATGCTATCCGGGTCCAAACCGGTGACACGCACGAGCGCGCGCATTCAAGCTCTCAGCCTGACAATGGTCCAAAGTGTACAGGCCGGAGATAGTGCGGTGCCTACACCCCGCATGAGAGCAGATTACCTACATCACTGGGGACAGGGAACTAAAAGACATCTCGTGGCGACACGGCCTATCGGTGATACCGGTGAGATCCCAGCGTGGTCACACGTCTTGGGAAGTCAGAGGATCCATATGACCTGCCTACTGTTAACGCAGCCTCGTAAGAGGAAAGCGCTTTGCGAACACAAAGCAACGGGAAAGGGATCTAAGCATCTGCCATACCTTTGCAGATTTTACTCGATATCGTCTACGGACTCAGCCCCCTGGGATTCCGAGGTGGATGTGTCCGACTATGTGCGGAATGGGGCTGATGCCCTCGTGGACCTTTGGATCTCGTCTTTTCGAAGGCGTGACTGGATATACCATGATCTAAGCAATTACCTAAAGAGTATGGACATATGGAGCATAACCTACCAAAAACTGAGACCAAATCCAGGGTCAATGAGCCCTGGGACTGACGGCCTGACCATCGATGGCACGTCCTTTGATAAGCTTCAAGAGCTGAGAGATGCAGTCCTGGACAGCGGGAGCCCATACGAATGGGGAGGCGCGAAAATTCTTTCCAAGCCGGGTAAGCGCGAGAAAATAATATCATTTGGAATTCCCTGCTTCCGAGACCGTATTGTGCAGGGGGTGCTGAGAATGCTTCTAGAGCCTATCTATGAATCAGTATTCTCTCGTAGATCCCACGGCTGGCGATCGGGGCGTAGCGCGCACACGGCCCTACGAACCATACGCAGCGACTTCAAAGGAACTAATTGGATTGTACTAGGCAGCATTAACAAATTCTTCGACACCGTGAACCATGGCGTACTCTGCCACATCATGAGACGTAAGATCCGAGACAAAAAACTGATAAAACTCATTAGTGGCGGATTGGAAGCGAAGATGCACATGCCCTATGGGAACATTGAGAAGTCGAACCTGCTAACCCCGGGAGGCAGAATATTGAGTCCAATACTGTCCAATATATATCTACACGGGTCCGACATATGGATGGAGGAGCACATCCGGCAATACAACCTAGAAAGGAAAGATAATCGTAGCTGGGTGCTGCTTCGGAACCAGGGAAAGATGCGTAAGGCGCGCCCCCGCAGTGACCCATTCGACCCATTGTATCGAAGAATGGAGTACAGACGATACGGAGATGACTTCCTCATAGCTATCCGTGGCGCCCTGTCTGATGCTAAAGTCATTCGTCAGGAATGCGAAACCTTCCTGGGAGAGAAACTCAAATTGCTACTGAACATAGAAAAGACCCATATAAAACATATATCCGTGGGAATTCCTTTCTTGGGGCACCGTATCGGACGCCGAGTAGTACGCACGAAACAGAGATACCAGACCCAAGAGGGTTGGCGATGGGGGAGAAAAAAGGAAGTTATCCTTACCATGGACGCAGACATGAACCAGTTGAAGCTGCGATTGCAACAGCAGGCTTACCTTGCTGGGAATGGGGATCCTTCACCAAACTTCGGCTTGATGAGGTTACCTCGAAGCGAAGCAAACCGACGAATGAATTCAATTTTGCGCGGATACGCCAATTGGTATCGGTTTGCCGGAAACAAACGCCGGGCCATCGCCTATTTGGCTTACGTCCTGCGTTCCTCCCTGGCCAAGATGTTTGCAGCGAAATTTAAACTGCACTCCCTGAGAAAGGTATTCCAGATAGCAGGTAACGATTTAGGTGGGGTGCTCGAAACCCGATATCCAGTGGGTGGGAGTCACTGACTCACAAGTGGAAGCTTGGCAACGGTCTGTGAGTGGGAAAGGTACGCCTAGAGACATCCCGGGCTTTTGGGGAATCAGCCAACCGAACAGGGTCCGAAGTAGACTCCTGCGAAAAAGCGTTGATTGGCCCGAGCGATGGGAGATATATTAACAAGAGAGCGCGAAATTCCGGAAGTACGTGTACAGTTGTGTAGTTCCGACTGACCCAATGACGCGCTACTCGTGTGGCGTTTTGCTCAAGGAGTGGAAAGAATCCCATGTGGACGGTCCCCGGACAGTGTAAAAATCATGTGCGGGGGGGGCCCCGCCGACGGCCCCTCGCCCGAACACGCTCCCCGGGCAATCCCTATGGGTGGGTCCGAAAACTTTTTTGCTTTTACAGGGCCCGGCCGAAGAAGTGCGCGGAAATTGTGAAGCCGAAGAGGTTCTACGAGCTAAAGAAGTCTCCTCCCTCGGGCCCTTCCGGCCAAAAAAGCGCTACGCGAGTAGCGCCGCGCCTTCGTTCTAGGTGCCCACCGGGCAACTGGCAAACTGGGCCAGCCCCGCTATCTGAACCCGGAAAGTAATCCGAAGTAAGTCGAGTTAGTGAGCCGTAGCACGGTGACGTGCTCGTACGGTTCGGAGAGCACTTGAGTAATCTTATAATGAGGTGAAATATTTTACTCTATCTATTTTTCCAAGTATTATTCTGATGTTTATTGCAATACCTTCGTTCGCCCTTCTTTATTCAATGGACGAGGTAGTAGATCCAGCTACTACTATCAAAGCTATTGGACATCAATGGTATTGGACCTATGAGTATTCAGACTATAACAGTTCTGATGAACAGTCACTAACTTTTGACAGTTATATGATTCCAGAGGATGACTTGGAATTGGGTCAATTACGTTTATTAGAAGTGGACAATCGGATGGTTGTACCAGCAAAAACTCATCTACGTATGATTATTACTTCCGCCGATGTACTTCATAGTTGGGCTGTACCTTCCTTAGGTGTAAAATGTGATGCTGTACCTGGTCGTTTGAATCAGACTTCCATTTTTATTAAACGAGAGGGTGTTTACTATGGTCAGTGCAGTGAACTTTGTGGAACCAATCATGCCTTTATGCCTATTGTCGTAGAGGCTGTTTCCTTGGATGATTATGTTTCTTGGGTATCCAATAAATTGGACTAGAAAGCAAACAAAATACCGATTGTGTGTGTCCTATTCCTTTCTAAGCAACTCTGTTCAAAAACTTACAAGCAACTTTTCGAATTTTCTATGAAGGTTGAACCTACTATTCCTTGGTTCTTCCCGAGTAACACTTGGGACTACCGAATTTACATACTCATGATTTGTTTCATTTTCACTTATAAAGACTTCATTATTAAAATGAGTGCTTCTTAACAAAATTTGTGGTTAATTCAACTTCTTATTGTTCCTTATGCTTTAGGTAGGTTCCTCGTCGTTTGGCTATTGCTAAGGTTGGCGAGCATGAAAAACTTTCTTTATACCGGAAAAGATTTTGTAATATCTTGTATAGGTAATTCCGGGGCAGAAGCCGTAGCGAGAGCTCTTATACCTATAGTGATTGCGGGAGTCGCTAAGGTTGTAGCGCAGGCGACTCAGACAGAATTGAATTCTCACGCATGCAAATGATATACCAAAGCCTGTAACGACGCCGACCGGTGAACCCAATGGAAAAAAAATTAACTACCCCGCGAGTAGGCCTGGGACCTATAGCACGGAACGCAATTGAAGCTTCCATGATTTGTATTCCAAAAAATAGATGACTTAAAATATTATGTCACTATTGTAAAAAAGCTTCCGTCTTCTATTTCGCTTTTCCGTGCGTTCGATCCCCGTCGACTCGCTTGACTGTTTCATCTCTCAAAACCTACGGGGTGTAACTAATCATGCTTTTATGCCTATTGTCGTAGAAGCTTTTTATTCGAATGATTATGTTTCTTGGGTATCCAATGAATTAGACTAAAAAGCAAACAAAATACCAATTATGAGTGTCTCTCAAAAACATCCTTTTCATTTAGTGGATCCCAGCCCATGGCCTCTTTTGGGTTCACTCGGAGCCTTGGCAAGCACTATTGGTGGTGTTATGTACATGCACTCTTTCACGGGAGGCGGAACACTTCTCTGTTTAGGCTTGGGAATGATCTTATATACCATGGTGCGCCCGAAGATACATCGTACGACAAGAGGAGCTATCCACTCTTTTCTGTGCCGTTCAGGCTAGCTTATAAGCTGGGACACAGGCTCAACTTGCAGATGAGCCATAGTAACATGGCTTACTTGGAAGCAGCAAGTTTCAATCAGAGAACTGTGGGGCTGCCACCGCTAAGACGCTCTGAAAGAGCAGGAGGTAGGGCTAGGATAACTAACTTGATACGCAATGCCCGCGTCACATAGCTCCTCTTGTCTCAAGCAGAATATTACGGCAAGAGCACGGTAAGTAGGCCTCCTCGTAGGGGGCTGAAACAGTCCACAATACATGGTGTGTGTACAGTACCTGAAAGACCGTGGGGCACTCCGACAAGGAACTAGCTGAGAGATCAGCTAATTGCGCAGGGGCCTAAACCCTTCTGGATCATTGTCTCCCCAGGGACACAAAAATAAGTACTATGTTGAGTCGGGGAAATAACCCATCGGGTGATGGGGTTCGGAGGGCTCGTAATAGCTTCGGATTTGGCAGTTCAGCCTGGCAGTCAAGGAGCCTAGCTATCGATCGCACTGTTCTACCGTAGAGGTGTTGGATGTCGAGACATTGTCTCGTCCCAGCGGCGCGGCCAATCAGCCGCCCATAAAGTTGAATGGTCCGTCCGCGTTCGTATCTCCATTATTCGGAACAGAATCAAGCTTATCCTGGGAGTAATCCCGGCATTTAGTTATGAATCCATCTCAGGCTAGGAAATTTATGCTACAACGCCTTCGGATGGTCCCTCCCATAGAGATTTGAATCATAAGATTTAAAGTTCATAGTTATAAGTGGAGATCGGAGGTGAGAGCTGTTTGAGGTGAAAGCCCCTCGTACGGTTCGGAGGGCAGATGTGTTGAAAGACCCGACTGACCCCTACTTTGTATGGTGGCGCGATGTTGTACGTGAATCCACCTACGAAGGACATCATACATTTGTGGTCCAATTAGGACTTCGCTATGGTATGATTCTTTTCATCGTTTCTGAAGTGATGTTTTTTTTAGCTTTCTTTCGGGCTTTTTTCCATTCTTCTCTGGCACCTACGGTTGAGATCGGAGCTATCTGGCCCCCAAAAGGTATTTCTGTTTCAGATCCTTGGGGAATTCCTTTTCTAAATACCCTTATTCTACTTTCATCTGGAGCTGCCGTAACTTGGGCTCATCATGCTATACTCGCCGGTTTAGAACAACAAGCAGTTTACGCTTTAATAGCTACCGTTTTACTGGCTCTAGTCTTTACTGGGTTTCAAGTAATTGAATATATAGAGGCCCCCTTCACTATTTCCGATGGAATTTATGGTTCTACGTTTTTTTTAGCCACAGGGTTTCATGGTTGTGCGACCCGAGGGACATAAGACAATGCGTATAGCCCACCGGACTATATTGCCATCCCTGCCGACGGGATGCTCCTACCTCACCCTGCGCTCCTGGAAACGGAGAGGGCTCGAAGCGTGAGGGACAAAGTAAAAAGTTTATGATATAGCATACAACCCGCTAGGAGTGCCAAGGCTACTGATCAACGCAAGTGAACTGTGCAGGGACGTTTCGTAAAACCGCACCTACGACGAGTTTTCATTGAGTAGGGCCGGATGTGATTCGGGACACGGTGAATCGGTGCGTGCCCCGATCGGCAAATGATCACCGGAGTATAGCACGGGATCTGAAACCTTGCATTGGAGTCGAAATGTCAACAGGGTAAACCCAATGGGCTCCCCGGCGTCGGGAGGTTCGATCGTGAGATCGGATACCGTCCAATGGGCAGAAGACGATTCAAAAAGCCAATCGAAGTTGCCCAAATCTATTTTTTTCAACCCCGGCCTCTCCTTTCTCAGCCATTTAGGCTCCCGGCGGCCCCTACCCTATCGGGCGCCACACGGGGGTCGTAGGGCTGACTCTACCGGTCTAGAACAATCTACATTTCGCCTCTGGTGCTGACCTGAATCCTGGGTGACGAAGCACTGAAGAAGCCACTCACCACGCGAAATTCGGGTGAATAACTAAACTACGAGCAGTGCGCGTGTAAATATTGGCCAATCGCGCAGTTGCGGCATAAGCAACTCGCAGAGTTACAGAACACTTTAGTGATAGCATAATGCATCATGGGCGCAAAGCGCACCAACAGTCGTCAAGTCGCGGGCCCAGGTCAACCAGGGCCCGAACTAACTCTCCGTTGCTCGAGCCGCATGCGGGGAAACTCGCACGTGCGGTTCTTAGGGGGGGGAAGCTTGAAAGAGCCTACCTATCTCAATTTCATGTCATTATAGGTACTATTTTCTTAATAATATGTGGGATTCGTCAATATCTGGGTCATTTTACCCCGAAGCATCACTTTGGCTTCGAAGCAGCTGCTTTTTATTGGCATTTTGTCGATGTTGTATGGCCTTTTCTCCCTGTTTCTATATATTGGTGGGGCGGGAATTAGGGCGAAGCATATAGCTTCGCCCCCCCTCCTTATGTCGTGGGGAAAGCACGGGGCGAGGGATGGAGGTAATGAAACGGACCCGGGGCCCATGTTATGCAAAAAGCTCAACATCTCATAAGTTTGGCGCATATATAACAAGGTCATTTGTCTGTTTTAGCCCCAGCCATCACGAAGATTTTCCGCTCTAACTATTATGCTAAAAGTTCCCGGAGAAGGCCTTGGAAGACCCTAAGAAACGCTTTTTGTGGTGGACATACGGATGTTTTTTACCTTATTATGATTCCAATTCCTTGTATCCCTTTTCGGTGACAAAGAAAATGCCCGCCGATGGGAAGCCGAAATGGACCGATGATCGAGGACAGCACCGATGAGAAGAACGGATCTGGTAATATTTTCTGCCGCTGGCAATTTCCTCCTTTTTCTACCATTCGGGCTCTTAAAGTACCTTATTTTTCATTTCTCCCTGTACAGAACTAAAACACTTTACAAACGCTACGCGCCTTAATTTAAGAGGTTATGTATATTCTCGGAAAGCCCATTTTCGATACTTATTCGCTCACAATCGCTACGTGGGTACGCGATTCAATAACTTGCAGAACATGCCGAAAACGGCTGAATATGAGGAGGCGCGTCGCGGACTGATCTTTCAGCTACGCATACCGCAATCGGGACGCTTGCCCTAGGCGGCGCTACGCAGCTTATAAAGCACCAGGCGCGTAGCGGCCGCGATTTGCCGAGCCCTCCGATTTTGCAAATAATATCATATAGATATATGAATAAATAAAATATCGATATATTTATTTGTTGCAGACGAAGCATAATGAGCGTATATATGCGGCATGGTTTACAAAATTATTCAATATTAATACTGTTGTACCCTTATTTCACAATCTATGCGTCCCATTGACCAATATCATTCAGTATTTCTAATCGGGGGCGAGGAAAAAAAAAGCGTTAACCCAGTAATTGGCGAGTGTGAAGTGCTTCATTAATCATCCATGGACCCGGAGGAGCCCTTGCTGTATTACTGCATGCAATACGGTTTTAATTAAACGCCTCGACGCCCTCCTCTCGAGCTCGTCCACCAACTTTATCGCCATTTGCTGGAACGTGAGTCTATGTTTTTTTTGATAAGTTCGATTGTTTCTCTATACTCCGTCTGCAACTATTGCCTCTAAGCATTGATCGATATCCGCGCACTCATTATGTTTATTGGAGGAATATAAGAAAGAAGCCACTAGTTTGGGATTGAATAATGCGTTATGAAAGTAATAATGCCATTATGTATTTGCTTTGGGAGTAGGACGGACGAAGTGGCTAGAAATGTGTTTAATGTGGCGAAGGTCTCGCCGAGTGGAAACAGTTTCATTGATTTGTCTGTGAGTGACTACGTTAGTGTAAATGAGATGTTGTGGGCCAGGGAGGGCGGTGGGACAGTGGACTGTTCGTGTGGGCTCCCGCGATGCTGTTGAGCGAATTGAATTCTTGAGCGAGCCCCAGCACTTGGTTTGGGTCCAACCTGTAAATGGTTGGTAACCCGATACAAAGTATGAAATCCCTAGGTGCGGTTCCATAACAACTCTGCGGATCAATAGCCGTATGAGTGGGGGGGCTCTCCCGCCCTGCCGGAAATGCTGAATCGTGAATAGTTCGACGTGGGAAGGAACAAAGATAAATTTCAATCTGGCTCACGAGAATAAATGAAGTAATTTATCTTTGTTTTCAGAATTGCATTCTGATTTTGACATTGCTCAACATAAATCTGGAACGGTGAAACGGTATTAATGAACATTTCCATGCATATAATTTGTATCGGGAACGAAAACACCCAAATTTCTCTACCTTATGGCAAAATCAATCTTATTGGACCCTTGACTGTAAATCCACTTTTCCGAAGTAAGTGCCACCGAACTACCTACCAATGGTCATTGGAATCTCACTCTGGGTAATGCAATCTTCTATTGGAATTCCAATCACTTCATTCTGAACCCGGCGCACCAGATTCACAAAAGATGTATAGATTGAAACCAGTTTATTAGCGTCATCCGTAGAATATTCAACATACAAATCGCGCAGTTGCTCAAGCGCGTCTCGGGATTTTTTTTATCGATCCAAGTCAGATTTATTTATAGGTTCTATACTCACCGAATCGGCAAGATTCTATAATCGTTGACAAACCTCCCAAATCTTTTCTTGAAAGATCGTAATATAACAAAGTGAAGCACCTGTTTCCGCTCCTGTTCAATCCGTTGGTTAATATACATAGATTGGCAATTGTTCCAGCCTATCGCAAATTCCGAATTTTTCGGTGAGTTGAACATACGGGGTAAACTTTTGAATCCTTTGGAATGGAATTCTCAGGAATTCGAAAACCTCTCAGACAAGAAAAAAAAAATTTCTAATCACATACATGGACGAGTTACGATTGATTGGCAGTCGGAGATTTTAGACGATGCGGCAGCGGCCCAACTAAAAAAAAAGAAGTGTGTCCAATCCAATGTTGATATTCAAATAGCCGCCGCGGCTACAATGGCACACGCCCGTCTTCCTATGTATCCCTGCATTAAGGGTGGAAACTGAAAGACACGGATTCCTTTTTTACTAGCAATCTTATCCTTGAGGATCCAGTTTCACCAGGATAATATCTATTGATAGGAATCTTTCGAGATTATAGCCATTTCATGGCTCCGTTTGCAAATAAAAAAAAAAATAAAATCAATATGAAATTGGACATAAGGGTCCGGCTAAAAATCTTGTTGACTGAGGTTGGTTCGAGCAGAGGAATAAAGACCCACGCCGGCCGCGTCATACGCACCATCGAAGAAAGGTTCATCAATACAAGCGGTTTGGAGCTGTACGCCGCTTCAATCTCAGGGGTAACGCAAGCTGCCCCCCCCCATCGCGTGGATCTCAGGAACCCGTGAGTAAAACGTAATATAAAATGAATGTTTACTGGTTTTTCATTTTGCCGATTCTCGGGCTGTTGCCTGAGATGATCCACGTGTCTCCGGCTGGTATTTTCTCATCAGCCGTGTTTGTTGCGGTTCTGTTCCTAGTAAACCGCTTTGGTTGGTTAAAAACGGATTATGCTTCTTAACCTTCTGCAAGACTCGTTTTTTTTCATTATTATTTGTCCCATTGCCCCGAATGGAATGGTTACGAATGCCCGTAGGTATTTATAACGGATTTCACGAACAGCGATCCCGACCAAATAAGATCCCTACGAGCTTGGATTTTGGGGATTAATCCGATTAATCGCGCCCAAAAATGCTTCAATTGAACGAGGCCTGGGGCAACAGAGAAAGCTTGCCCCCTCTCATAACATGTATTGGTACAAAAAATACCATTACCACAACTCTCAGGGAGTTGCATACGAGCCCCCCCCCCCCGAACCCACCTGATCGATCGGTAAAGCTCTTATTTCGATTTCCGACAGTTTACCCTTTATCCACGTTCAAACAGGCAGTCGGGACGGCACCGGAAGAAGATAATTTAAAGGAGGCTATGTCCGCGGAAATACTATGATAGGTAGCCGGTAACGCGCGCTTATTGGCGCTTCTTCCTCCACTGCTTCAGCCGAAGGATCTTCAACTACATAGCGGACCGGATAGTCGTCCCGGTTCCCCTGTCAACTCCTGGTGAAGGTTGTGCGGGGCCGGGATATGGAACTGGACACGGCAAAAATGTCTCCGGCGGCGGATATATACTGAAATTTATGGAGCGGCTGCGAACCTCTCTGGGACCGGTGCCCAGGGTGCTCTGCATTGGCCGTGGTCCCAGGACGAGCTGGTAGTAGGTATTGATGCTTGCGTGGGCGTTCAAATAAACGCAGCAGGATCCAGAGACGGTCATGACGTTGAACGTCGTAGAGCGCTGCTTTACCCGGCTTATGAGCGTTGGTGTCCCCGTCGAAATTTCCCATAAGGTGCAAAACTCATCACCTAGAATCATACTCCAAGCCCCGAAAACTAGCTTGGATGCTATTAAGCAGCAATCCGGGACACTAGGGAACTAGCCACCTGGCTGGTTATTAGAACTCGGTTACCGATTGATCCACGCCCGGGTCTCTTGTTTTATGGATATTATGATTGGGTCACATCTATGTAGAAGTTACTCAGTCTGTAGACCGAGTACAATCTCGGATCTCATTATCAACGGATGGAGCACGAAATCAGCGGTGCGAGCTGCCGCTCACTCCGCGTTGAGGGGGGGATAGGGATCAAAGTGAATGACTTCGAGTCTTTGCCCGATTTCCATGATGAGCTCGAAAAGGCTAAAGAAGTGGCGGAGTATCTCACCGTACTTTGATAAGGCTACCAAGGCCCTGCCTCTACAGTACCTTCAGTTTTACGAATTTTCTATCATAACCGAAGTCATCCTTCGGCTCAGGGGGCAGGTGCGCAGCACTTGACCAGAGGAACAGCGCTTGTGGGAAGAAGGGGTCGAGTTTACGAGGGACCGAGGGGTCGGAAATGGCTCGTAGATTTCCGCGCACTTCGCCGAAATGGCTGAGAAACGAGGGCGGCGGCACGTAGTGTTTCTTTCGTCGCGCCCTCTAACGGTAAAGCGCTCTCCCTCTGATCGAGTGCTACGCCCCCCCCGTTCGTGAAGCGCTCCAATCGTAAATCCCCGGGGAGTGCGGCCAGTTATCTGTTGAATATTTCAGGACCTTCGTCTTACTCCTGGTGAGTTTATTATGTAATTTTACGGATAATCCAAGATGACCAATCTTTCGGTTATGCCATTACTACGTAATTTATTTCGGTCACGATAAATAAAAAAAAAAGCCAACAAATATGAAAATTTATCTAATTGGTCTCGTCGCTAAGATACTTGGAATTATAATACCCCTGTTATTGGGCGTCGCGTTCTTGGTACCAGCAGAACGAAAAGTCATGGCGTCTATGCAAAGGAGAAAAGGACCGAACGTAGTCGGCATTTTGGGACTGTTGCAACCTCTAGCAGATGGTTTGAAGCTCATGGTGAAAGAGCCAATTTTGCCTAGTAGCGCGAATATTTTTATTTTTCTAATGGCACCCGTTCTGACGTTCACACTGGCTTTGTGCGCTTGGGCTGTCATCCCTTTCGATTATGGTATGGTTTTTTCAGATCCAAATGTTGGGGTTTTGTATCTATTTGCGATATCTTCACTCGGAGTGTATGGAATTATTACGGCGGGCTGGGCAAGTAACTCCAAGTATGCTTTTTTGGGAGCATTACGATCTGCCGCTCAAATGGTTTCCTACGAAGTTTCCATAGGATTGCTTCTGATATCCGTCATACTATGCGCAGGTTCCCGCAATTTCAGCGAGATTGTTCTGGCGCAAACACGGATATGGTTCGTTTTTCCCTTGTTTCCTGTGTTTCTCATGTTTTTCATTTCTCGTTTAGCAGAAACTAATCGAGCTCCTTTTGATCTACCAGAGGCCGAGGCAGAACTCGTGGCGGGCTACAATGTGGAATATTCTGCTATGGGGTTTGCTCCTTTTTTTTTAGGGGAGTATGCTAATATGATCTTAATGAGCAGTCTCTGTACATTGCTTTTTCTAGGAGGTTGGCTGCCCATCCTGGATATTCCTATTTTCCGGGTAATTCCGGGCCCTATCTGGTTTAGTACAAAGGTTCTTTTCTTTCTGTTTGTATATATATGGGTCCGCGCAGCATTTCCACGATATCGTTATGATCAATTAATGAGACTTGGCTGGAAAGTATTCTTGCCTTTATCATTAGCATGGGTAGTCTTTGTATCTGGTGTTCTAGTAGCCTTCGAATGGCTCCCTTAAGAGGAGTGCTAAAACAAAAATATATATATTTGGGGCCGAAGGCGCAAAGCGCAGGAAACGCGGAGCGAAAAAAAAATCTATGGATTTTTTGCCTTCAGCTCTCTCCCGGCCCGGAGGGTAAGCCCGAAGGACACTCTTTGTTAGTAGGCTCCTCAGAGATTTAATAGAGATTTAATGTGAGGCTGCGCAACTTTATGTACAAAGATATCTCACCATAAACGAGTGAAACAAAAATCTAGTGATAGAAAGTGATGCCTAAGTTCGCAATTCACCAATAGAACTAACTTCGGCCGACGAAGATAGAGTCCCTATTTGAAAAAGGGCTGCCCGGACAGCGCTTTGCGCTTTCTCGGACCTTTCAACAAAAAGCACGCTTGAGGGGCAAAAAAATAGATTTTTTTGCTATATTCTCTGCCCACTTCCTTCGCGTCCGCGAAGCGCTGAAAGGACCTGTTGTGGGGGGGGAGGGCGGATATAAGCTACGATACGCTCTGCCCTCGTTGGACCTAGTTCGCGCCGTATGTCCCAAGATTATCGTAGAAGCTTTTTATTTGGATGATTATATCTTTTGGGTATTCGATGAATTGGACTAAGAAGCAAACAGGGAACCGCCACATATCCTTTCGAGATTAACTCGATTTAGCCCCTATTTCTTACTTCCCTTTATAGGTGCTACTCTCCCCCATCGTGTTACTATTGGACAAATAGCCTCAGTTGGTTTTTTATTTTCCTTTGTTATTACGCCCATGCCTGTCAGAAAATTAGAAGCCAGATTAAGTAATTCTATTCCTTCCTAATTAATTTGAATTGGGTAAATACTACTGCTGAGTTTTCTATACGCAATCCTACTTGGATTTTTCCAATTATTCGATGTTCGATTAGTGGTCTATATGCGCCTCTCACCATGGCTCGCACACTGTATGCGGGACGCGGCGGGTAGGAAAGTAGTCTTCTGCTGAAAGTAGCGAGTTGACTGAATCTGGGCGTAAACGCGCTCATTCTGAATCCGCTTTAGCTCCTGTCCGGGATGTACCACAACTCAACGGAGGGGGGGGGCGGCTACCCCTGGCTCATAAATGGCTCCTGGCTCAAACCGGGGGGCTGACGATAACAGGGTACGTACGAGGCTCAAATAGTTGAAATGGGAATATTAGTTGGTCAGCTTTACTGGTATCTATAGAGCGACTAACCGACGTGTTTAATACGACCCTACACGGCGCCGCCTTCTCCTCGATTGTAATTTGGTTCGGACTGCCATGCACTGCGAGCCCGTACCCGGAATGGGCCTACTGCAGGAAGATCATTAGTCAGTCGCATGGACTGGTCTTACTCTAGGGAAGGGGTTGGCAACTGGCAACACCAGCAAGCCCGAGACGCTTGGAAATGGCCCGAATTAATAGCGCTAATAGGCCATTACAAAACCATCATGACGAGAGGCTCTAATAAATAGCGTCCCGACGGAATATCTGGCAATGCTACGAAGACGGGCTAGACCGACTAATGATGCTACTGTCCCTACATGATTCCCTCTCCATATGAGGAAATCGGGAATTCCGTTCAATTTTTGTTGCAAAGAGCATCCAGAAACCATCGATATCATGACAGCCTCCTATATTTTCTTAGGTTAATTTTTGGTCACTTGTAATTTTTTACTTCTATTTGCTCTAAGTTCGCAAATTTTCGGATTGGTCTTTGTCGAAAGAATCCAGGTGATTGTGGCCAAATATAAAACACCCTGACTGCAACGGGCACTGGATTGGTGGGACTCGAAATAGGGAATCATTTGTTTGAAAAATGATCACAGTTCTACTCCTATATTATGGGTTATCCTTAATCCCAACCACCCAAAAATGGGTTTTAAGCACATATTTCATTGTGAGATAGCATGAATCTTTGAGGGACGCCATGAGAAGCAGGCCGTGTCAGCTCAATGGATCTCGTCAGCATCTCAGGCCGGATCGTTATTACGCTCCTGGAAGAAGACACGCTGGCCCGACGTGCTTTCCGAAGAACATAGGCAAGAACAGTGCATTCCGGGCCAAAATGAAAAACTTGAATATAGAAATAAAGAGTGTTTATCTCGTTTGGTTGCGCCCGTAACCAGCCTTTAATCGCATTAGTATATTATAAACAGCGTGAACGAGTCGTTCGAGGAAGCAAACTACGAGGCAAAAATACCAGAATTGAATTGAGTTTTCTATCGCGTAATGTGACTTCGATCCTAATTCTACTTATACCAAAGAAAAGATTTATGAACTAATAGCGGACGGATTACCATGATGGAAGGAGCTCTTATTTTTTCTCTGGAACCACTTGGTTGATACCGCCAATTCCACATAAATCCTGGTTGATCAAAAATCTGGAAAAGAGGTTTCAGCAATTTCCTCAAATTGGTGGCGCTGCTGGCTTATGGCTCTCAGAATAGAAAGAAAGCGGATATATAGAAAAAAGCTTGTCGATTTACGAAGATCCTGCGAAAACATCAGGACTTTTGGATAGGATATTTTTTGGGGTGTCATCGATCGGAGATATTCCCAAGTAGGGCCGGAGTGGGGCTCTGAGACTCAAAAAACATGGCTCACTAATTGGAAATTGCTCATAGTTATGGAAATATTTCTAAAATATTAGTAATTTTGTAGAGGGAAACTCGCAGAAAAAAAAACGGGATTGATTGGGGTGTTGGCTTTTTACCTAATTTAGTGAAGTAGACTATGCATTCTGCCGTTTCTCCCATGATTCTTACTACTCTGTTCGATTCTTTTGTAATGGACCCGTCGGCCCGGGGCGTGAACCAGCCAAAGGTGACTAATGGGTAATATGTTGGGCTTGGGGCCAAGGGGGGGCATTCGAAATGGCCGGGAAAGTCCTTCGGAAATACTGATTCGGCTGGGTTCTCTGGCCGACTCGACGAGTTACGCCCCGAAACCCTGCCGGCCTTCGGCTTCCGCCTTGGGCCTTAGGCCTGCTGTTTGTAGCCTTAGCCGGCCTAAGGCATGTAGCCAGCTGGAGGAGGCTGCCCCTGAATGAATCGTTAAGGGTTACAAGCCCTCCAGCATTTAAAGGCAATTTTCAGTAATCTCGACAAAAGTTTATATTTCCATTTAAAATAGAAGCCAAAAGTTTACTATATGAATTTGTACTTTTTCATCCGGTTACTCATTCTGGTTATATCGCCCAAGCTAATCCCCTGGCCCATCCCTATTTCGTAGCCCGGTCACGGCAAGCATGGTTTTATGTTTAATAGATCACTGGGTAAACAGACACGGATTCCGCCTTTCTGTCCCCCCGCAGAACCAGATTCGTCCAATACTATTTATATTATTATTGCCTTCGGCTGTAGGAATGGTTACGGGACAACTATTACGGTAGATTTATACTTGTTTCTCCGATAGCATATGCCATGATAGATAGAGCATATGCCATTACGTCTCTATTTGGTGAACCCGGGGAACGAAATGGAGTTATTTATATATATAGCATCAGTTTACTATATACGACTCAGGTATAAAATTATGAATGATAATCAACTCCAATTTTATATAGCTTATAAGGATTCTTGGGGCGCAGGCGGGTTGAACGATGCCAACCGCACCCTTTAAAATCGTTCGGATTTGAATGGCAACCGGATACCCAAACGTAACATGGGGAGAAACTGTGGGCTAGCAAACGCAGCGCCCAAACATGCCCCGGAAACATTGCCAGCCACTACGGGTACGGGCGGACTAGCCACAGTTGTGGCTATAGGGACGGCGGTTGGCGGCATTGCAACCACTAAGACGATCGCGGACGCGAACGGATAAATTCGGAAGTCAAAAATGGTGGCGCTGGAGGAAAACAGAATTTGGCGAATATGGCGCGGCATTGGAGCTTAAAATGAACCCGCCCAAGCACACGGCGGGGACAAGTTATCATAATTTGCTTGAGAATACACGGGCAGAGTTGGATATTGCACGCGCCGCACGTAACGGCGCTAGGGCAAACTGGCAGAGCTTCATCGTATCGCACTTGCAGACACCCGTATCGAGTAAACATTCAAGTCAAGAGCTTTTACTGCCTGCTGAAAAAGCTATTGACGCCGGAGTGACCTTCGGGCCAGGCGCGACAGTGTAGATATCCGTTTCCCTACCCCCGGCCGCCGGTACTCATGTCCCCCCGAATCCTTTACAGCTATACAATGAACCGCTGCATTTATTTTCCAAGCTCTTGTCGGCTTCGGATTTTTATACATAGAAAGGGATAATAAAAACGAATCGACCGCGGCTCCGCCCGCGCTAACGATCCAATTTATGTGAGGCTTGGCGGAGGAGGAATCCGATATATACATATAAAAGGTAAATTTATCGAATTTGGGAATGCGGCATTGGAAAGAAAAAATAGGTAACAGTAACTACGCCAAGAATCACCGGGCTTCGTTTCAGCAAGGTTTGGAGCGAGAATCCGAATCTTTCTCGTCCGGATGCCGGATATAGCAGCCCATGGATTTAGCACCTCGCTTTATGTGAGAGAAAAAATGATGACCTCTATTGCCACCCGGCCCCAAATCCTTACTAATCAAACGCTGCGTCGTTTCGGGCAAGAAATTAAGTAATGACCTAGTAGACAACCGCGAACAAATAATGACAGAAGTTATTTCCAATCAGATTTAAAAAGAGCCAAGCTATCCTAGACCGCCATAAAATTGCTTACGATAGATATAGTACCCGAAATCTCCCCGCTAACATGAAGGAAGCATTGCTAAATGACTAAATTTCGCTAATATGGCTAAATCCCGAGGATTTGTAGATAAATATATGTAATTAATACTCCAGAAGCCTCATCGCTAATGACACCTTCGCTAAATGACGCATATTTACCTAATATGACCAAACCCGTTGGGGATCTGTAGTATAATACGGAGAGGAATACCCCTTAATTAATATGTAATTAAAGGGTCGGGAAAGGAATATATAATAGGAATCTATATGGGATATGGAAGAATTCCATATAATTGGGAAGAGTTAATCAATTGAATTGGAATAAATAGAATGGATTGATAAATAAAAGAAATTCAAATATATATATACATATTATATATTTGTGTATAACGGAGAAAATGCATAAATCAAATAGATTCTATTATTTATAGGAGAGACTATTAAATTCATGTTTATTCTTTCTTCGCCCATCTCCCGAAAGAAAATGAGCTACTATTTTTCTTATTCGAGAGAGACGATGAGCTGCAATAGATATCTAGATATATCTATATATATATCTATATATCTATATATATCTATATGTACTAGATATATCTATATATATCTATATATCTATCTATATATATATATATATAGATATATAATTTATGGGTCAGGGGAGGAGATAGCCTTGACCTCCAACCTCCGAAGATACTAAGGACCTGGATCTTCCCTGGGTTACCACGTTCTTGAGATCTGTTACATAGGCCCCTAGTTTTCCCTTGGGAACGTCCAGAGACTTTCATCGTGGAAGTGGCATAGGAACTCCGGGCGGGGATCATGGCACTTCTACTAGAACCTTAGGTACGCTTTCGCTAGGAGCTCGAACTGGACTGAAGATAGGAAGCATAGATCGAGGGGCACAAGGGAACTCTTTTTTCGGTCACGCGGTACGTACCGCCTGTAGGTCCCGTAAGCATCTCGTCTTTATGGGGTTTGTAAACGGTGTCCGCTACATTCCGAAGATCAAGAATTATATCTGGTTGTTGGGTGCGGGGCGGGGGACTCGGTTCTGTCGGCTACCACAAAACCGGGAAACTGTCCGACAAAACAAAGGGCACTTACGACCAACTCTGCCTCGGAATACCTTTCAGTAACCTGTGGCAACTCCTTCAACTTATTGATGGAAATGGCTAGACCTTTCCTATCAACTTCAAGAATTCCTCGAATCATAATAGCTTTATTCCCTCCTCGTAAAGGAGAGGATTAGATTGCAATATCTAAAGCTGGCTAATTAATTGTATAAATCTCCAAAACCTTTGTTGCGCTCGGGGAAATTCCTTATTCCTTATAGTCCCAAAGTAATCCTTGCGTTACGGCTTACATCACCGGGGTCTTTCGGATAGGGGCCTGGGAGTGTCATCGTATAGCACGACGCTGAATCGACATCTACGAAGCGATACCCCTCCCTGAGCAACAATTCTGGGCCTGGGGGGGTTCTTAGGTACTTGTCCCTGATACACCGCTTTACCGAGTTGAAGGAGTCCTTATATAGTTAAGGGCAGCGCTGATTGCATCGATCGAATAATAGAACCGGGTAACAACAACGTTTTGCATTATCCAATGGACACTTGTAAAGGAGAAAAGATTTGTGAATTGGACCGCGTAGATTTTTGTATTGATTCCGACTACGATTCGAAGGTCTGGGGACTGTCCGACAAGAGAAGGTGAAATGCACATCATCGCCAAAGAATTCTTTTTATTTGCTTTATGGACCCCGTCGATGCTGGCTCAAGTTGGCGTTATAGAACGAAGAAAAAAAATATATATCTATTTTTTTTAACCTAAGGCCCCCGATGGGTCAATCCTGCCCATGATGTATGACGTCAATCATGAAGAACACAAAGTTTCCATGATCCGCGAAAAGGAAAAAGGCACGAAATTTATGGCAAGACGACTCTCGATTCTTAAACAACCTATATTTTCTACACTCAACAATCATTTGATAGATTATCCAACTCCGAGCAATATAAGTTATTGGTGGGGTTTTGGTTCGTTGGCTGGTCTTTGTTTGGTTATCCAAATACTTACAGGTGTTTTCTTAGCTATGCATTATACACCTCATGTGGATCTAGCTTTCTTAAGCGTGGAACACATCATGAGAGATGTGAAAGGAGGCTGGTTGCTTCGCTATATGCATGCTAATGGAGCCAGTATGTTTTTTATTGTCGTTTATCTTCATTTTTTTCGTGGTTTATATTATGGAAGTTATGCGAGTCCTAGAGAATTAGTTTGGTGCCTTGGAGTGGTAATTTCAGTGCGCCTAGGAAGTCTCGTTCAAAGATGCGAAGGTTGAAAGCGATCGCCCGGATAAGACTCCTAACCCGAGGCGGGACCAGACCGCAGGGAACTAAAGCATGGGGCCTATCCGTTGTTCCGCCGCATGGCAAAAAAAAGATTTTCTTTTCGTACGCAACAGGGTCAAGCCACAGCCCCCCCTCCCAACCACGGGGGTCCGGAAGGCGAGAGGGTCGATAAAATATTCTCGCGCGAACAACCCTCCGGAGGTAACTGTAACTAACGGGAAAAGTCGTACATGGTCCTAAACGGCGAGCAAACGAACAAACGTGAGACCTAGGGATCACCCAAAAAGACTCTATAGGGACCCTGCTTAGGTAGAAGCGGGAACCGAGTCCAGGAGCACAAAGCTTTGGCCAAAAATGTATGGGTGACAGATCAGCCATAAATGTACTCCGAGAGAGACACCGGGCAATTAATGTCGAACATACGACGAAGCCCTGACGAGTGAAATAATGCTCGGAGGAAAGGGCTGTAGATGATAAAATGCTATGCCGGAAACACGCGGAAAGGCTCTCTGATAGTAACTGACCACCCCCCTTCCCCCATGTAGTGAGGGGTGAGCGCTCGCCGCGCCTGGAGAGCACGGCGGAATCGGATAAAGCAAAGTAGGAGTAGAGGCTGGTAGCAAACCCCGAAGTTGGCTGCGTTTGAGCAGAGGAATTGGCGATGGACTCCGGAAACTGAAAGGGCAATAAACAAAGGTACCTTGTGAGGTAGGGAAAGGAAAAAATATGTCTTGGAATTTTCCCTTCCCTACAACAGCTACAATCCCAACCCGGATGGCGTATAGCAGGTTACGTCCCGTCCGAAAAGGACGACTTACAGGGGACGTGCCACTGAAATCTGGGTTCCGAGGCGTATGTCCCGGACATGCTTAGTAACTCCATAATCCAAGGGAACGGCGGCCCCCTTGCCATCTGGGCCGGCCTACCCGGACAGGACCTGGAGGAGGCTAAAGCCCACCCCAATGTATCAGACATGATGCTCCAGCCTAGATGCTTACGGGCGGCCGGCGGGTTCTAAAAAATCCAATCCGTACACCACGCTGGATGGCAATTTTGAAGCCGTCAAACAGAGCTTACTACGTCAGTCCAACCCTGTCAGACAGTCCCGGCGGGGGTCCTGAATGGGGGATGAATGTAATAGCTGGTAAGCCGCCGTTAAGCGGCCCTAATTTGGACTCAATTAATATACCCCGAATCAGGATTTTCAATTACGGCGGGATGCCCCGCCGGATGGGAGATATCGCTTATGCGGGCCGCAAAGGCCGGTAAAACCTGAATAAGTTATCATGGACGAGCCACATGCGGGAAAACTTGCACGTGTGGTTCTGACCGGGGGGGGGGGAGGAACCCTATCGGTATTTATTAATGATCATAACAGCTTTTATAGGATACGTACTACCTTGGGGTCAAATGAGCTTTTGGGGGGCCACGGTAATTACAAGCTTAGCTAGCGCAATACCTGTCGTAGGGGACACTATAGTAACTTGGCTTTGGGGTGGCTTCTCCGTAGACAATGCGACCTTAAATCGTTTTTTCAGCCTTCATTACTTACTTCCTTTTATAATAGCAGGTGCTAGTATTCTTCATCTGGCTGCATTGCATCAATATGGTTCCAATAATCCATTGGGTATCAATTCCTCTGTAGATAAAATAGCTTTTTATCCCTATATTTACGTAAAAGATTTAGTAGGTTGGGTAGCTTTTGCAATCTTTTTTTCTATTTTCGTTTTTTATGCACCTAATGTATTGGGGCATCCTGACAACTATATAGGGCGACCGGTCTAGATCCCGCACGATAAAAAGCACAAGTCCATTTCTGTGCAAAGGCGTTGCACTCATCCTTGTTCGGCAACGAACACGGAGACCTTAGCATGTGCAAGAAGCTCTGTTGAGGGGGTTTCATTTACCTCCTACCCCGCCGGCCGGGGGTAACCCGAAAGTATGGAGCAAGCCGGTTCTCTTGTATTTAAGATGAGGTTCTGTACCGGCGAATCGGAGACTCTTTCGGTCCTTGTCAACCAGCAATTAACCATTGGCACCTGAGCTCTGCAAATGGTGAAGCGCATGAACGTACGTTGCTCGCTCCATGCCTATTGATGGTATATATCAACCGGGTCATAAATGGTTTGTCCTCTACTTACTCTCTCGTGCGGAAGGGTAGAGTTCAAGATGGAGCGGATTACCTATACTACTAGGGACAGGAGTCTAAACGACATCTTAAGCACAGGGCGTTCGAAAGCGAAGGTTTTCGGACGAGCCGTGTGGGAAACAACGGTGAGGTCCTAGGGCTTTTATCCCTAGGAAGTCAGAGGGCCCGTATTACCCGCCTACCTGAAAGGGACCTAGCAATAGGAAAGCGCTTGATAACAAGCAGCAGGAAAGGAGCCTATATACTTACTGAATGGTTACCGTTTGGCAAGTTTCACCTTGACGCAGTCTATCAGGCCGCCATCTTCCAAGGACCGTGTAATAGGCGCTCGAAGGAATATGCGTTGAATAGACCTTCCGGGTTTGAAGAAGCTCCGAAGAAAGTCAGGTCAGAGAGCCGTGTGATGGGCGACTATCTTGTACGGTTCGGAGAGCACTTAAGTAGCCCGGATCGGTTAACGGGGGTAAACCTGGGGCCGTATAGGGTGGACTCTTGACTCTATCCCGCAAATCCCATGTCAACCCCGGCTCATATAGTGCCGGAGCGCGGTTCGGACCCAGCAATATCCGCTACCGACGGAAATCGGTGCCTTGAGGGCGTTAAGGCTAATCCCTACCGAAACTGGGAAGTGAGTGACCTCCTTCCCAGGGCAAGCTCTTTGGATGGGAAAATGCTCTCTGTGGTTCCTGATACGAGCCCAAGCCGCCTTCTTACTATAAGGGGCTGCCGCCTCCGCCCGGGCGGGCCGGCGGTCACGTCGTTTTGCCGGACTCACGCGAGTACTCCTAATTCCGGGGGAGGAAAGGGCCCCTCTGAGGAAGGACCAAACGAGACGGCGTCGCCAAGTTCGCAGACTGGTAAATGCTTAGGGAGGACCACACCGAGTGCTTCGGATCGGTTGGGACCGAAACAAGATTGGCCGGGGGGAACCCCGGAACTGATAAGCGAAGCCTTGAATAAAGCCTTAGGCCTTTATGAGGTACGGGCCCAAGATGAGGCGAACCCGATCCATGGACAGATGGGTGGAGCGATTAAGAATTCGAATCTTGACGTTCCTCTTAACCCCTTGGAGTTTTCACATCTGGCCCAACTTGTAGAGAAACAATTCATCGATGGCAAATATCGCCATCTGGTAAGGGAGATTATATCTAAACCGGAAGTGCTACTTACGGCCTATAACAACATCAAATCCAACCCGGGGAATATGCCCGCGGGTCCAGGGAGCAACACGCTCTTCTTTCGTCGAGTGGCTTCGCCCGGCGGCATGAGCCCGAAATGGTTTCATGAAACGGGCCGGAAACTTAGGGAGGGTACATACGAGTTTGAGCCAATTCTGAGGTCCGAACGACCGAATGAAGCTGAAAAGTTCCCCCCAACGATAGCGAACCCGAGGGACAAGATAATACAGGAGGCTTTCCGGATGGTACTGGAAATTATCTACGAACCAAGGTTCCAAGATATATCCCATGGCTTCCGAAGGAACAAGGGTACTCACTCAGCCCCGAGGGAGATCAAAATGCGGTGGAAGAACCCATCGTGGTGGCTCGAATTCGATATTCGGAAATGCTTCGACACTATCAACAAGAAAATACTAGTGTCAATATTAAGCGAAACCATTCGAGATAGTAGACTCGAAAGTACCTTGAACCAAATGTGGAACGCGAAGATTATGGATGTCGAATTGGGAGACCCGACGGGGGGGGTTCCCCAGGGGAGCGTTATATCTCCCATCCTGACCAATTTATACCTCGACAGACTTGACAGGGAGATCCTAAGGATCCGAAGGGAACTCGAAAAGGGCTACCCGAGGCATCGTCAAGCCAATCCCGTATATGAGCGACTGCTGCACATCCCGAAAAACTCGGTGATGAAGATGGGACCAGCAGCCGCCTTGCTTCAAGAGAGGAGAGGACGGCTCAAAATTGTCGGAAGAAAGGGTATACCGGCGGATCCCAAGGACCCTAAATTCGTGCGAGTCTACGCGTGCCGCTACGCCGACGACATTCCGATGGCAATTTCGGGGTCGAAAGCTTTGGCCCGCGAAGTCATGGAACGAGTCTCCCGGTTCCTCGAAGACGTTCTCCACCTGGAGATAAACCCAGAGAAAACCCGTCTGAGACACGTAGTGGGAGAGAAAGCAACCTTCTTAGGTATGAGTCTCTTGGGTCCAAAACCGAGTCAATTGCACGTGGGGTCGGACAAAGTTACTCGGGCCATGAAGAAATATCGGGGCCGCGTCCGAAAGGCCGCGTCGGAACTTTCGAATGGGTGGGAGAAAGGGCTTAAGAAGCTCGGAGAGAAGTTACTAGTGTGCGCCCCCAAGGAGGCCTCGAAGGAGGCTGGTAGAAACCTTACACTTATTAAACCCGACCAAGAAGTGCGGAAAATGCTGGAACAAATTTGTCGAGAAATTGTGAGTGAGGTACAAAGGCCATCGGGGATTCGTCGGGACGCCATGTTCCGGTGGGCACCTGAATCGAGTGAAGGGGACATCTTCACGAATATTATTGAGCGGGATGGACAGGGAGTGGTGAGAGAATTCGACGAATTCGTCGTATCGGTGCACGAGCTCTTATACCCGGAGTCCGAGGTTAAGCGGAAAGAAACGGGTCCAGGCCCCAAAAGGAACGCAAAGGATGTCCCCACGAACCAACGCCGAGCCTTCCGAATACAGATATACGCACCGCTTTCGCGGATACTAGACAAGTTAAGGGCCAGAGGAATAATTAACGCTGAGGGAAGACCAACCTCCGTACCTGTCCTCGCGACCCAAGACGATGTCACTATCACACAATGGTACGGAAGTGTGGCGCACGGGTTCTTAAGTTATTACCGATGTTGTGATAACTTCTACAAGATCAAAAGGGTGGTAGATTATCAGCTCAGATGGTCCTGCCTACACACTCTATCACACAAGATGAAAGCCAAGGGCGTGGGTAAAGTCATAAACAAATATACCCACGAGCTGCGGGTGGAAACGGCGAAGGGCCCAAGGGTATATTTCCCTACACCTACTGAACTGAGGGTTATGGGGAAACAATTCTTGGTAAGGAGCATCAAAGACCCGGAGAGAATCCTTTGTCTGATGGTCTTACGCACCACTAGGCACCCGGCAGATAGATGCTCGGTTATAGGTCGCCTGGAAAGTAGGATCGAAATGCACCATATCCGTGCGCTGAAACGCAGTGGAGCGGGCACTCTGTCGATAGTCAACTCTAGCAGCGACCGAATCAGTGGGCTAGAAGCTCTTCACGCGGCGCTTAACCGGAAACAAATTTCCCTATGCAGGGAGCACCACAAGGCGATGCATGCGGGGGATATCAGTCTGCAGGATATAGATGTATCTGTGGTTCTGAACCCGAAACCAAGAAGAGGGCAGGCCTGTGACTCTCGATGATTAAATTCTACAACGAAAAAGATTGGGGGTGGGAGCCGTATGAACGGTAACGTTCACGTACGGTTCTGTGAGAAGGGTTGGGAACGGAAATGGCCCCATTCCCTTACTCTCGATGGTATTTCTTACCAGTCTATGCGATTCTTCGAAGTATACCTAACAAATTAGGGGGTGTGGCCGCCATAGGACCAGTTTCTGTGTCATTATTGGCTCTACCTTTCATTAACACTTCATATGTACGTAGTTCAAGTTTTCGACCAATTCACCAAAAATTGTTTCGGTTGCTTGTAGCAGATCGCTTGCTTTCAGGTTGGATTGGATGTCAACCTGTGGAAGCACCATATGTTACTATTGGACAAATTGCTTCAGTGGGTTTTTTCTTCTATTTTGCTATAACGCCCATTCTTGGCAAATGTGAAGCCAGATCAATCAAAAATTTTAATGCTTGCGAGGCGCCTAGCGTCCTAGCAAGCTTTCTCACTTCTATTGGCTTGCTTCGGTGGTGAAATCCAAAGCTACCACCAGCCCTCCGGGCCTTACGCAATTCTCCCTTTTTTGGACCAATAATAATATACCTTTCCCAAAGGTTATTAGTTGCACCAAGTATATCGCACTTCGATGGGAGCTACCGAGGGAGACGATGAGATCCCCATGAAAAACCTAATGATGACAGCACTAGTAAACGTAGTACTAGTGACATCAGCATTAGTGACAGCAGTACTACTGCTGAATCCGGAGGCAACGATAAAAAAAGGATGCCTCGCTCATCTTCTGGCCTTCCTCTCTACAGAAAAACCGGCGGGGGCGATATGACCGGGAATAGAAGCATTGGGACTTCGCCCGCCATTCGTCGTCCCATTTAACTCCGGATCTGGAGCTGGTGACAAAAGGTTCAGGGCCTTTTGCGAACCGCCGTGTCTAATCCAAGCTTGGTTCCCGAGCATCGTTTGAACGTTTCCTTCCCTACTACATTGGGAAATAGCAATGATGTACTTTCGTAACTTCCCGGGTTTCTTAAATTATTGAAACTGTAGGGCTTCTATACGCTGTGTTATTCCGAAATTCCCACTTTTCCGTAGGACCGACCCCCCGACCCGGTGGGCGACTGTGAGTTCAGGAATTCTCGCCCTCTGGGCCTCGTGGAGGGTGCCGAATGTAGAGTGGTAAATAAAATATTATGCCCGTTGTCCGGTGAGAATATAGAGTCTACACCAAGAATTTAACCCTACAATTCTTATGACTCCTTTTTCGAGTCGAATTGTGTGCGGATAGGGCGCTAATTGATCAACAGCGGACGCTTATTGATCAATTACCCGACCCCGAGCCTAGTTTCAGGCGGTTGAGAAGCTCGTCATATGACGCGCAGCGAAATGCCTGAGGGGACTGGGGGGGGTAGCTAGCCCAACGAGCCAGTCCCCTAATTCGGCGGTTAGGCACGTAGTGCTCTCGCTTCGGTACGAAGGGTCCGAAGGATACTTTACTTCTTTCGAAAAATATATATATGAATGGAAAACAAATATATAACTATCTACCGGTTTTACGAAAAAAGAAAGATACGATTTATGGACAACCAATTGTTTTTCAAATCTCCAATAGCTACTTCACCGAAAAGGACACATGAATGTCGAACGGTATCTGAAGCACCTGAAAACTGCGCGAAGATGCCCAAGAGCATCCGATTCCGAGCATTCGGTGGAACCGGTGAACCATTTGTACGTTTGGATTTCCGAATGGGGCAGAGGGCCTTTAGCTCTGGAAGGCAAAGGACAAGGGCCTTTCTAACCTCCAGCTCCCCCCACCCCGGTGGAAGTTCGGCGGCTTGGACCGAGCGTCTTCGTGCCCTTTGGAAACACTGTCAAAAAGAGCAGTTCAAGGCAGAAGGCCTGTTTCGGCTCATCAAAGACATAGATCTGTGGATAGCGGCCTATAAGAAGCTGTCACCGGGCTCGAAGAACGGTGGTGAAAGACCGAAAGGCACCTTGATCAAAGCACTAGAAACACTGAGAGACTCTGTAATAAACGAGGGGAGCCCTACGGGCCGCCGCCAGAGTTGGCCCAAGGGGCACGAGACTCAAGGGACAGGGGGCGAAGCCCTGGGTCCGGAGGGTACGAAGGATACTTCTTTGGCTCCACGAAAGAAGAGCCGAAGACCGGAAATGGATCGTATATTTCCGCACACTTCCTTGCCCCGTGTCCCTCGGACCCCCAAAGTGTCTCGTGCCCCTTGGGTCGTAGATCCTTCAGACGCTTCTCTAGCTCCACGGCTTACCCAAAAGGACAAAGATATACTGGTACAGGAAGTGATTCGCAGCATCCTAGAGACGGTTTACGAACCGTACTTCCTTTCGTGTTCCCATGGATTTCGACCGGGCCGCTCCCAACATACCTGCTTGAAGCAGATACGCCGTGACTTTGTGGGTACCGTCTGGTTCGTAGAAGGTGAAACGCAATGCTTCAATGAAGTAGATAAGCAAGTGCTTATGGGCCTCATGCGGCGAAGAATTCGAGACAACAGATTCTTGAACCCGGTTCAAAAGGAGCTAGAAACGAGCCTAAAGGCGGCCGTAGGAGCCGAGGTCGCCATCACGGCCAAAGGGGGGGTTGGCCCCCCCCTTCTATGCAACATAGTGCTGCATGAGCCAGACCTTTTTGTTATGCGATTGAAACGTATCGTTGACGGGGGGCAGCGTCGGGCAGTCAATCTGGAGTCCAAGGAATTGTGGCGTCAATCTGCGCTGGCTCTGATCGACCGCACTCCGGTACACATAGCCAGGGTGACCTCCCGGGGGGGGACCGCCGAAGGCACCCCCCCCGGTCTAGGCCACCCGCAGGGAACCCGGCAAATAAACTATGTGCGCTTCGCAGATGATTTTCCCATTGGAGTCATTGGTCCAAGAGCTCTAGCGGAAAGGATACGCAGCTTGGTCACACGATTTCTTGAAGTGCGGCTCAAGCTCAGCCTGGATAAGACCCGTGAATCCATTCAATCTCGCTCGAACACGCTACCCGCGCACTACGTGCCTATGGGTCCGAAGGAGACGTGGCCGCCGAGGGCCGGAAATAACTTTACAATTTCCGCACACGCGGCTACGGGAAAGAGTAAGAAACAAATTTTTTGCATAAGGGGCAGAGCAAAGAAGATTGCTTTCCCTGGATACCTTATTAGTCGCGATTCGACCTACCTTAGACGGGGGCGTAGGTACGGAATACGTAGATATGGTGGGCTTAGTTTACTCGTAGATATGCGGAAAGTTATAAACCGTCTGTCGGAGAAGGGATTTTGTGATAAATCGGGTCACCCAAAACCTAATTTTGCTTACTTTCAGTATCCCCAAACCTACTCGGTTGCCCGCATAGCTTCCATTCTACGCGGCCTTGCCAACTATTACCATCTTGCAAACTCCAAACGCCGATGTGTCACACGCTTGAGCTACATACTACGTACGTCATTGGCCAAAACATATGCGGCCAAATTCAAACTAGGCACAGCAGCTAAGGTTTTTGCCAAGGGTGGCAGGGACCTTTCAAAACCAATTAAGGCTAGGAAGGGCCTCAACAAGGTCTCCAGGGTGCCCAATCGGGGGGGGGCGGGGAGCGAACGGCACTTCTCGCCAGCCATTCCCTACACGCGATATGGGCAAATAAAGCTACCCGACACGAAACCGCTAACCAAAAACTGGCAACCGAGCCAATTCATTGCCCGCCAAAACTGGGGAAACGCTTAGAGGCATACGATTGTTTATAACCACGGGTGAACCTGAGTTGGAGAGCCAGGTGATGGCTAATTATCCCAGCACTTGATGATGATATCGTGAGAGTGCACGGGGAGAGGCTCCGCAATTGAACTCTTTATTCCATGTATTTCGTTGTCCCTGAGAAAGAAGTAATTACGATGATAAAAAAAAATCAAATTTTTTAATCCCGCAGGATACAACATACTTCGTTGGCGAGACTTCTTTGGCTTCGCGAAAGAAGCGCCGAGGGCCAGGGTCCGTAAGAAGCTCTCTCCTACGCGCCGCCTTCGTTCAGTGAAAGCCAGTGATATGAAAAGGGGGCCGCTTTTAACCTATCAGGTTGAAGGCGCTTAAAAATAAATATATATCAATTTTTCAAATACATATATATATATATATATAAATGGAAAAAATATATCTACCGGTTTTACGAAAAAAAAGAGACAATTTATGCATAACCAATTGTTTTTCAAATCTCCGATAGCCACTTTACCGAAATGGATACATAAATGTCAAACATCGAAACATGAAAATATATTATATACCAACCCGAACAGTCTATTTCAATTATTATATTTTCTGAAGTATCATACCAATACGCGTTTTAAAGTTTTGATTGATATTTGTGGCGTTGATCATCCCTCTCGAAAACGAAGATTCGAAGTAGTTTATAATTCACTTAGTATTGACTATAATACGCGCATACGTATATTAACAGGTGTGGATGAAATCACTCCAATTTGTTCGGTAGTCGGTATATTCCCATCGGCCGGCTGGTGGGAACGAGAAACTTGGGATATGTTTGGTGTGTATTTCTCCAATCATCCCGATTTACGACGTATATTAACAGATTATGGTTTTGAGGGTCATCCATTAAGAAAAGACTTTCCTTTAAGTGGATATGTGGAAGTACGGTATGATGATTCGGAGAAACGTGTGGTTTCTGAACCTATTGAGATGACTCAAGAATTTCGCTATTTTGATTTCGCAAGTCCTTGGGAACAAATGTCGCGCAGTAACGGATCGAATCGGAAGTAAGCCAGCACCAAAATATTTCATGTTGCTTAAAGCCCTCCTGAATGACTACGGAATCGCATGCTTGGCTCGGTAGGCATCCGCTTCGTCTCTTTCTCGCCAAACTAGGTTTTTACAAGCAAGTTGGAACAGCTCAGCTTCGCTGAGCTTTTGGGTCCGAAGGAGACTTACTTCTTTGGCTTCGCGAAAGAAGCGCCGAGGGCCGGAAATGGCTCGTAGATTTCCGACAGCGGTATATTTCTGCGCTTCGCGCCTTTTGCCATATGGGCCTGCGGCGGCCTGGAGCCTTTGCGTTTGATCGGCCGGCGCTGGGGCCCCCTGTCTCGATTTCTCATCTAAGATGATAGATTGGTAACAATCTTAAGGTTCAGATTGCGGAATTATGGATTAGTCGATGTTTCCATTCATTTATGAACAAATTGGCTGGAGCTGAACTCTCCACTTTATTAGAACAAAGAATTACCAACTATTACACCAAATTACAAGTGGACGAGATCGGTCGAGTGGTTTCAGTTGGAGATGGAATTGCACGTGTTTATGGATTGAACAAGATTCAAGCGGGGGAAATGGTTGAATTTGCCAGCGGTGTAAAAGGAATGGCTTTAAATCTAGAAAATGAAAATGTAGGAATTGTTATATTTGGTAGTGATACTGCCATCAAAGAAGGAGATATTGTAAAGCGCACTGGATCTATTGTGGATGTTCCGGTAGGAAAGGCCATGTTAGGTCGTGTGGTTGATGCGTTAGGAGTACCCATTGATGGAAAAGGTGCTTTAAGCGCTGTAGAACGAAGACGTGTAGAAGTGAAAGCCCCAGGGATTATTGCACGTAAATCCGTGCACGAACCAATGCAAACGGGATTGAAAGCAGTGGATAGCCCGGTTCCTATAGGTCGTGGTCAACGAGAACTTATAATAGGAGACAGACAAACTGGAAAGACCGCTATAGCTATTGATACCATACTGAACCAGAAACAAATCAACGCACAGGGCACCTCTGATAGTGAAAAATTGTATTGTGTGTATGTAGCGATTGGACAGAAACGTTCAACCGTGGCACAATTAGTTAAGATTCTTTCAGAAGCGGGTGCTTTAGAATATTCTATTATCGTAGCAGCCACTGCTTCGGATCCAGCTCCTCTGCAATTCCTGGCACCATATTCAGGTTGTGCTATGGGAGAATATTTCAGAGATAATGGAATGCACGCATCAATAATCTATGATGATCTGAGTAAGCAATCAGTGGCGTATCGCCAAATGTCATTATTATTACGTCGACCACCAGGTCGTGAGGCGTTCCCAGGAGATGTCTTCTATTTACATTCTCGTTCATTAGAAAGAGCCGCTAAAATGTCAGACCAGACTGGTGCGGGTAGCTTGACTGCACTACCTGTGATTGAAACACAAGCTGGAGACGTATCCGCTTATATTCCTACCAATGTGATTTCCATTACGGATGGACAAATCTTTTCGGAAACAGAACTCTTCTATCGTGGAAGTCGACCTGCTATTAACGTGGGATTATCTGTGAGTCGCGTTGGTTCTGCGGCTCAGTTAAAAGCCATGAAACAAGTATGCGGTAGCTTAAAACTAGAATTGGCACAATATCGTGAAGTAGCCGCTTCTGCTCAATTCGGTTCAGATCTTGATGCTGCGACTCAGTATTTATTAAATCGTGGGGCTAGATTAACTGAGATACTTAAACAACCACAATATAGCCCAATTCCTATTGAAAAACAAATCGTGGTTATTTATGCAGCTGTCAAAGGTTACTTAGACCAAATACCCGTCGTTCTCATAACGCACTATGAGCAAGAGCTATTGAAATCTATCGACCCAGGTATACTTTCCGCTATTATACAACAAAAAAACATCACTGAGCAAATTAGTAGTCAACTGGCTACCTTTTGCCATAAATTCACGCAGAGCTTCTTAGCAACTCATCAATCATAAAAAAAGAAGGGGGGCGAAGCAGCTATTTGCTTCACCCCTCCCCCCTCCGGGTATCGGGTAGCCATGGCTTATGAAAAAGGTAGAGCATGGGCAGGGGGGTGGCGGTTGCCTGCAGGGATTATAAGCTTGGCGTTAAGAAATGTCGATCCCCGTACGAGCGCGGCAAGCTCCTTCGGCGGATCCCTCCGAAGACACAACTACAGTTCGCTGTACTCGGTGGCCGCCGCGAGCGCGGAGATGGAGGTGGAAAACCCGGAATTATCCGGTGGATGCGCTGAGAAGCGGAACCCGGCCGACACGGGACCTAATACCTTCTGCATGGAAGATGTGCGGGCTAAAACGGGCGCGTACTTGGAGTCTACGGACTCCATATGACTAGCCAGGAACGTGATTCCTTGCTACAGAGTCAGTCTTTTTCGAATCTTCAGATTGATACACGTGCCTGCCGAGCCTGCTTTATTCAACTTGGCCGAGCCAGAGCCCGAGGATCGGATAGCCGCCCGCCGGATGCAGGGAAATCTTGCACGTCTGGTTCGGGGCCTTCGTATAGGTTAGAGAAAGAAACTTCGGGCAGGGTAACACCTGTTTAGGCACATAGGCTCTTTCCCTTCATTCCGTCGGACAGGTCCTTGGTTTTGTGGTGGCCGCCCCCTGGGCCCCCCCGGCTCTAACCCTGCAGTGAGACACAAAAGAAGCTATTGGAGCAGGTGCAAGGGCATCGGTGCGCGTAGCGCCCCTTGCACTTGCTCTTTTTGGGGGCAAGTGCTTCGATAGGAAATGCTAAGATTCGAACTTAGATTGGTTAAGGATTTGTTAGGAACCAATAAAGCCTTGCATGCAATGGCTTATAACTTCCGGGTTATATCAAAAACCCTATGATCATCGACACGAAACAAGGAATTAAAAAATTTATTAGTGTTTCCTTTTTTTCTATGCCATGCTTTGGTCGGGGAGAGCTAAGAAAAAAAAGCTTTGGGTTTTGAAATCTCATCCTTCTCCTTACGTTGCGGGTCAAGCGTTTCATAGACCCGAGTCGATTCTCCATTAGGATCAGTCTGTACTTGATGTTGAATTTCATTTTATTTATTAATGCGTCAAATCGGCTAACCAACGTCGTCGGATCTAAGGCCAAGTCTGACGACAAGTCTAACAATTCGCCTGTACGCCAGGCAGATTGCATAAATAATTTCCGTATTTCATTTATTCGAATTCGAGCTTTCCTCAGACTTTTCTTTTGCCCTTCACGTATTTATCCTCCACACTATCTGATTGAATCAGATCTACGGTATGGAAACTCCGCTCCTTGAGAATTAGTTTCAAGAAACCGAGAAGGCCGAAGCAATACAGCAATTCTGCGCGTTTCGAATTGTTCCTCCATTTCCGTGCGCCTCGCGAACCTACCCAAGTTCATAGAAATAACGTCTAGGGGGTCCTTAGCCCGTAGCCGCGCAAACTCGAAAATCACCTGCATCCGTATACCAAAAAGCTGATCGAGGTTGCCCTTAATATTAATAAATATTAACTTCCTTTCTGGCAAGTTTAGCCCCATTCTTATCTTATAAATTCCATAGAACTTACAATATATAAGGGGTTTATTCAATCGGAGTTAAATCAACGTCGTTCTTCACACTTTGCAATTCCGGTACGGTGTCTAACCAATTAGCGTTGCGGATTGGACCCATAGGTAACCGTCGTACGTATTCGAAAAAATTTATTGCATCATACTGAGACTTGTGAAAACCAAGTGTATAAAAGTTTTTGGGTTGTTGGTTGGGCCAGTACAATCCTCTCAAAAATCTTTATCGTACTGGGCAAACCAGTCCGAATTCGGAATTACAAGTTTCAAAATATCCATCCAATTTGCGCTCCTGTTGTCGTTGCACACGCGAAATAGTCAAAAAACCTTTGGTTATATATTTAGGACTCGTTATTCCAGAATCGGGTACGGCCGCAAAAGCAAATATACAGGTGTCCATTTGGCAGCTGTCAACGAATCAAAACATATCGAATTAGAATTGAAAGAAACATTGTAATAACATCTTTTTTTTCAATCCGTTCCTCGTTTTCCGGAAATGGTTCTTCGTCCGGATATTCGATTTTTTCGTTTTTCAATATTGTCAATTTATTAAAATTTCGAGCTGCTTTCTCTTCTACGCCGTACGGAAAGTTGCTAATTAGGCTAGGTCTAAAACTGGCTAATATATAAGTTATCCAATGTTGGACATCAATATGCAGCACATTGTTTAAAATTGTCCTCTTCCAAAAGCGGTCGGAAAAAACGAACTTCTGTATCATAAAGATGTCGACAAGAATCTATAGGTGAATGGACTTCTTCCGAAATAAATTTAGCCATTTTCGAGGTAACCCCCGTAACTTTATCTGGTCTCATGGGTGGAGTATTAAAATAATAATTCGTCGACGTTAGTTCGTACGACATTTGAAAACTCCCGGTGTCTGCCAATTCAATTCTTTAACACTTACCCTACCATTACAAAGTTACGAGTCATTTAAAGCTTCGGATTCAATCGATTCCGAAGATCGAGCAACAATTTTTTGACCGTAACGTTTAATACAAATTCGGTTCCAAGGAATAATTATCACATTTTGTTGGAAGAGGGCCTCGTCTATGAATAACTATATTTTTTGGCTAAAGCACGTCATAAATGATGTATGGGAAACAACTGAAGTTATAGAATAACCGGAAGTTGGAGTGTAGCTCCTCCGAATGAATTTGTGGCTTTTTACTCCGTCCGGAAGTAGCTAGCTGTATAGCGTTTCAGGAGACTTCATTCAGGGTCTCATGAAAACTGGGTCTAAGTTATACTATTTTATGGTCATCTCTAAGAATATGCTTTATGAGTACGTCGCGACTTTGTATTAATAGTTGTTCCGTCATAGAAGCTGAAATGGATATTTTGCCCGCTTTACAACTACCAAGAGAGCTTCGTAGGTTCTACCACGCCCCGGTGGAGCTGTAATTGATGCGACCTTGGCCCTTTCATAGTTAGTATTCAGAAAGGGTTGAATTATCCGCGGCAGGAAAACTATCTTTCTGTTCCTTTATGGGCGGCATTGTGCGATGGTTAGAAATAGTCGAAATTTCTGAATGGAACATGCGGCGGTACTTGTTCCGACAATAGGCATGTTTGCACTTTGATATAGGTGTAGAATGAGGTGGTTGTAACCCCAAATAAACTTGCCGTATTATCTCCGCGAAAGAGACAAGAGCCTATGAACTCTGTATCAGAGTCTTATTCCGGTATAAGTGCGAATTGAAACCGAGTGTTTAACCATTCATTATTTCGCTATTCCCGATATTATAGCGACGGAGGCCCTTGATCCAATCCAGCGAGTTTTCTGTTATGTTTGTTTCTTCGGTGAAAATGAAAGAAAGGGGGAGGGGTAGACGCCAGCCTAACCCAGGAGGGCCTGGTGGCTCCTCGGTCAAGTCCCTAACTTTCAGGGCGGGCTCCGCCCTATAAGGACTAGGTCTGTATAGGGCGGAGCGGATCGGTGCTTAAGTAAGCTGCACAAATTGCTGAGACGTCTAAATGCTTTCCTTGATAGCTGGAAGTTCTTCAAAAGTATGAAATGCCGGAGGGCTTGGGACCATCCATTCAAGTGTCGTTGAATTCTGTTCAACAGCCCAAGGACTTGGAGCACACTTGTTTTCACTAGTTAGAGTAAGAAAAACCACTACAAAGAAACAAAAAATCCCTACTACAGAAACGTATGAGCCAAAACTACTAAAGGCATTCCATCCAGCGTAAGCATCTGGATAATCAGGAATGCGACGTGGCATACCCGCAAGCGGTTTTTTCCTTATTTATCAAATGTTAATGGATTGTGACTAAATATTTTTCTTTTGTAAACTTCTTCATCTGGAATTAGTCCTTCAGACGTTTCGGTGTGTTTAAATCCCAATGTTGAATCAGTTATTTTATTGGTATTAAGAACTGGTTCATAGAGATCGAAATAGTACTGTTCCCGAGCTAAATAATCCTTTTCATTCAGTAATAGTACCTGTTGAACCACCCACATGACTCAATAATAACTAAAATTGTCATGACCATATTTCCAACTGGAATTATAAATATATCTGTTATCGGATAATTTGGAAGGGTGATAGTATTCAGCAAGTCTATCGCTTAATTTATAACCACTACCTACATATTGTTTCCCATTAACTAAATTATGCCAAAGATAGATTCCAGTTTCCGTTAGATAATCAGAAAGGATTTGATCTCCATTTAACCAAGCTTATCATATATTGAAAGTAAGTGGTTTTTTCCCTGGTAAATTATCAATAATTAATGGATAATTAATCGAGAATTTATGATCTAATTTGACTGTAATCAGTCCGTCAGAATTAACGATAGAACTATTTCCAGAGCCTTTTTTTCGTTTTGGCCCTTCCGAATTACCATTAGACCCGGCGGACTGATCGCCAGTTTCGAATCTTTTTCGGTTTAGTATCGGATAATTCTAGGGACTCTCGAATCCAATTTACGCTCGAGTTAAGGTTATCCCGAATAGTAGTATATCTTATTAGCAGCGAGTTACCATTTCAAGAGTCTACCACTAATTTTTTTTTTTCGCTTCAAAAGGCGAACCAGTCCAATGATAAATAAGGAATATCCTTGATATTTCTAACGAGGCCGGACTATATCTTCACCCTAATTGTCTGGGAGCATCACGTATAGTCTCTGAGGATCTTATTCGTCGGCGTTGAGATTAGACTTTGGTTTCCTGCTGATTGTCCAATCCCTGAGATGGTTACTGCTCGAAGTGAGTACCAAGGGCTCTAAGGAATTTCCAGCGTATAGTGATGTTTCACTCCAAATTTTACTTTGGAAGTGGGCCTAATATTGATGACCTAGGAAATGCATAGGGAAGAAAGTCAGATTCACACCAAAGAAAGTAATCCAAAAATGAATTTGACCTAAAGTCTCTGGGTATTGAAGACCAGTTATTTTACCTATCCAGTAATAGAATCCCGCAAATAAAGCAAAAACGGCTCCCATAGAAAGAACGTAATGGAAATGTGCAACCACATAATAAGTCAACCTTACCTAGATATTTTCATATCCACTTGGACTATATCATCGCTCCATCGATCCCACCATTGACCAACAGATGCGTTTGGCCTATAGTCTCTGAGAATCCTACTCCCCATAAAGCGTAAGGGCCGTAGGGCCGAAGGGTGGGTGGTCCGACAGCCTTCTTTGGCTTGCAAGGGCCCGCCCGAGGGGCCTCTCTCGCTGGTCTCGGATAAATAAAGCCCGGAAATCGTAAATTTCCGGAACGTCCTTCGCCTTTTTTTCGTCCGAAGTGCCCCGACCTGTCGGACAGTCTCACGCCCTACGGCCCTTTTTTCTGAGTTTGGTTTCCGGCGGATTGTCCATTTCAGTAGAGTTTAGATCTACGTCATACTTGGGATTATTACTGAGGCCCTGGGAAGGCCGCAGCTGAGACCCGGAAAACGTGAAGCGATAAACTTCACAGTATCTGCCCCTTTTCTGTCCGGTTATTTTCCCCTCCTCTGTTGGACAGTCCCCCGCCCCCCTACGCGCGAAACGTTACGGCCCTGTAAATCGTCAAGCCATTTCCGACCGTAGGAAGAAGGGCCGAGGACCAGAAATGGCTTGTAGATCTCCGATATTTGGCCAGCGCCACGCGCGTAGCGCATAAACTTAACGGTTTATCGACCGCAGGTATCTCTCCAAAAGGTTATAGGCCCGCTGTAGGCCGGCCAATAAGCCCGGCGGAGTAAAGGGCTTTACTATTTACGGGTTTACGTTTTCTGGGCGACTTCGGCGCCAGAGCGCAAAAAAAGAGATTTTTTTTGCTTGCTCCTTCTCTCGATCTTGATTCCCCTGAGAATGAAGTGAAAGGCCTCTAGTACTCAAGTCTTTGGGAATTTCCCGCATACAGCCAAATTTAGCCATGACACTTTTGCACGGGCTCAAGCCCCCTTTTTGTTTTCATAAAAAGCCGATATGAATTTATGAAATTGGAACAACTTCTCTCCACCCAAACTAATAATGTCATTACGACTAAAGAAGTCTATAACTCTTGCTAAAGAATTACGATTATGAGTCTCTATTAAATAGATAGGTTTCCCATTTTTAACAGCGATCAATCTAACTTGATTAGGTAGACTGAATTTGGTAGAGACACTCTCCAGAATATAATGATCGGAAGCTTGAGATATACCGAATGAATGTGAACCATTCGATCTAATACAGGAACAACCTTCAGCAGTTGTAAAACCTACGAACCAATTATCGAAATAAGATAGGTTAGTTAACTCTAATGGAGTCAACTTTCTAAATACAGATTCTAAGAAATGCTTCATAAACTGATACTCTTTTAAGGAAATTCTATTTAGAAAGCAGAATCGCGGAAATAAATAACGAGTATAAGCATCAGTAGTTACTAAAGGATAATCTGTTAATATACCTAAAACTACCTCTATCTCAGTTTTGTGATCTATTTGTAAAAGAACATATTTTTTTTTGATACATATCTGACCTATATTTGGAACTTGTGATAATTGCTTTAACATAAGATGGTTGCCTGCTGTATATTTCAATTTAATAAGAATCCTAAACTGTAATATTGTCTCTCTCCAATGATTAACTTGAATTGAGCCGTCACCGTCAATAAGACCTACAAAAAATTGTTTCATAGCTTCCGTATAATTGACAGTCCGCTTAGGGCAAGGTTCGGAGAAATCGATAATGGTGCATAATAGTTTATCATGTAGAGCAATATCTAGCCCAGAATTGGCCAATACTATTCCAGTAAGCCCCCCTACTGTGAACAGAAATATGGACCCTACAGCGAATAACATGGGTGTTTTGTATTGTATTGACCCCCCCCACATGGTTGCGATCCAACTAAAAATCTTTATTCCAGTAGGCACGGCTATAATCATGGTAGCCGCGGTGAAGTAAGCACGTGTATCAACGTCTGACCCTACAGTAAACATGTGATGAGCCCATACAATAAATCCAAGAACTCCAATACTGATCATGGCGTACACCATGCCTGGATAACCGAATACGGGTTTTCTTGAAAATGTAGAGACGATATGACTAATGATACCAAATCCTGGCAGAATTGGAATATAGACCTCAGGATGACCGAAGAACCAGAAAAGATGCTGGTATAAAATGGGATCCCCGCCACCGGCAGGATCGAAAAAGGTTGTATTAAAGTTTCTATCAGTTAATAACATGGTAATTGCACCTGCCAATACTGGAAGGGATAATAAAAGTAGGAAAGCTGTGACTGAAACAGACCACACAAATAGAGGTAATCTATGCATGGTCAATCCGGGGCCCCTCATATTGAAGATAGATAGGGTCAGTCGATGCTGCCCTCCGAACCATACGTGACAATTTCTCGTCATACGGCTCTACCTCAGAAAACTGAAATTGCTGAGTTTATTGTATCAAGTCTATCTCTATAATAGATGGGTTACTTTATTTATAAAGGGAGCTCGGGGCTTAACCGGGTTTACTAATAGGATGATATTATCTGAATCTCCTACCTATTGAGCTCCCCTGCATGATAAGCTTGGTGGTGAGCTCCACATAATCGAATCTGTCTTCGTTCGTACGCCTCTAACCATTCCCGGTAAGTTGCCTTATTTATTCCAATTTCGGCTCGAATGTCGCGAAGAGCCCTTACGTGAGGCATCTCCACGTTCCTACTTATCACCACAGATGATGCAAACCTGCCCTAACCCAGACTCGTAAAGTTTCCCAGCCCAAGAAACCTGGATAACCGGATCCGGAGTAGACATTGGACTCTCCATTTCGTAATGGTGCAGAACCTTATAGTTATTTGGAATGTTCAGCCTGCTCTTGGTATTCGGGCACATAAAATGAGCTCCAAATTTATTGAACGCCTTTTTTCTAGTTCGGGGCTTCCATTCCAAAGCTAGGGTTAGAGCGGATGGGGTAACTAGGAACCATATCACTTTTTGCAGATCTCCTCTATTACCCGCAAAAAAGTAATAGTTAAGCAGTTCTCTAATCTTATGATTGTATAAAGCCGCCAGGATATCAGAGTGCGATAGTTCCACTAGTCCTCTCGTCGCAGTTGGGTACATTATAGTCATATGGTTCTTTTTAGAATCCCCTTTAATTTGAACAGCAAGTCTTTTATGGGAGCATCGTTCGGGTCTGACCTTTCCGTGTGATATTGGAACCTTCGATCATGTAGAATGGCCTTTCCTTTCTGGGGTTCACATTCGGCCCCTATAAAGAAAGGGGGGGCCATTCGCTACTCAAATGTGTGATGAGAATCTTATCCACATTTAGCTCCAGACCGCACGCTTGTTCAAGGAAGGAAGCTCTTGATTGATCTCCGCTCTTATTTTCTCGGCCCCGTTTCTGGTGCCGTAGATAAGTAGGAACTGCGAAATCGTCAGCGTATCTTATGTAACTTAATCGTCGGAAATTAGGATCAATCACATCGTATTTAGGATTTCTCCCCATTTACATCAGCATAGCTTTTCGAACCGCTGGATTATTAGAATATTTGCTTTTCCTACGGAAGAACCTGTAGGTTGTTCACGTCCATTAATCCCTTTCTCGAATCTGTTTTACATACTGAGCATGAATTGATCCGGTTCGTGTAAAACCATGTTACATAGGAATGGACTTAAAACACTACGAGTACCCGAATGGATGACCTTTTTCTAGCTCGATGTAAGCTGCTTTCAGGTTGGGTTTTCATAACCAGTTCTAGGGTCCGTTGACATTTATTTCGGCAAGGGCTCAGCCCTTTCATGACGGTGGAGTACGGTATCTCATTTAAGCCGTTAGATATATCTCCTTGAATAACCCATGAATGGTGACTGCCTATCAAATGGATGAAACGGAGGGCGGAGTGACATTATCTACCCGGTCTGAATCCGTGGGAGCTGTCTAGAAATTGTTCTTACCATATGGATGGCTCCCAAGCAAGACTAATTGGAGTGCTTCTTGCACTATCCTTTCTATCGGAGAGGCGATAACATCTCCCGTTGGTCGAGCATTACGTGCCTCTCCCTAAGGTCTGGTGCGTCAGTTTCGTTCTTTACTTCTGCGAGTTTTTCCCCCTTGTCTGACAGTACCGGGCGGCCTTCGTCGGACAGTATTTTGGTTTTGTGGTGTCCGAAAAAAAGTCCGGCGGGGCCTCGTCTGACACAGAAGGTCCGGCTTTGGGGCCCAGGGGCTTTTAGCGGGCTTAGGTATAAGTACTCTTTGGGCGGGTTAAATTTGGATCTATCTGACCCTTGCTCATACGTTCCGCGAGTCGTACAAACGAATTCCAGTCTAGCCCATCTAAGGTTCGACCATTTGCTCATCCTGGAGTCCTATTGCCAATCCTACCTTTGATACTCTCATAGCAATGAACCAGAAACATTGGATTCAGTATAATTCTTAGAAATCCATTATAGCGTCCCTGGTTAGCTTTACAATTGTTCACCACTTTCTTAGCATATGTACCGGCGTCGCTCCGACAACATGGGTAGGCTGACGAGAGGAGTTGCCCGAGACATTTGAAGAACTATGGATCGTGTTCTGACTAGTCGCCTTCGTGGCCTGGCTGGGTTGGCTCCCCTTCCCCTCACTACTACGGGACCTCTGAGCCCGCGCATCGTCTGTTGGACGAGCGGTTACTTCCCGTGGTTGCTCTATCTTCGTGTTTTCGCTCCTCTTCGGAGCACCTAGTGGTGTAAGGTCCTTGCGCACTTGCTTGATTGCTCAAGTCAGTTCCTATGCTGGAATTACTTGTGACTGTCCGACAGCCCCGACCGCTAACAGCATCAGTCAAAGCTTTCGCCCAGCTGGATCCCTGGGTTACTCCGCCACACACATACCGACGTATTCTGCTTGGGATATGTAGCCCCTTCTCAGGCAGTGAGTACGTATCAAGTTGGTTAACCTGACTCTGACCACCCCAGCTAAGAGACACCACCAAGAAGGGCAGTCCCCTTTGGCGTCCCCTTCGACCAACTGCTCGCAAACATGATGGATTATTAGCCCAAGATGCCGCATTGGCCTGCTGCACGTATTTCCCTATGGAAGTCAGACATACGCGTAGGAATATGGGTATTATTCCTAACCGAAAACGAGCCTCGCACGGCGCACTTGTTATAAAATTAATAGAACCTAAAATAGAGGAAACACCTGATAAATGAGGGCTAGAAATAGCTAAATCAACAGATCCTCCGGAATGACTGGTTATACCACTTAAGGGTGGATAGACCGTCCACCCCGAACCGCACATGGAAGCTCCTCCTCATGTAAGAGTCTAATCGGCGGCATTTAGCCAGTACAGATTTGGAAAGCTACAATCTTTTCGACTAGTAGTCATAGTAGCTTCCAAAGCTAGTCTTTTTTGGGTACCCGACGCGCTCTCGTGAAGTTTGCTTCTATGCAGAAAGCAAACGCGTGACCAATCACGGAAGTCGAGATATTTGGGGAAACTTCCTCGTGAAATAAGTCTCTAACAGGGTTATTGATTCCAGGTTAGTGCCAGAAACACGGAAAACCCGCTATCCCCCCTGCTCACGGGTTTCAAACTCCGGGATGGTGCAGCGCATTGCCCAAGTAATGGTCGTCATAACATGTTGCAACAACAAGGCGAGATCTGATATGCCTTTCGCACTTTGCGTGGGACAAAACCGTATATGCATGTGAATGCAACAGCTTTTTTTTCTTCACTGATGTCGTATTGAACAGCGAAGTGACCATCTCGAACATGCTCGAAAACCAACCATTAGACAAGATGGGGCGGCGTTGTTTATCGATCTCTAGGTCGCGGAGTACCCGTTCAATCATACGGTGAAGCGCTTCAATTTTTGGGGTGCGCCTCTTGCCGTTGATGCGAGTGACTATTCCGAATACTGCAAGCATATTGTGCACCCGATCCATTCGCCTAAATGGTTAACATCGTATAACACGGTACCTACAATCCTTGCGCGAAGCTTTGGAACGAGAGGCGACTCATCTTCACAACGGAAGACAATCTTTACGTTGGGATACCGATCCCCACAGCCCCTTTCGCTTTCAGTAGTTATTAGAGAACCATCCCATTAAACTAGCCAAATAAGCATCAAGCTTATCGCCTGGTGGCTGATATTTGGCCGAACTAGACTCTTTTGGAGTTTCTTGGACTATTTCTTTAAGCTGGAAGCTCGCTTCACGTATAGTCTCTGAGGGGGTTTTTTTGACTTCCCTGCTGATTGTCCGGAGGATTTCCAGCATATAGTGAAGTTTTTGGGGTGGGCTGCGGCTTTAGCAACCCACCTCTACTAAGGCTGAGCTCGGAAGAAGTAACAATGACGGTGGCAGAAGCCAAAATGGAATATTATTTAATCTAGGAAATGCCATATCCGGACTTCCTATAAGAATGGGAACGAACCAATTACCAAAACCACCTATCATCGCCGGCATAACCATAAAGAAGATCATTAAAAAAGCGTGAGCTGTTATTAACAGTAGGGGGTCAGTCGGGTCTTCTTACGACACAGCTGCCCCCAGAACCGTACGTGAGGCTTTCACCTCAAACGGCTCGCAACTCCGGTCTCCACTTATTGCTATGAACTTTCAATCTTACAATTGAACATCTCTCCATGGATCGTGTACAGAGACAGTGCTAACATTTCCGACTGAGATAACTGGCCGTTGTTATACGCACTGTGATGGTGAGAACATAGGGGGATCTGCTTTCGTTTCGAGGCGCCCTTCCACTCGGAATAAGAAGCGGAAGTGACGTATCGGATCCTGGCCTTAACGTCTTTGACATAACGGATATGATGCGTCCCCCCGACTTTCGTTGATCCGCAAAGAGCACATGCTCTAGAAAGAGCGGCTCGGGTCGACCTCCACCAGCTAATATCAATAATCTGCTCAGCCCGAGCAATCGGATCGGGATTGTATAGGTGTATGGCTTCGTACGCACCTGGTCGAAATAGACTCATACCCGTAGCGGGACAAGCAAGGTACTTACCAAAGCGGTGAAAGGTCTTATTAGCTGTCTCCAGTTTGTATTTTGAAGCGAGGGTCAGGGCACAGGACATATGCAACACATGTACAATCTGATTAAGACGACTGCGATTCGACGCGAACGAGTAGTAATTCAGGGTTCCCCGAACTTTCTGATTGTAGAATTCCAAAATGTCTGCATGAGCCCATGGGGTTAGATTACTCCTCGCCGTGGGTATATGTTTCCCTATTTCATTCCGTTTCACAAAACCTTTTTCTCTTAACTTGCAAAAAAGTTTCGTAATGGGGGCACAAACCCGAAGACGTTCTGTTGAACGCTGCTTAATCGTCTTCGTGCGCACATGGAGGATCCGATGACTACATCGGGTGCGTTTGCAGTATGCACCTAAGAAATGGAATCCCTTGTTTGCAAGGTGTGAGACCATGGTTTTACCCAAACTAAGCTCTAACCCAAGACTCCGGTGCAGAAAGTTCTGTAACGACGCTTGAATCGCGAAAGTTTCTAACCGAGTTCCGCTTACTGAAATGACAAAGTCATCGGCATATCGTACATATAAAATTCTTTGAAAGTAAGGGTCCAAGGGATCATCATCTTTCGACGAGATTAATCCGCGCTTAATCGGGAGAGATCTATCCTGTCTGTTCGCATTCATACGACGAGTTAATAGCTTGTACTCTGGGTTAAGTCCTCTACTTTTGCCCTTGTTAAATCGATCACGAAGTTTCATCACGAATTCGTCGAGGTAATGTAGTATGATGTTGCAGAGTAGCGGGCTCAGCACCGAGCCCCGCGAAAAAATGCCTTCGTCACCTATGACCCGACCGGAAGTAGGATCCTTGTAACCCGCACGGAGAGCCCTTTGGAGTAATTCTAGCGTACGATGACACTTTACCTTTTGTGAAATTCTGTGAAGGATCGCTTTATGAGGTGTCGAATCAAAAAACTTTTGAATGTTTCCCTTCACAACCCAGGGATAGTGACCTCCTTCTAAGCAGAGCCTCTTTAATGCTGTGTGACAGCTTCGGTGGGGACGAAATCCATGCGAGCAATCTAGAAAAATAGGTTCATAGATGGCCTCGAGCACAAGCTCTAAGGCCTTTTGTACGATCTGTTCCCCGTAGCACTTTCTTTGTGGGCCGCCGTTGATGCCTAAGGGACGCTTCTCCTTCCTGCCGGGCTTCGTAAGTCCCCGCGCGGGCGAGAACTCAAACAGGCCCTTCTTAAGTTTCTCACCTACTTGTACAAACCATTCTGGACCATCCAAAGTTTTCGCATCAGACCCGGTGGGGGTCCCTGGCGTACCTCGGATGGATTCATAACACAAGGCCAAAAATGTAGGGTCTGATATGACATGAATCAGCCCATTGTATCTATTGTCCGGGCCTAAATAAGCTTGAATCTGTTCCGAAACGGACATACGGACACGGTCGGACCAGTCAGCTCTGGGGGCTGAGCCGGCGGAGCCGTTGGAACGAGACGATGTTTCGTTATCCGAGACCTCCGGGATAGAACAGTACGACCGAGAGCTAGGCTCCTTGACTGCCGGGCTGGATTGCAAAAATCCGAAGCTATTACGGGCCCTCCGAACCCCACCTCGATTGGGGCGGCGGGTTATTTCCCCGGCTCTTACATAGTCCTTGTCATTCGTGTCCGGAAGACACTTCGATCCCTTCTTCGTAAAGCCGATAAAAATCTTAGATCCTGAAGGGTTAGGCCCTTGCGCAATTAGCTGATTACTCAGCTGGTATCTGTGTAGAGTGCCCCACATTCTTCCATGGACTGCGCACACACAATGTATTGTGCACAGTTCCGACCTCCGTAGAGGCTTACTCATCGTGCTCTTGCCATAATGTGCTGCTTGAGACAAGAGGTCTACTGTAATACGAGCATTGCGTGTCAAGTCAGTTATCCTGGCCGTACCTTCTGCTCTCTCGGGGCGTCCTAGCGGTGGCAGCCCTGCCGTTCCCCGATTTGGACTTCTTGCTGCTCCCGAGTAAGCCATATTACTATGGCGCCCCTGCAAGTTGAGCCTGTGCCCTAGCTTGTTAGCTAGCTTGGATGGCACAGAGAAGAGTGGATAGCTCTTCTTGTCGGACGATGTATATCCGGGCGCACCATTATAAAGTTGATGATTTCCACCAAGAATTTGATTGCCGGGTTGTGCTAATTCCATACGAATTGGTACTGAAAAGCATGTACCCATTACTCCAGCAATGGCACCGAAAATTAAATATAGAGTACCTATATCTGTCGAGTAAAGGATTAGCCCTTCTCGTGGAACCGTGCTTGATAGTCTTCCATCACACGGCTCTCCAAGAGCCTACTCTCGATTGGACGTATGCACCTGGAATTTTATGAGGGCTACTCCCGATCCAGTTCTCCAAACTACAATAACCTCTTGTGCAATTCATCGCGATATGATCCATACACGAAGGTATTTGCTTTATATTGATGGCAACCTCGAACAACGCTTACATTACCGTAACCTTGGTCACTACTGTTACCCCTAAACGCATCCAGGTGCCTCTCGCGCACATGGTGCATTTACACCTTATCCTCGGAGCACGCCTCCACGGAGCACCGCAATCGGGAGGAGCGCCCGAACATGGCGTAAATACGGTCCAGAGTCCGCATATCGGAGCCACATTGGATGCCCCTCAAGAACATTCTTCTCATCCGTCGAATTTCGTTGGAGCTTAGAAAGCTTATTGTTTTTTTCCCCCCGTCATCCTTTATGACCATATCTCTCGATAATGCCCTGATGAGCTCCGTCGCCGATGCCTTATGCTTCCCGGCCATTGTGTGTATCAAGGACCAGCGTAAAAAATAATCCACGTAGTCTCGTACCTTGTAAAAATTGGCACAGCAACGATAGTAACTCAATAGGTCTCGGGCTACGGAGTTAAACCAAAGCACAATGTCTTCGTCGTTGAGTCGAATCGATCTAACCACACAACGAGGTTTATTATTCTCCGTAATAAGGCCCCGCGATTTGAGCTTTTTCCTTATCTCCCTTAATGGGGCGAAAATTTGCAGGGATAGCGCCTCGTATCTTCCCACGGGTCGAGCCTTTCCCCTCTCTTTATCAAAAGGGGTTCGGACTTTACACTCATCGCACCACTTGTCGAGTTTCCTCTCGAGGTTATCCATTGCTTCCCGCGCCTCATCCGGGGCAAAGTCTAGCCTGCTCGCTGAAGCCGAGTGGAAGTTTTTCTGGGAGTCCCGAATGTCGGTTACTAGATCCTTATCGGCTTGCATTTCTCTTAACAAGGCTTTAGCTAACTCCGCCATTTCCGGGGATTTAGGAAGGAGTTTTGTCGGTCCCGCAGAGTTCTGTTTCATCGACAATTTACCCAGCGCCCTAACCAAGGCATCGTGGATCAAGGAATCTTGGCGTTTGCGTTTTTGTACCCTTAGAGTAGAGATACGGTTCCTAACCCTCCGTCGCTTCTCCATGGCCTTGCTGAATCTCCTTCGAAGTTTCGAGGAGGGCACAACCTTTATCTCCATTCCCGGAAATTTAACGCTTTCGGCGCTTATATGGGATATATCACCTTCGGCGAGTTCCAGGTGGAGCTTCGAATTAACGAACTGCACAATCCTACTCTTGACCGTGACCACCAGTTTCTTGGGTCCGGCAATACCTAAGGGGAAATTGCCCGCATATCGAACGTAAAATGCGCGTGCGTAGTTGGGGTCCTTCCAATCAGTCGGGGACGGTCCCCCGGCCTCTCTCCAGACCGTCATGATTTCCGCCTGCGGCGGGGTCAGCGCTCTGAACGCCTTCGTTCCGAGCGTCCTCCTTGTAGCCGCCGTGGTTCTCTCGTCGACTCTTCGCTTGCGGCGGCTCCGTGAGAGTTCATTAGCCATCTTGGCCACTTCTTGGTCTAACTCGTGCAAGTAAATATTACAAAGTAGAGGGGCGAGGGACCAAGGGGGAGTCGACCAACGGGAGAGGACTGGTCCTTCTGGCCCGCCGCCAACAAGTCCCGCGCTGAACGGTTTATGCACGAGATCCATCCACCTCTGATCTTCTATATGCTTTTGTAAGATGAAGACCAGCTTGTGTCGATCCATGGAATCGAAGCACCTTTTTATGCCAAATTCAAGGAACCACGACGCTCCTGTCCATTTCAGGCAAATTTGTTCTAACCCCGAGTGACATCCTCTTCCGGGACGGAACCCGTGGGAGATGTCCAGGAATATGGGTTCGTATATATGTTCCATGACTATTTTCATGGCTTGCTGAACAATCTCGTCGCTCCCGATAGTTAAAGGTCTGAATTCCCTGGGCCTGTTAGGCGTGGGTGTCCCACGTGCGGCGGGTTTGAAACAAAACTGTTCGCTTCGAAGTAATTCGGCGGTTCTTTCGAACCACGCGCGATCTAGACTTTCCGGGGGCGGAGCCACTCGACGAAGGAAGAGGTTTTCTCTTTCCTGGCCCCCCCCCCCTTCCGGTATCATGTTACCTGTGTGGGACTTAATTTGTTCATAGGCCGCAATCAAGAAGTTCGGGTCCGTGCATATGGAGTAGATGTTTACAACTCTCCCGGATTTGTCGTTTCGTTCGAGAGTTTCGAGTTTCCGCCTCCAACCGCCACCGTCCATATGGACGGTTACAGCAGGGGGTTCATTACCCGACCGGTTCTCAGTTGAGTCACTATCCCGTCCGCCATTGGCATGGGGTTTACAACTCATCCCGGGGCGTGACCCAGCCCCACCCTCGCCGCCGTCATGCCTAAATCGCGCAGAATGGCTTGTCCTACCTAGCGCATTAGGTGAGCTTGTAGCATCACCGCAGTACGAGCGTTTCGTTCCGGTTCTCAGGGACGCTCCTTTTCCCCCACAAAGTAAGATATTCGGATGAGAACGGCGGCACTCGTAAGCCGTAGGCATGAAACCGCCTACGCTCCACAGAAACGGAGGGCGCATCATTAGTATTCGTTTCCCTGGACTTACCAGACCGTCTACCCCAACGCAGGACATCACTCTCCTACTAACTTTCGGCTGAGTTGCGTGAGGTTTAGCACCAGTCGTCCCGGCGCGGTTTGACCCAGCGATTCTAGCATGCATAGCGTCGCACTTGTGGTTCGTGGAAAACAGCCATCTTTGTGCAAAATTGTTCATTTCGGAACCCCATCTTTCAATAATACCATGCTTTGTTGAACTAGTTTTGACTGATGCTTCCGCAATTTGGAAAAGCGAAATTCGTCACAAACTGTTTCGCGAAAACAAGTTACTATCTTCTCCTGTAAACTGATACGGGAATGCTCTTGAATAGCTAACAGTGTTTTCAACTTTTGTTCTATTTGTTGGCATAACACAGATTTCACTGTCTGTTTGCACTTCGGCGCACAGCGCGTAACCATATCATTTATACATGATTCTCCAATCATTTGTGTACTTGAACGCAAGCTTATACTACGTAATTCATGCTGTTTCTTCAATTCGGACAACATAGCTTCTTGATAACCCATCCATTGCTGTAAATCGGAAAGGATAGCTTCGCTTCTCGCATCAAGAGTAGCTTTTATAGTTTCACCAAATGTTTTTCGACTAAATATAACGAAACACACAAAACTTAAAGCTACAATAACTTCTTCATTATATATTAGGATTTTTTTTGAACTCAAAACGCTGGAGCTTAAAATTAATATTAATATTTCACGCATCCGTATTTTTCCCTTTTTTGATTGCAATAAGGATTTAATTATAATAAATCATGGGAAAAAATGTGTCACCACGAAACTCCAATGAAGGAGTTTAATGGAGAAATCATAACTTATCAATATATATCGTCCTACAGTTTTTTTGTGTACCTGACCCATTATCATTAGCGTGCCCGGAAACACAATCAAAACCTTGAGTTTATCGCACGCACAGTTTTTTGGTTCTGTGGTGTCGTCCGACAAGACCCCTTGGGGTCCGAAGTTTTGTCGGACTGTTTCGTCGTTCC